ATTCTCAGGGCCTATCGCAGTCTTCGTATCAGTATTTTTAATGTATCCACTGGGACAAGCAAGCTGGTTCTTTGCTCCTAGCTTCGGCGTAGCAGCAATTTTCAGATTCCTTCTATTCTTACAAGGATTTCATAACTGGACGCTAAATCCATTCCACATGATGGGAGTAGCAGGAATTCTGGGGGGCGCACTACTGTGTGCTATACACGGAGCTACAGTGCAAAACACTCTATTCGAGGACGGAGATGCTGCAGATACTTTTAGAGCATTTACCCCTACTCAATCAGAAGAGACATATTCCATGGTAACTGCTAACCGATTCTGGTCACAAATTTTTGGTGTTGCATTCTCGAATAAGCGCTGGCTTCATTTCTTTATGCTTTTTGTACCAGTAACAGGGTTATGGACAAGCGCCTTCGGCATCGTAGGTCTAGCGTTAAATTTGAGAGCATATGACTTTGTTTCACAAGAGCTAAGGGCTGCTGAAGATCCTGAATTCGAGACATTCTACACTAAAAACATATTACTAAACGAAGGTATTCGTGCGTGGATGGCCGCACAAGATCAGCCACACGAAAACTTCATATTCCCTGAGGAGGTCTTACCACGTGGAAACGCCCTTTAATAACAATACTGGTATTGGCGGAAGAGACATAGAATCCACAGGATTCGCATGGTGGTCAGGAAACGCCAGATTGATCAATGTATCTGGAAAACTGCTTGGCGCCCATGTAGCACACGCAGGTGTGATGGTCTTCTGGACAGGAGCTATGACACTCTTTGAAGTAGCTCATTTCGTACCTGAAAAACCTCTATATGAGCAGGGATTCATTCTCATACCTCATTTAGCTACACTGGGATGGGGAGTCGGACCTGGTGGCGAGATAATCAACATCTATCCCTACTTCGTAGTGGGTGTCGTACATTTAATCTCTTCAGCAGTTCTAGGATTTGGCGGGCTTTATCATTCATTGATAGGTCCAGATACTCTAGAAGAATCCTTTCCTTTCTTCGGATACGACTGGAGAGACAAAAACAAAATGACAACTATACTAGGAATTCACTTAGTGTTGTTAGGTATTGGGTCTTTTCTATTAGTAATTAAAGCTCTCTTCTTTGGAGGAGTATATGACACATGGGCTCCAGGAGGCGGAGATGTTAGAGTAATTAATAACCCAACCTTAAACCCAGCTATAATATTCGGATATGTTCTTAAGTCTCCTTTTGGAGGAGATGGTTGGGTAGTCAGCGTAAACAACATGGAAGACTTAATTGGAGGACATGTGTGGGTCGGAGTCATATGTATAGGCGGCGGAATATGGCATATACTAACAAAACCATTCGCATGGGCTCGAAGAGCATTCGTTTGGTCAGGAGAGGCATACCTATCTTATAGCCTAGGTGCTCTATCAATCATGGGACTAACTGCATCCAACTTCGTATGGTATAACAACACGGCTTATCCAAGCGAATTCTATGGCCCAACAGGTCCAGAAGCATCTCAGGCACAAGCTTTTACTTTCCTAGTAAGAGATCAGAGATTAGGAGCTAATGTTGCTTCTGCGCAAGGCCCAACTGGATTGGGTAAATATCTTATGAGGTCTCCAAGTGGTGAAATCATATTCGGTGGGGAGACAATGCGTTTTTGGGACTTGAGAGCGCCATGGGTCGAACCTCTAAGAGGGCCTAACGGCTTGGATTTAAATAAAGTCAAAAATGACATACAGCCATGGCAAGAAAGACGCGCTGCAGAATACATGACACATGCCCCACTTGGTTCACTAAATTCTGTAGGGGGAGTAGCAACAGAAATTAACTCTGTAAACTACGTATCACCAAGAAGTTGGCTAACTACATCACACTTCTTTTTAGGCTTCTTCTTATTCATAGGTCATCTATGGCATGCTGGTAGAGCAAGAGCTGCTGCTGCCGGGTTTGAGAAAGGTATAAATAGAGAAAATGAAGCTGTACTATCTATGAGACCGCTAGATTAAAAAAGACTTTTCTATATACTCATAATCAAGGCAAAGATAGCAGAAAAATAATAATAAAGACTATTCCTAATATTTATTAGGAATAGTCTTTTTATTGTTTAGATTAATGAGAAACCAAGTATAGAGACAATAGATACTGAACACATGAGTTCCAAAAAAATAATGATAACAAAACTAAGCATAGCAAGCCTGCCATTCCAACTTTCCGACTCTTCCGAGAAACCCCAACGCCATTTATTACGCGACATAAAAAATTTAATCTTTACACAATCCGAAGCAGAAAACTATTGTATACAAAATATGGACTATTAAATTAAAACCTATAGAATGATATTATTAAAATGTACTTACAGGGTAAAAGTAAACACACTATGCAATTAAATATCTATCTGGTTTCGCATCCGCTCATTAAGCAGTTATCGAATGAGATTGTACATACATCTGCAAGCAATAACCCTCTTCATTATACAAAATACAGTAAGCTAAACATTTTACTCGTCTACGAAGTAATTAGAAAATGGCTAAGGGTAGATGACATTTACATTAATTATTTAGACTACACTAAAGAGATATGCAAATTTAGTAAGAAAGAGTCATACCTTATTATGACAGATTTAACTAGCTGTGGCGACTTAATATCAACAATTAGATTAATGCTACCTCAAATAGATGCTTGTCATACATATTTCAACAAAACTCACAATAAATATCTTCATAATGATTGTCTATATAGCGGAATTACTACTATAATGAGGACACAGAAAATTATAATAATAGAAAAATTTTTAGATTATGATTCAATTTCACAATTGTTAGATTATTTATTTCTAGAAAGGAATATTAGCATGCATCAAATTCGATTAGTTTGTATCACATGCAAAAGCAGTCTACTAGAAAAAATAGGAAGAAAATATCCTAACTTAAATATATATACCACTAAAATTCATAGCTACTAAAATTAAATTATATTACTAATACATTTATCGGCATAAGATTAATCATGAATATTGAAACTAATTCGTTCAACTTAATATTTACATCAATTGCTAATTTTTCTGAAATTTATCTGATTTTAATTCTTTTAAAATTGTCTTTGGCTTGGTTCCCGACTGTTAACTGGTATAATGAACCCTTTTGCTCTCTAAACCGATTAACAGACCCGTATTTAAGATTATTTCGAGGTACCATACCGATGGTATTCGGCATGGATATGTCACCTATGCTAGGTATCATTTTTTTACAATGCTTAACAGTAATTTTCAATAACGTAGAGTGGATGACATAAAAAGTCTAGATCAAATAAATTAGTACAATATAAATACAAAAGACAGCATATTTAACTCTAGTAAGATCAATCATCATGTTAAAAATAAGACTAAAAAGATGCGGTAGAAAAAAACAACCTAGCTATAGAATCGTAGTCATTGACAGCAGGAAAAAACGGGATGGTAGAGCAATAGAAGAAGTGGGATTTTATAATCCGTTAACAAATCAAGCAAGGGTTGATATGGTACAAATAAATAAAAAATTAAAAGAAGGTGCACAACCCACAGAAGTAGTTCAAAATATTATTCGCAGAACTACAAATATATAAAATATAGTCTTTAAATATAAGGAAAAAAAATTTGTCAAAATTTACTTTTAAAATATTGTGGCTTGAAAACAATGTTGCTATTGCAATTGATCATACTATTGGAAAAAACTTTAGTCCGCTTACATCATATTTTTTTTGGCCAAGAAATGATGCCTGGGAACAACTTAAAGTTGAATTAGAGTCTAAACCATGGATATCTGAAAACGACAGAATAGAACTCCTAAACCAAGCAACAGAAATCATCAACTTTTGGCAAGAAGCTGGCAAAAATAAGTCTCTATCACAAGCTCAGAAAAAATTTCCTGAATTCGTTTTTGCGGGTAGCAATTAAAAATTTACAAAGATGATTAGGAATAAAACTAGTCATCTGGAATCAATTTACAAAAATATAATATTTATATTAATAATGCATAGTAAACGTAACTCAACGAAAAAAATTAATTTGATTCTAATTAGTCTAGAAGCCTTAGACATTTACAGAAAGCATCGAGTCAATATTAACTGTAATAATTTCATATCCTATTTGCAACAAGTAACTTTCCGCGCTAGGCATAGCAAAAACATAGTAAACACAAACCTCGTTCATTCATTCAATTCTACAGATAATATAAGTCTTCTCTACGCAATTTATTTAATTTCACTACAAGTATATATACGAAAAGTCACTCACCAAGCCCTAGATCATTACTATACAGAACAAAAATCAAAAATTATCACAAAATATCTTAATAGATTCCGCTACATTTACAATAAAACACAGAATTACAATTACTATGACATTGAAGATAACCATAGCCACTTAAAAATAAAAAACTTAGCTATGACTAATCTATACATAATTAATCAAATAGGTAAAAAAAACAACTTATATTATCTAGTAAAATATATTTATGTCTAACTGAAGTTCAATTCAAATGGATTATTATAAAAACCTACTATCCTAGCTATAAATTTGTTTTTTCGTTCTCAACAATAATACATTCAGTAGTCAAGACCATAGAGGCAATCGATGCTGCATTCTGTAACGCTGAGCGAGTTACCTTAGCAGGATCGATAATACCAGCTTTATACATATCTACTAAAACACCTTGATTAGCATCATAACCAATTGTAAAAGAATCTTGCTTTACTTTCTCCACTATTACAGCTCCGTTTTCACCTGCATTATCAACAATTCTTGTTAAAGGTGCTAAGAGAGCCTTCTGTACAATAGTTGCTCCTACTAATTGTTCGCCGGACAAATTATCTCTAGACCATAAATTTAAATCTTCTGATAAGTGTACTAAAGTTGAACCTCCTCCAGGTACTATTCCCTCTTCAATAGCTGCTTTGGTAGCGTTGATAGCATCTTCGAGACGTAATTTTTTGTTTTTCATTTCCGTCTCCGTAGCAGCGCCAACTTTAACTACGGCGACTCCGCCAGATAATTTAGCTAACCTTTCTTGCAGTTTTTCTTTTTCATAACTATTACTACTTACTTCGAGTTGTCGTCTAATCTGATTACATCTTTCCTCGATTTGCACCGTATTACCATCTGCAATAACTGTTGTAGAATCTTTAGTAACACAAACTTTTTTTGCTGTTCCTAGCTGCTCTAAAGACAATTTGTCTAAGCTCAAACCTAAATCTTCAGTAATCAATTGAGCCGAAGTTAAAATAGCCAGATCTTCCAACAGGGACTTTCTTCTATCGCCAAACCCTGGAGGCCTTACTGCAACTACATTTAATATTCCTCGTAATTTGTTAACTACGAGAGTTGCTAATGCTTCTTTCTCAATGTCTTCAGAAATAATCAATAAAGGTTTACCTACCTTTGATACCTGTTCTAATATAGGAACTAATTCCTGTTGAATTAAAGTAATCTTTTTATCTGTTAATAGAATGTATGCATTCTCATACACAGCTTCCATTCTAGAAGCATCCGTAACCAAATAAGGAGAAATAAAGCCTTTATCAAATTTCATTCCCTCTTTTATCTCAAGTAAAGTAGCCGTTGACTGTCCTTCTTCCAGAGAAATAACTCCTTCCTTACCTACTTTTTCAATAGCACTTGCAATCATTAAGCCAATATCTGGATCGTTCCCTGCCGAAATAGAAGCTACTTGAGTAATATCACGTATATCATTAACTGGACGAGAATACTCTGCAATTTTAGCAACAATAAAACTAATCGCTTTTTCTATTCCTTTTTTCAGGATGATAGGATTGGCGCCCGCAGCTACATTTTTCAAGCCTTGCTTAACTATTGCATGAGCTAGAACTGTGGAAGTTGTAGTCCCATCGCCGGCCACATCATTAGTTTTAGACGCGGCTTGTCTAATAAGAGCAACTCCCGTATTTTGTATAAAATCTTTCAGCTCTATTTCTTTTGCGATAGTTACACCATCATTCACAATCTGAGGTGAACCAAATTTTCTTTCCAGAACAACATTTCTACCTTTAGGGCCTAATGTTACTGAAACTGCTTCAGAAAGAATGTCCATACCCTCTTCTAAGGCTTTACGAGCACTATCCTGATATAATATTCTTTTGCTCATTAGTAAATAAACTCCTATAATAAAGTTAAATCTTAGTAAATAGATAACATAACGAAATAATACACATAGAACCAACAAAAATGGGTAACTCAATAAAGAAAATAGTGCAAAAATAAGTTCCAAGAACTGTGGGAATGGTATAATAAGCGTTAACAGGGGCTTGTAGCTCAGTGGATTAGAGCACGTGGCTACGAACTACGGTGTCGGGGGTTCGAATCCCTCCTTGCCCGGTAATAACTGTAAGTATTATTTTAACAAGTATAACCTATCGCAAAGTTTTGACTTCACAAAAAAAAGGTAAAAAATATGCAACCGCTAAGAGGGACTAAAGACATACTTTCTGACGAAATACTAATCTGGCAACACATCTATTCTAAGGCCTTAAAGATTTTAACACTATCGAACTATCACGAGATTCGTACTCCGATATTAGAATCAACGACTCTATTCACAAGAAGTATAGGTAATGGAACAGATATAGTCAACAAGGAAATGTACAGCTTCAGAGACCAAGGTTTAAGAGAAATTACCTTGAGACCTGAAGGTACAGCAAGTATTGCAAGAGCATTTATTAGCAATAAGCTCGGACAAGAAAATAGAATACAGCGTCTATGGTACTGCGGACCAATGTTTCGTTATGAAAGACCACAAAATGGTAGACAAAGACAGTTTCACCAACTAGGGATTGAATGCATAGGAAGCTTTAATCCAATGGCGGACGCAGAAGTAATTCGAATTGCCTATAGTATACTAAAAGCTTTAAAATGCCCGGATTACCAGCTTGAAATAAATTCAATCGGCAATACGCTAGAAAGGAACAATTATAAAAAAGCTTTAGTTGAGTATCTATACAAATATAAAGACGATCTAGATACAGATTCACTAAAAAGACTACAAATCAATCCGTTAAGAATACTTGATAGTAAAAATCAAAAAACGCAAGAGATTTTGTGCAATGCTCCTCTTCTTGCAAGTTTTTTACAAAAGCCATCTAAAAAGCATTTCTATAACGTGTGCGACTATTTAGCTTGCTCAAATATCGGATATACAATTAACCAAAAACTTGTAAGGGGATTAGATTACTATAACTACACAGCATTTGAAATAAAAACACGTTCACTTGGAAGTCAAGATACTATCTGTGGAGGAGGTCGATATGACTCGCTTATTCAGCAACTTGGAGGGCAAGAAACGCCTTCTGTTGGGTGGGCAATAGGATTAGAAAGACTAGTACTGTTAGTAAAAAATATCATAGCATTAAAAGAAAATCAACCAAGTATATATCTGGCAACACAAGGTACGCTAGCGCAGAAAAAAATATGGACAATAATATCTATACTAGAAAAAAACCTAATAAGTTTTGAGCTCGACTTAAATGGTAATACTTTTCAAAAGCAATTAAAAAAAGCTAGTAAATCAGGGGCAAAAGTTTGCCTACTATTAGGAGAAGATGAAGTTCACAACAATATCATAACAATTAAATGGCTAAAAGATGGTGCACAAGAGCAATTAAAGTATAATAACTTATCTACATTAATTAATAAATTAAAGTCTTAACTAACTTTGCTGCTCATCCCAGACAAATACATCAAATAAAAAGGTTGACAAAATACTGTTATTGACAGATATTATGACCATGATGGGGTGTAGCCAAGTGGTAAGGCAGCGGACTTTGACTCCGCCATTCGCAGGTTCGAATCCTCCCACCCCAGATAAAGGTCTATACTTTATAAAAAGCTTAATCCATTCTCAGTATATAAATTATAAATCAATAGTTTATGAATTATAATTACTACATACTATTATGAAAGTAGTTAGACAAAAACCACGAACTCAATTCCATTAAATAAAAAAATTCACAAGCGGAGTCAAAATGGCAAATATACAGTTTATAAAAGGTATTGACGAAACAGTTGTTCCTGATGTCAACCTAACGAGATCACGGGACGGTAGTACAGGAACAGCAACTTTTCGATTTAGTAAGCCCGACATCTTAAAGTCCGAGATGCAAGAAAAAGGTGATATTACTGGAATGTACCTAAAAGATGAAGAAGGTGAAATGGTAACTAAGGATGTCAATGCAAAATTCGTAAACGGGAAACCGCTAGCGATAGAATCAATCTATATCATAAAGAGTCCCGAAGACTGGGATAGATTTATGCGATTTATGGAAAGATATGCTAACGATAACAAACTATCTTTCAAAAAAGCAACTTAATATAAAGCAAGACCCATAATGTATACAGCCTAGGGACCTATTCAGTCATAGTCCGATTATTAATCTTGATTCGAAAATATACCAATGAAATTTTCTTGGAAATGGTTGAAGACACTAGTAAATCTAGAAAACGTAACATTGAGTGGTCTAATTACTCAATTAACTTTAGCTGGAATTGAAGTCGAAAATGTCGAAGAGAAACCAGATATACAAGATATAACTCTGACTATACACGTAACAACAAATAGATCTGATGTTTCATGTTTAATTGGTGTCGCGCGCGAAGTCGCTACTCTTTTTAACTTAAGACTATATAAGTCAGTCCGTCAAGCTCATACAAAAAATGACATAATGTTAGCAGACCTAGCAATAAAATCAAATTCGCTATTAGATATAAACGTTAGTAAAATACAAGAATTAGAACCACATTTATCACCTAATTGGCTCAAGTATCGCCTAAAAGGTTGCGGTATTGCCTCTTCTAATCTCTACACCGATGTTACTAACTATATTAATATAAAATGGGGACAAGATATTGATATTTTCGACATTTCAGCAGTAGAAACAAAAAAAACAAGCAGTGCCATAATTACTATAGACAAAAGCCATAATTGTTCTGAATTTATAAATAATATGGGCTTTTATCACTTAAACAGTAGTACACCTATTGATATACTAAAATATCAAAATTTAGTTCTATCCATAATAGGTATTGCATCAAATCCATTTCTTTTTTGTAGTTCAAAGACATCCTCTATCATTATTTTAGGACAAATTTGTAGACCAGATTATATACACAAAATCAGAAAAAACAGATACAACAAAACAAATCAATCTGAAAAACAACTCAAGGGAATTTCACGGCAGGATTTCATATCTGCCTATAATGAAGCTATTAGTCTACTTATAGAAATCACTAACGGAAAAGTAGAATTCACACAACAATATCATTTACCACAGAACTACGAAGATATCATAAGAATAGGCAGAGATCAAATTGTAGACATACTAGGGCCTAACAACAAACGAAAAAGTTACACTCAGCTCAAGCTCAACAACAAAATAATCTATAGCTTACTTAAACAGCTTAGATTTAAACCTTACTATAAAAACAATTTTTTCTGTGTCACAGTCCCTGAATATAGAAAACGGGATATCAGAAGAGCAATTGATGTAGTAGAAGAAATAGGAAGAATTTACGGATTCGAAAAGTTTATTCACAAAATACCTCAATATAAAAAAAGAGGAAGCTTTTCTAAAATAAATATTGTGATGAAAAGTATTCGCCTAAAGCTTAGAAGTATGGGCTTACACGAAATAGTTAGTTACTCTCTACAAAATAGATCCAATAATCGTGCAGTAAATTTATATAACCCCCTAATTGAAGAGCAATCCAAATTGCGAAATAGTTTAATCTATAATTTACTTGACGCACGAGAATATAATTTAAAGCAAGCCGCCTTATGCTTAGAATGTTTCGAAATAGGCCGAGTCTTTCATAAAACAGCTAACACGATAACAGAACAAATAAATGTTGCAGGCCTTATTGGTAGTCCTAGTTTTTCACGAAGGTCGTGGTCAAATAAAAGTGAATCATTAAGCTGGTTTCAAGCAAAAGGTATGCTCGAAGAGCTTTTTGAAACACTCAAGGTGGAAGTAGTGTGGAAAAAACATGAGGATGACTTGTGCAAACAGTACGATATTAAGAATAGTAGTATGTTTCATACTCATCGTATTGCAATAGTAGGCAACAGAAAAGATCAAAAACAGATAGGCCTTTTAGGGCAAATACATTCTAGGCACAATAGCTCATTTAGCATTAATCATAATGTATACGTTTTCGAAATTAATTTGCTTTATTTGATAGAAGCTATTAACAAAAAATCTAGTCAACATCTTCAATATGTTTTCCAACCTTATAGTAATTATCCGAGTATTACACGTGACATATCATGTAAAATAGGACAGCACGAAAACGCAAAATCTATAAAAGAGAAAATATTAAAAACAAAAAACTCTTTAATCGAATCAGTCGAAATACTTAGCGAGTATAAAGATATAAACTACAATGAAGCCGAATACACAAGAAATCTTACACTAAGGATTCAATATCGAGCATACAACAGAACACTTAATGACAACGATATAAGATGCATAGACAATGAAATCGAACAAATCTTGGAAAAGAGTAAGACATAAGCCGGATTCTGTACTTAAGTTAGTGTTATTTGATAACAAATAATACTAAAAAGGGTAGTTATTAATCTAGAGTTAATCGAACAAAAAAACTTCTTGCAGTATTGATCAAGACTTTAATAGATGTATCTTAATAAAAAATACTATACAAAATGGTTACTTTACTCTATTTATGGGGTTTACCTAGCAAATATGTATGAAATATTTCTGGTGCGCTTTTACCGCACCTTTGCACCTTTACCTTTAATTTAATAATGAAAGGTAGTTTCTTTCTGTGGCACTTTCCTCGTAGTTACCTACACTATTTGCTACATAGCTATATATTTTTAAGCTGAGACCGGACTTTCCTCAAATTTGTTCAAAAATTTGCAACTACCTATGCTTACTCTACATTCATAGGATAACATACTATTGAATAGTGTACTATCAAATTATTTATATAAAAAATTCTATAATGAAGAAATCTGAACAAATAAACCAAGGATTTACAGAGAAAGATTTTGCTTCAATGCTGAAAGAGTACAATTACAGCTTAAATCCTGGTGATGTCGTTGCAGGAACAATTTTCAACAAAGAATCATGTGGGTTTCTAGTAAATGTAGGAGCAGAAATTGCCGGTTTTTTACCGATAGAAGAAGTATCACTAAAAAATACCAAAAATTTAACCTCTATCTACTACTTAAGCTTACATAACCAAACAAGAGAGTTTTTTATAATGGCCTACAAGAGAGATTCAAAGCAGTTAATTCTTTCAATAAGGAGGCTCGAATACATAAGAGCATGGAAAAGAATTAAACAAATTGAATCCGAAGACGTTGTATTAAGGCTTAAAATCACACGCAGTAACAAAGGCGGAGCAATAGCTCTTGTAGAAGGCCTAGAAAGTTTTATACCAAATTCTCATCTAGCTATAGAGATGAAAATGCTTCAAATTAAAAACAGTTCTGTTTCCTGCAAACTATTATTAGCTAACGAGAAAACAAACCAACTCATTCTGAGCAATAAGAAAGCCGTACTATCTATAGCAACTAACCAACTAAATGTAGGGGATATAGTTGAGGGAACAGTTGTGAAAATGGAAAAATATGGAGTATTTGTTCTCATTAACAAGACCAACATATTAGCCCTCTTACATATCTCAGAACTAGGATACAAGAATATTCCTAATATTCGAAAAATTTTTAATATCAATGATTCCTTAAAGGTTAAAGTTATACATATAGATATGGAGCAAGGTAGAATCTCCGTATCGCAAAAAAATCTAAACTAACTAACCACCACCAACAATTGTAACAATTTCCACCTTATCTTGGTTGTTAAAAACAATATCATTAAATTTATCGTTAGTAATGATTTCTTCATTATATTCAACAACAATATTATTTATATTGAAGTCAAAATATTCAATTAAATTGGATAAAGACATGGCTTTATAACAATTAAAAACTTCACCGTTAACAAAGATTGCAATGTATGGATTATTCATAAGCTTGACTCTTTTAAAAGGTAGACATAGATAAAAAAAAAGACTACAATAAACTCATGGCGGGTGTAGCCAAGCGGTTAAGGCAATGGATTGTGATTCCATCATTCGCGGGTTCGATTCCCGTCATTCGCCCTCTATTAAACTGACTTTATTACCTATTATAAATTGCGCCAACTCTGTACGGTTCCTGGTTGAAGTTTTGCTCAATAGTCGACTCACATATTTTTCAACACTTCTTGTACTTACATTTAAATTTGCCGCTATCTCTTTATTCATGAAACCTTTGACTACTAATTTAAGTATTGTTAATTCTCTATGTGTCAAATCGCCTATAATTCGTTGAGCTTTTACAAGCAAATCTGATTCAGGCTGCAAAGTTGAAACAATACGTTTATCTACTATCTCTCTATTACTAAGTAAATTGTTAATAATAGAAACCAACTCCCTTGGATTAAAAGGCTTGGCTAGATAAGCGCTACAGCCTAAGTCGTACCCCTTTATTCTGTCATCTGTCATACCCTTGGCTGTCAAGAGAATAATTGGGACAGCTCTCATAAAATCATCTAAGCGCAACATACGAACTAAATCATAACCGTCTACATCTGGCATCATAATATCAGCAACAATGAGATCAGGCATTCTCTCTTGTATAACCTTCAATGCTTCACGGGCAGTACTCACAGTACTTACCATGAATCCTTCAGAGGTTAAGTATGCTTCGAGTGAATTTATTAACATAATGTCATCGTCAACAAGTAAGATATTATTAATCATACCAACTTAATATATTATTTATAATAAAATAAACACTGCTCACATTCTAAGTCTAAAATTACAATTATTATGATGAAATGGCTAAACCATTTCTCTGAGCTTCGAATACCTTTTTATCTGTACAATCTAAGCAATAATGATTCCATTGTATGTTCATCAAGTATAAGCAGAGATAAGTCATTTATTGTTGTACACGGAGTAATGTATTTAGTAAAGGTTTTCGCAAATGGAGAAATGTTAACACTCGGTATATTCAATAAGGGTGATATTATTTCTATCACAGATCCAAACAAATCATGCTATTACAGTATTATAGCTCTAAGAGAAACTTTTCTACTAAGCTTTACTTGGGAAGATTTAATTTATTTGAGTACAAAAAAAAAACGTTCATTAAGAGACATAGCCTGCTCATTAAAGTCTACTTTACATCAGTACGAACAAATGAACACTATTCTTGCGCACAAATGTACTAGGCACAGAATAATCCAACTAATTTTATTTTTAGCAAGAGAATATGGCCAAATCTCTAGTAATCGAATAAAAATACCTTTTTATATTTCTCAAAAAACTATAAGTACTGTAATTGGTAGCAATACTAGTAATGTAAGTCACATAATAAGCAACTTACTGGACACGGGCATACTTGAGTATACAAGTCAAAAGCATCTTTACCTAAAAGATCCTTTTAAGCTAGGCTGCATAGAATAACAATTAAACTACGAGAAATTAAAAACAGATACATGTTATAATAGTCCCTATAAGTATAAAATACTTAGTAAGCAAGTAGTCTAAAAGTAAAATAGTAATAAAAAAGCGAAGATAACTATGGGAAAAGTATATGATTGGTTTGAAGAGCGATTAGAAATTCAGGCAATAGCAGACGATATAACAAGTAAATATGTTCCGCCGCACGTTAATATATTCTATTGTATAGGAGGAATTGTCTTTACATCTTTCTTAATACAAGTAGCAAGCGGGTTTGCTATGACATTCTACTATCGACCAACAGTAGCTGAAGCGTTTTCATCTGTCGAATATATAATGACTGATGTCAACTTTGGATGGCTAATCAGATCAATCCATCGATGGTCAGCAAGCATGATGGTGCTGATGCTAATATTACATGTTTTTCGCGTGTACCTAACTGGTGGCTTTAAAAAACCTAGAGAACTTACATGGGTAACTGGAGTTATATTAGGTGTTTTAACTGTATCATTTGGAGTTACAGGATATTCGTTACCCTGGGACCAAATTGGTTATTGGGCAGTGAAAATTGTAACTGGAGTTCCTGAGGCAATTCCTTTAGTTGGAGGCAGTATAGTAGAACTACTGAGAGGGAGTGTTAGTGTTGGGCAAAGCACTTTAACTAGATTTTATAGTTTACACACATTCGTTCTGCCACTACTGACAGCAGTATTTATGCTAATGCATTTCTTAATGATACGCAAACAAGGAATTTCAGGACCTCTATAAAAAAACTATTAAAAAGGAATTATCATGTCTATTATCAAAAAACCAGACTTAAATGACCCGAAACTACGAGCAAAGCTAGCAAAAGGTATGGGACATCACTATTATGGAGAACCAGCTTGGCCAAATGATCTACTATATATGTTTCCAGTAGTAATCTTAGGGACAATCGCATGCGATGTGGGTTTATCTATTCTAGAACCATCAGTAATTGGAGAAAAAGCAAATCCTTTTGCAACACCACTAGAAATATTACCTGAATGGTATTTCTTTCCGACATTTAATTTACTAAGAGTAATACCCAACAAACTAATTGGCGTACTTTCAATGGCAGCTGTACCTGCCGGATTACTTACCGTACCTTTTATTGAAAATGTAAACAAATTTCAAAACCCTTTTCGAAGACCTGTCGCAACGACAGTATTCTTAGTTGGAACTTTTATTAGTGTCTGGCTAGGAATAGGAGCAACTATGCCACTGTCGCAGGCTATTAGCCTAGGCTTCTTTTAATTTGTTCACTTATCAATAACCTTGACAACATAGGCAACTAATAGTAAATAGTTGCCTAAAAACTCTATTTAATTTCAACCCTGGCTCCAACTTCTTCTAACTTGCTTTTCATCTCTTCTGCATCCTCTTTAGACGTTGCTTCTTTTAAAAGCTTAGGAGCAGACTCAACTAAGTCCTTAGCCTCTTTTAAACCTAAACCGGTTAGTGAACGGACCACTTTTAAGATGGCAATCTTTTTAGGAGCTGGCACTTCTTCTAAAACTAGATCAAATTCGGTCTTCTCATTCACCTCGGAAGAAACATTATTATCCGACTCGCTTGCGGTAGATACAATACCTCCGCTCTGAACGGCTGATGCATCCACATCAAAAGTCTCCTCTATTTTTTTGACTAACTCTGCTGCTTCCAAAAGAGTTAATAATTTCAGGTCTTCAATAATGGCGTTAATTTTAGTCATAGTATTTAAATATAAAAATGTATAAACAGCAAATAAATAAGGATAAACAAAAATTAAATAACCTATTACATTGATCTCGTAAAACCGTCGATCTCAACAGCAATTGATGGGCTCATTGTAGTAGATAAGTAAATAGATTTCCAATACCGACCCTTTGCGCCTGATGGACGGTTTCTCTCAACAGAATTCAGTAAAGTCATTAAATTTAAGTTCAAATCTTCTACTTCAAAATTTAATTTACCAAAAGGTACATGTAAAACACCCGAACGATCCACCCGATATTCTAACTTTCCAGATTTGAATTCGCTAATCGAATTAGTTAGGTCTGCTGTTACTGTACCAGCTTTAGGAGAAGGCATAAGGCCTCTAGGCCCCAAAATTCTACCTAACTTCGCGATCAACGGCATAACATCTGGTGTTGCTATCAACTTGTCAAAGTCTAAACGCCCTTTTATGATTTCATCAATTAAGTCTTCTGAACCAACAACATCTGCATTCGCATCTTTTGCTTCTTCAATCTTTTCTCTTTTAGCAATAACAGCAACTCTAACTTGCTTACCCGTCCCTTTCGGTAGAATAACCGTAGATCGTAACTGCTGATCAGCATATTTAGGATCTAAACCAAGAGCTATATGAGCCTCTATAGTTTCAATGAACTTTACATTGGATAATCTCTTCAATAAAGTTATTGCTTCTACAGATCTATAAATTCTATCGCTGTCTACGCTTTTTAGAAGCTGCTCAAAGCGCCGCGAGTGTTTTCCCATATAAATTATTAACTCCTTAAAATTTACTAATCAACATCAATACCCATACTCCGAGCAGTACCGCTAATAATTGAAATAGCCTTATTCAAGTCTTTAGTATTTAGATCTTGTAGTTTTAGAGTAGCTATTTCTTGCAACTGACTCTTTGAGATAGAGCCTACGGGTCTCAAGTTGGGCTTATCTGAGCCTTTTTGAATACCTGCTGCTTTAGCTATTAAGATAGAAGCTGGGGGAGTTTTTAAAACAAAAGAAAAACTACGATCTTCATAAATCAATATCTCTGCCGGAATTACTAAACCAACTTTGTCAGCAGTTCTAGCATTATACTCCTTACAAAACATAACAATGTTTGCGCCGTGTTGGCCTAATGCGGGACCAACAGGCGGTGCTGGAGTGGCTTTTCCTCCTGGCAAAGCTAATTTAACGAGTCCCACGATCTTTTTAGCCATAAAGCATAATCTTTTTAAGATAGATAAAAATAAAATATTGTCTTATAATAATATAGCATTTAAAACTAGATAACAATGTTAATTAAAGTCTTCAGCTTGAAGATATCTACATAAATCAAGGCGGCAAAAATACGTAAAAAACTAACAACACGCCCTGAAGGACTTGAACCCTCGACATTAGGTTTTGGAAACCTACGTTCTACCATCTGAACTAAAGGCGCATGTTCGATATAATAACCTAAATAACAAAATCTAACCAGCATGATACTTTTTATAGAAACATACACGTTCACAGACATAAATGCTTAACCCAGTATTAAACAAAATTTGTTTATCTAAAGAAGAATATAAAATGTATGCGCGCCATTTTACGTTAGATGGAATTGGTGTGAGCGGTCAAAAAAGAATTAAAAGAGCACGTGTTTTAATCGTTGGAGCTGGTGGTCTAGGGTGCCCTAGTATTTTATATTTAGTAACATCAGGTATTGGTTTTTTAGGAGTTATAGACAATGATAAAGTTTCACTCTCAAATCTGCATAGGCAAATCTTGTATAATAGACTCGATATTAATACTTTAAAAGTTCAATGCGTTAAAACAAAACTTGAAAAAGTCAATCCTACATGTAATATCGAAATTTATAATGAAGCACTTACAGTAAATAACGCACTGGGAATTATACAAAAATATGACCTTATACTAGATGCTAGTGACAATTTTGAAACGAGATATCTTATAGATTTTATTTGCGAAAGATTACACAAAATTCATGTCTATGGCGCCGTACAAAATTTTGAAGGACATATAAGTGTATTCAATTACAAAAATGGACCTAAATACTCAGATCTATATCCACAATATTTAAGGATACAGGAAAAAAACTGCAATGACTCTGGTGTAATGGGCGTCTTAACAGGACTAGTTGGACTTTTACAAGCAACAGAAGTAATAAAGATCATTACCGGAAAAGGCAAAACTTTAAGCGGGTATTTATTAATCTATAACATGCTTAGTATGTCATTCAAGAAAAAAGTTATACGCCTCAAAACAAGAAATCATACTATAAACCCAAAATATGAAGAAAAGCTAAATCATTCACAAAGTATTACCATGAATCATCTAGATAAAAAAATTCAAAATAAAGAAAGTATTGTAATTGTGGATGTTAGACAAAACACAGAATTCCGTCAGAAACATATATACACTGCAATAAATATTCCTTTGAAGGAAATACCGCATAAAAACACAATTAAAAATATACTTAATAAAGTCCGTGACAAAACTCTTGTGATCTACTGTAGTAATAATTCAAGATCCATAATAGCATCAAAAATACTCAATAGATATAAAATCAATAATCTAAGAATTAAGGACGGTCTGAACATGTACAAAAATGAAAACCATCAAAATCTTAGACTAGTTTTTGATGATACAGACACATTAAGAAAATATTAAATCAATTAAATACATGTATAGGTAACAGAATATCTTTTTCATATATATAATAGAAGTAAAGATCTGGCCTATTAACAGTCATTCCACTATTATAGTTAACGATAAATTATTAAACCAAATATCCTAACCTAACTAATATGAAGAAAAAAAAGCAAGTCATTGTTAAACAAAAAAATTCTGTGCTAGGTAAACCTGGAACCTTATTAAATGTTAGTAACGGATATGCATTTAATTACTTGATTCCAAAAGGAATCGTGACTTTAGCTACAGACAAAGCTGTGAGACACCTCAGTATGTTAAAAGAAATAGAAAGAAAGTCTGCTGAAACAAGTAAAACTCAAGCAATATTAATGCAAAAAAGTTTAGAGCAGATCTCAAAAATTAGCATAAAGAAAAATGTTGGGGAAAATCAGCAAATTTTCGGTAGCGTTAGTGAGAAAGAAATTATTACACAAATAATGAGCTACACTGGACAAAAAATAGAAAAAAAACAAATTGTGTTACCTGATATTAAAGAAATAGGCATCTACGATATTAAAATTAATATACTTCATGATATTTCTGTAAGCTTGAAATTACAAATTATACCGGAGAATATTTAATCTTTTTCTAAATCTTGATAATACATATGTACTTTATAAGCTAAGAGAATAATCTGTCTCGACATAACTCTATAGTTGTTAAATAATTAACCGTGAAAAATTTATATTATCACCTACTCCCTCCGTGTAACGAAATCGCGGAAGAAGTTTTACTGGGAAGTATAATAACTCATCCAAGTAAGTTCCAGAACATATTCAGAGCTATAAAAATAGAGTACTTTTTCATAGAATCACATAAAATAGTATATAGAAACCTGGTATCGATAAATAGAGAAAAAAACATTAATATTATTAATTTAATGCGATGCTTAAAAAGTACAAAAACATTACATCAGATTGGAGGAACGAAAAAAATAGTAGAATTAATGAAAAAAAGTCAAATTTTTATTTCTTCAATAAATATAGAATTCTATATTTCAGAGCTAGTATATAATCTTCACTATAGTTACCACAGAAGATTACTTATTCAGTATGGTTACAATGTTATTCAGCTAGCATATACAAAAAATTTATCGGGTAAAGAAATTCATCTAAAAGCATTTCAATATTTAAAGTATATTGACAAGAATATGGGAGTAAAAAAACTTGACGACTTTCACTATTTAATAAGCGACCTTATCAAAAGCATACAATCTGGCAGTGATTTAACCAATCAAAATCGACAATTTATTAGTTCAGGATTTAGTAAACTTGACAATATAACTTACGGTTTACCGAAAGGAGATCTAATAGTAATAGCTGGTCGTCCCTCTACTGGAAAAACATCTTTTGCTATAAATATAGCTTACAACTTACTAAAGCAAAAAACTATTAAAATAAATATTTCTATTTTTAGTCTAGAGATGACGAAAATACAAATTTTATACAAGCTCATATCAATTGGATCATCTTTGCCTATAAAAAAGATACTTGAAGCTAAAATTGACATTCATCAATGGAAAAAAATACAGAATATATGCGACATGCTCTTACGAGCAGATTTATACATAAATGATAATGCTGACATATCTATTGAAAATATAAAATCTATCTCTCAGTCAACTGTAAAAAAAAATACATATACAGGAGTAGTTATAATTGATTACTTACAACTTATCAAAACAGCATACTTAAATATTGATAACAGGCAACAGGAATTAACGTATATAACACGAGAACTTAAAATGATGGCACAAAGTTTGTCTATACCAGTTCTCATACTTTCTCAATTAAATCGAAGTATTGAAAAAAGAGTAAATAAAAAACCTATACTATCTGACTTAAAAGAGAGTGGATGTCTACACCATAAACTCAACATAGATATAGATAACACAAATAGATTGAGAATAAAGCAAATACTTAACTACAGAACACAAATATATTTAAAGTATTTCTCAGGAAAAACTACGAATTTTGTTAGTAGAAAACATTGTGCAAGTAATCTTATACAGTATATTTATATATTAAATAGTTATATTTTTTTACTTTACTTTAATTTCAGCTTAAGACTACAAATTACAGATAATCACAAGCTATTAGCAAACAAACATTGGTGTTGTCAATATAAGGTGCAAGAGTATCAAAAAATTGCAAAAAATGAAAAAAATAATATACTTGAGACAATCTTCATAAACGATATTATATTTTCATGCTATACTTTAGTCTATGATATTACTAAGTATAGATATCTAAACCTTATTTGTAACAAACTTATAATACACAATTCTATAGAACAAGATGCAGACATTGTTATGATGCTATATGATAATAACGTAGAATCGCAACAAAATTCTAGTACTACAGTATTAGATTGTATTATCTCAAAAAACAGAAGTGGGCCTATTGGTTCTTTTCAACTAATTTTTTACAAGAAGAACACACTTTTTAAAATTCCTCAGGAAAGCAGCATAGTAGATCTTATAAAATAATATGAACTTCAGGTAATTATACATTTGCAATAACAAAAAGGTTTTGATAGATTATAGTAATGCCGGGATAGCTCAGTTGGTAGAGCAGTGGACTGAAAATCCTCGTGTCACCAGTTCAAATCTGGTTCCTGGCACTATAAAACAGGTAGATCAAAAACATTATTTACTTTTAAGTCAAAACTAAAATAAATAATGTTTTTTCACTACTAGTTACTTAGATAAAAGCTCTAGCTTTTCACCCAATAAAACTGTAACGTCACCCTCGTCTGTAACATCAACAACAGCACTATCTCCTGCTTTAATTTTTCCTGATAGTACTTCCTCTGCCAAGCTATCCTCAAGTAGTCGCATAACTGCGCGACGCAACGGACGCGCACCATAGCTAGGATTATAACCTTCATCAACTAGTCTACTTTTAAATCTTTCCGTAACATCTAACTCTATTTCCTGTTGTTTTATGCGATCAAATACCTCTTTCAACATGATTTCAGCAATTTCTCTAACTTCATCTTTAGTCAATTGTTTAAACACAATAATCTCATCCAATCTATTTAAAAATTCTGGGCGAAAGTATTGTTTCAATTCTTCATTTACTAGAGATCTAATACGATTATATTGAGACTCAATCTGAGACTCACCTAATTCAAAGCCTAAACTACCTCCACCTTTTTCAATAACTTTAGAACCAATATTAGAAGTCATTATTAGCAAAGTATTTTTAAAGTCAATAGTTCTGCCTTTAGCATCGGTTAGTCTTCCATCCTCAAGAATTTGAAGTAATAGATTAAAAATATCCGGGTGGGCTTTTTCTATTTCATCGAATAATATTACTGTATATGGACGCTTTCGGACTGCCTCTGTTAAATAACCGCCTTCGCTATAACCCACATAACCAGGAGGAGAACCAATTAATTTAGAGACAGTATGTCTCTCCATATATTCGGACATATCTAATCTGACCATAGCCTCCTGTGCACCGAAGAAATAGGACGCTAAGGCTTTGGTTAACTCAGTTTTGCCTACGCCAGTAGGGCCCGAGAAAATAAAGCTTGCAATTGGACGATTCGGATTTTTCAATCCAACTCTCGCTCTTCTTATTGCCCTAGAAACCGCAACAACAGCCTCATCTTGACCAATAATACGACCGTGCAAAGTCTCTTCCATGTGCATTAGCTTCTCAGATTCACTTTTTGTTAGCTTAGTAACTGGTATACCTGTCCAGAAAGCAACTATCTCAGCTATATCTTCTTCGGTAACAATTGGATCTTCTATCTGTAGATCAGGTTCACTTTTTTTACTCTGCGCAATAGCTGCAATTTGTGCTTTAATTTCCATTTCACGAGTTCTATACTGCTCTGCTTTTTCATATTTTTGGGCTCTTATTGCTTCATCTTTGGTTTTTAATACAGCTCTTAGCTCCTTATCTAACTCTCTAGCTGCAGGTGGTAATTGAGAATTTAAAAGTCTCACTCTAGAACCTGCTTCATCAATTAAGTCAATTGCTTTATCTGGTAAGAAACGGTCAGAAATATATTGATTTGCGTACTTAGCCGCAGCAGCAAGAGCCCCGTCTGACATTTTCAACTGATGATGTTTTTCATAACGGTCTCTTAAACCAAATAAAATTTCAATCGTTTCTTCCACACTTGGTTCGCCCACTAAAACAGGTTGAAAGCGTCTCTCTAAAGCAGCATCTTTTTCTATATGCTTACGATATTCTTCAAGAGTCGTTGCGCCAATACACTGCAGCTCACCTCTAGCTAGTGCTGGCTTTAATAAGTTTGCAGCATCAATAGCTCCTTCTGCTGCTCCCGCACCTATCAAAGTATGAACTTCATCTATTACTAATACTACATTGTCGGCAGACTTAATTTCGTCCATGATTCTTTTTAGACGCTCTTCGAACTCACCTCTATACTTTGTACCAGCAACTAAAAGGCCAACATCTAAAGTCACAACTAATTTGTCCTCTAAAATAGCTGGAATGTCTCTGTTTGCAATTCTTTGGGCCAAGCCCTCCGCAATCGCGGTCTTTCCAACACCTGGCTCGCCGATAAGAACTGGGTTGTTTTTTGTCCTACGACCCAAAATTTGGATTACTCGCTCTATTTCTTTTTGTCTACCAACTACAGGATCTAGGACACCTTCAATTGCTAGTTCTGTCAAATTAGATCCAAACTCTTCAAGAGTGGGAGTCTTACTTCTAGCTTGCATATTATTATTGCCATTGGCATTAGCTTCAGCATTATCACCCAACATTTGAATAACTTCTGTCCTGATAGAAGAAACATTGACAGCTAGATTTTCTAAAACACGTGCAGCTACTCCTTCACCTTCACGTACTAGACCCATTAGTAAATGTTCTGTACCTATATAATTATGCCCCAACTGTCTTGCTTCTTCCAAAGACAACTCCAATACTCTTTTTGCTCTTGGCGTAAATGGTATCTCGACAGCAACAAAACCCGATCCACGGCCAATAATTTTTTCAACCTCTATACGGGCGTCTTTAAGATTGACATTCATTGACTTTAGAACTTGTGCAGCAATCCCTGTTCCTTCACCAATTAAACCCAAAAGAATTTGTTCAGTACCGACAAAATTATGACCTAAACGTCTCGCTTCTTCTTGGGCTAGCATAATTACTTTAATAGCTTTTTCTGTAAAGCGTTCAAACATAAATAATAAATAGCTAAGTATTAGAATATTATTACCTTTGATACTAAATAATAGTAACACAATATAGAAAATAACTTAAATCTATAACGTAAAAACGAAAAGAACTTAATCTAATAGTATTACACACAAATAAATCTTGAAGATCAATTAAAAATTAAATCTACTTTCAATAAGAAATTGGACAGTCAACTACAAGTTTCATCTATTATCTAATTTTTGTGCAATATATATCAGTTAATAAAAATAAACCTCTAGTAGTGACTCTAATAAGAAAAATTGCTTAATAGACGTTAGAACTAATTAATAGGTATAAAATAATGGTTAGAAAAAAACTACTTTGTAGACTTTTCTTATTTTGTTAACTATTTTTTATAAAATTGCAAAATAATCTTTAACACGCTTGAGTTCAAAGTAATGACTGACTTTTCTTGTTAAAATATTACAAATGTTAAGACAAATTATAAAACCAATAGTATATAAGTGCAATTTAATTATTTAGCAGTTGACTAACAAGATAATGATTAAATACAATGCTATTAATTAATAAAATTCATGAAAAAAAGGTATGGATTTCAAGATCAAAATAGATAATTCTATTATGTTAAAAATAGAAGATAAATTTAAAAAAACAAATCTTCCAATAATTGAAGTTGGGGATTCTGTAAAAATAGGACTTCTAATAGAAGAGGGTAACAAGCAAAGAGTTCAATTTTCAGAAGGTGTTGTAATTTCTAAAAATAATGCTCAGCTGAACACAACAATTACCATTAGAAAAGTTCTGCAAGGTGTAGGAGTTGAAAAAGTGTACTTAATCCATTCACCAAGAATAAAAAGTATAGCTATAACTCGAAAATCGAAAGTAAGACGCGCTAAATTGTACTATTTAAGAAAAAGAATAGGCAAAGCTACAAGGCTCAAGCAAAAATTTGTTTAATTAGTACTTTTTTGTTACAATTAGCGTGCATTTCAAGGATACATAACTCAGCTGGTTAGAGTATTACGTTGACATCGTAAAAGTCGCTGGTTCGAATCCAGTTGTATCCATATATCAACAAACTTTCTTTACGAAAATTGCTTTTTCCTTACAAATCTGTTAATATTCGACTAACCTAATATGGGTCGGTGCCCGAGTGGTTAATGGGGGCGGACTGTAAATCCGCTGGCTTTGCCTACGTTGGTTCAAATCCAACCCGGCCCAATTGTTAATTTGCCCTTATAGCTTAGTGGTAGAGCATCTTCTTGGTAAGAAGAAGGTCATGGGTTCAATTCTCATTAAGGGCTTAAGCTTTTGTTGATGCTCAAAAAAATTACATAGATCGATTTATATTCTTTTTAGCTAAGACGTAGGTATTATGTGGCTGCTTAACGACGCCTATCATTTGAGCATTACTTTTACCAGGAGCAACCATTGGGTAACAGTTTTCATCTTCAGTGACTTTACAATTCACTAAACATGGGCCATCATATTCAAATATCTTTTCTAAGACTACTCGAACGTCAGCCCGTACTTCAATGTCTATGCCGAGGATACCGAACGATTTCGCTAATTCTACAAAGTTTGGTGATCCTTTTTCCATATTTGAATGTGAATAGCGCTCACCATAAAAAGCCTGTTGCCATTGCCTAACCATTCCCTGCCATCTATTATTAATAATAATAATTTTAATAGGTAAATTAAATTGAGAAATGGTACCTAATTCTTGTAAATTCATTTGGAAACTCGCGTCGCCGCTAATACATACAACGTTTTGGTTAGGATGAGCTATTTGTACGCCTATAGCTGCGGGCAAGCCATAACCCATAGTTCCTAAGCCTGCACTAGACATCCAATGCCTAGGTAAGACGTTTAAAAATTGGGCGGACCACATTTGATGTTGACCTACATCAGTTGTAAAATATGCTTGAGGAGCAATTTGCGAAAGGGAAAAAATAATCTCTTGCGGAGATAAACTATTGACATTTTTAGGTATTAATAGGGGATATTGACTTTTCCATGAGGCAATTCTGTCTCGCCATGATTGTGTCTGGTCTGGCGTAAAGCTAACTTCTGTCTGACTTTTAACATAACTCATAATTGAGGTAAGAGTTTCTTTAACATCTCCCAAAATAGCTACCTGTGGTATTCTGTTTTTACCAACTTCTGCAGGATCAATATCAACATGGATAACTTGTGCATTACAAGCAAATTCATCTAACTTTCCTGTAACTCTATCATCGAATCTAGCACCAAGAGCAAGTAGCAAATCACACTCACTTACTGCAAAGTTAGCATATGCTGTACCATGCATACCAAGCATCCCGAGTGAGAGCTTATCGTTTTCATTTACGATACCTTTACCCATTAAAGTTGTTGTTACAGGAATTTGGAAGTAAGATGCTAACTCTTGAATTATACTATGTGCACCAGAAATAATGGATCCCCCTCCAATATATAATAAAGGCTGACTGGATTGCTTTAATAATTGTATTACCTTCACAATTTGCTTAACTTTGGGCTTCAAAATAGGTCTACAACCTGGTAAGCAAACACTATTAGGCTCAACTGGTTTATAAAAAAATTTCTCTAGGCCAACATCTTTTGGAATATCAATTAATACTGGTCCTGGCCTACCATGTTTCGCAATATAGAAAGCTTCAGAAACAATTTGTGCCATATCACGCGGATCCCTTACGACATAAGAATGTTTAACAATAGGCAAAGTAATACCAAAAATATCAACTTCTTGGAATGCGTCTGTTCCTATAAATGGTCTAGCAACTTGTCCTGTAATTAATAACAAAGGAACGGAATCCATCTGTGCTGTAGCAATACCAGAAACAAGATTAGTAGCCCCAGGGCCCGATGTTGCAAAGCACACACCAACGTTGCCTGTTGCTCTAGAATAACCATCCGCAGCATGTGCAGCTCCTTGCTCATGTCTACACAGAATGTGTTTAATATAAGATTTTTCTTCCCAGCGATATAATTCATCATATATTGGTAATATAGCGCCACCAGGGTAACCAAAGATATGTAGTACTTTGTGTCTTATTAAACTGTCCATTAATGCAAATGCACCTGTTACCTTTTCATTAGATGTAAACATTTATACCTCTTTTTATTTTAATAAATTATATATAATTCTTTATCGAGTCTAGCTAGTTTAATTCAATAGTTTTTTTTGTAGTAGTAACTACTATATATAATATTATATATGTTCAATTTTTATATTACTTTTATTTTTCCTTATATTTTTTTTTAAAATTTATCTATTTTACGCCAAGCATTAACTCTAAAATTTTGAAAATAATAACTATTAAGCCAATGATTATTGTGCTGATTAAAATTTTGTTTTTCCTACTGCTTAATAACTCAAAAACAGGTCGAAAAGTTGTCAAGAAAAACCCTACGATAATAGAAATGAAAAATCTTGGATATTTATTTATGTTATTCCAAAAAGTGTGCATATAATGTTGTGAAGTTGATGTTGTTTGCTTAAATAATAGGCAACAATATTTTCCGCAAAAGTTTTTTATTAATCGGAAGGACAAAAAATGCTAAACGATTTTGAGCGCATTCAAGCCTTAATTGAAGTTTTACCTTTTATTCAGAAACTTGTTGGCCGCACAGTTATAATCAAGTATGGTGGTTCTGCAATGACTAGTGAGATATTAAAGAAAAAAGTAATCGAGGATCTACTTTTTCTATCATCCATAGGTATAAAACCAGTTCTTATTCATGGTGGCGGTCCGATTATAAATATGTGGCTAAAAAAATTATCGATAGAGCCGGAGTTCTATAATGGTATCAGAGTTACAGATAAGCAAACAATGGAAATTGTTGAAATGGTTTTAGTTGGCAAAATTAATAAGGAATTAGTTATGTTACTAAATAAGAAAACAACTTGCGCAGTTGGTTTGTCTGGCAAAGATGGCAATTTAATAACTGCTTCTAAGCTATTTAATTTAGAAAATAATTTTGTCGGTAAAGTGCGAAGGATCAATAAACAGTTTTTGACAAGATTCTTAGATGAAGGTTACATACCTGTCATTACTAGTGTCGCAGCAGATGAGTCTGGCCAAGCCTATAACATTAATGCTGACACTGTTGCAGGTGCTATTGCAAAGTCTTTACAGGCTGAAAAGTTAGTATTACTGACCGATACTTTAGGTGTCATGAAGGATACTAATAAACCAAATACATTATTTAGAAATTTAAAAGCCTCAGATATAAATAAGTTAAAGCAGTCTAATATTATTTCGGGTGGCATGATACCTAAGGTTGAATGCTGTATTGATGCATTAGAAGGAAATGTAAAGTCCGCTCATATTATTGATGGTCGTATAGAACATGCATTACTGCTAGAGCTTTTAACTTCTAATGGTATTGGCTCAACACTAACTATATAAAAGTATTTGTTTCTTTCGCTACATGATGTTATAATACTTTTGTATTCCTGTCTTGATAGGAGGCTCAGTAGCTCAGTTGGTTAGAGCAGGGGACTCATAAGCCCAAGGTCGCAGGTTCAAATCCCGCCTGAGCTATAGAATCTTGAAAGAGGAGAGGTGGCTGAGTGGTCTAAAGCGGCAGATTGCTAATTTGTTGTACAATTTGTATTGTACCGAGGGTTCGAATCCCTTCCTCTCCTTGAGATCTCTTCTGCATAGATATCATGTGATCAAGTTGACAAAACTGTGCAAACATGTAAATATTATGCGGTGTATAGGGACTGTAGTTCAACTGGTTAGAGCACCGCCCTGTCACGGCGGAAGTTGCGGGTTCGAATCCCGTCAGTCCCGTTAGACTCTTTTATACATTTGCATACATACGCTTTTCTGGTATGGGCGTATATTCACTAATTATTTGTCTGAATTGTTCTCCATCTATTGTTTCTTTCTCTATTAATAAATCAACAAGCCTATCTATAATAACTCTGTTGTCCTGAATAATTTCAATTGCTTTGTCATGGCATTCTTGTACTATTGCCTGTATTTGTTTGTCAATTTTGATAGCAACTTCATCTGAATATTCAGATGAGGCTCCCATTCCTCTTCCTAAGAATGGATTAGCTTCTTCACTTTCAAGCGATAAAGGACCTATATTAGACATTCCGAATTTTGTGACCATTTGTCTTGCCATTGAGGTAACCTGTTGTAAGTCATTACTCGCTCCTGTCGTAACTTCCGCATCGCCAAATACTATTTCTTCAGCGGCTCTGCCACCCAGTGCACCCATTATTCTAGCTTTAATCTGTGATCTAGATATTAGACTTTGATCTTCTGATGGTGTAAACCATGTAAGCCCTTTTGCTTGTCCTCTAGGTATAAGAGTGACCTTTTGTACAGGGTCATGGTCTTTTAGCAACGTTCCAACTATCGCATGTCCTATTTCATGATACGCAATCAAACGTTTACTTTTACTATCAATTAAAGGGGTTCCTTCCATACCAGCAACAACTCTATCTATAGACGCATCAATTTCGTTTAGTGTAATAGTTTGTTTTCTTTTTCTTGCAGTTAATATTGCAGCTTCATTTAATAAATTAGCTAGATCTGCTCCAGAAAAACCAGGGGTTCTTCTAGCTATTATAGATAAAGACACACTTTTATCGAGCTTTTTATTACGTGCATGCACATCTAGTATAGCTGATCTACCTTTAAAGTCTGGTACTTCGACAGCGACTTGTCTATCAAATCTTCCTGGTCTCAATAAAGCAGAATCGAGAATGTCTGCTCTGTTAGTAGCTGCTATCACAATAATTCCTGTATTACCTTCAAAGCCATCCATTTCTGTGAGTAGCTGGTTTAATGTTTGTTCTCGTTCATCATTACCCCCTCCTACTCCGGTCCCTCTTTGCCTTCCCACAGCATCAATTTCATCAATAAATATAATGCATGGTGCATTTTCTTTAGCTTTTTTAAATAAATCTCTAACTCTGGATGCGCCCACGCCTACGAACATTTCTACAAATTCTGACCCTGAGATACTAAAAAAAGGAACGTTGGCTTCACCTGCAATAGCTTTTGCTAATAAAGTTTTTCCAGTGCCTGGTGGTCCAACTAATAAAACGCCTTTAGGGATTCTTGCCCCTACTGCTGTAAAAGATTCAGGTTGTTTTAAGAATGTGACAACTTCTTCAAATTCTTCTTTCGCTTCATCTATACCGGCTACGTCATCAAATACTACACCTGTTTTGGCTTCCATTTGAAACAGTGCTTTAGATTTACCAAAAGACATGGCTTGTCCAGGACCGCTTGTTGGGTTGTTTGATCGACGAAATAAGAACGCTAAGCCTGCAATTAAGAATAGTGGAAATAATAGGTTACCTACTAAGTTCCAAATAGCAGTTGTATTTTTTGTTGGATGTGCATCTAGATCTACGTTGGCTTTCTTTAACTTGACAATAAGTTCAGGTACACTAGCAGGAAGCTCAACTCTAATTTTTTGTACTCTGTTTCCTAACTCAGGCCCTACAGCTTCCACTATAGCAGTATGACCGTTATCGTACATATCCACTCTTTTAACCCAACCCATATCTAAGTACTCTAAAAAGCGACCATAAGTCATTCTTGAGCTAGCTACGTTTGATTGTAAGTCGTTGTTTGTTGGAGCAAGAAAGCCCTGCCACAGGAAGAAACTAATTACCATTATTGGCAAAGACCAAAGTAAAAAAGTTTTCCAAGATAGTTTCATAGTTTTTAGCCTTAAATGTATTTAATATATTTTTATAGTTATTCTTAAGTGAATGTAACATCTTTAATATTTTGTAGGCAACTGTCTAATCTGAAACTAAGATCAATAGAATGAATCTGTTTATATAAGTTAATTTCTTTTATCCGTTTTGTTTGTTCTTGATATAATATTCATTATATAATATTTTATTGAGATTAGTTTTATGATCAAAAAAGGCTCTGTTGTAAAGATTCTAAGAAAAGAATCTTACTGGTATCAAGATGCTGGTACTGTCGTGAAAGTAGATAAAGATATAAAATACCCTATTTTGGTGAGATTTACTAAAGAAGCCTATAGTGGTATCAATAGTAATAATTTTTCAGAAAACGAATTGGTTCTAATCAGCTAATTTAGTTTACTAAAGAAAAAGCATTATCATTATATTGAAATATGGAATGATAATGATAATGCTTTTAACTCTCAAATGTTTTTTTAATTGCCTAATGTTGCCCAATCTACATCTACATTTTCTAGTATTAGAGAAGAGTTATATATTTGTAGTATAATTAATAAAAATAAAAAAAATAGAAGCATGAATATTGCCATGATAGGTGTTGTACCCCATCCAGGAGCAACTTTACCGTACTCAGAATTTAAAGGTCTTAATATTTCTCCTAATCTAGTTCTTAGTGCCATAATATATTTTTATTTGTTTTTATGTCGTTTGATATCTATATAATATTATTATAGAAATAACTTAACTTTATTTATCTTTTATTTATGGAAACTGCAACGGTTCTTAGTATTTTTATTTCCAGTTTATTGTTGGGTGTTACGGCTTACTCTATATATACTGCCTTTGGCCCAGTTTCTAGAGAACTAAGAGATCCTTTTGAAGAACATGAAGAATAAATTCTTAGTATATCTTTAAGTTGTTATAAAACTCTGAAAACTCACTCTCTTTTGTTGCAAGATTTTGAGAGTGGTTTGTTAATACATTATCAGTAATTACTGTACGTATTTACCTCTACTTTGCAATTCTTGGCGGATCTCTAAAGAAAATAGCAAAGAATATAACCATTAAAGTTCCTACAAGCAAAAACACGTAAACTAGTGCTTCCATTTTTTCCTCTTATTGATATTGTATTATTTCTGTTTTACTAAGTCCGGTTACTCTTATACGGCACCTTGCTTTTTACTACTCCGATCACCAAGCTTTTGAAATGCTCCAAATTCAACTTGTTCAGTTACTTCTGCCCCGATTCCAGCAAATACATCTCTAAAGATAGTTCTAGATCCATGCCACAGGTGGCCGAAGAAGAATATTAGCGCAAAATTTGCGTGCCCAAATGTAAACCATCCACGTGGGCTACTTCTGAAAACACCATCAGATTCTAGTGTTGTTCTGTCAAATTCAAATACTTCTCCTAACTGAGCTTTGCGTGCGTATTTTTTTACACTAGGTGCATCTGTAAAAACTTTTCCGTTAAGTTTTCCTCCATAAAAATTGACTGTTACTCCTACTTGTTCAATACTATATTTAGACTCTGCTCTTCTGAACGGTATATCAGCTCTAATTATTCCATCCTTGTCAACTAATATAACCGGAAAAGTCTCGAAAAAAGCAGGCATTCTGCGAACAGTTAGTTCTCGACCATCTTGGTCTTGGAAAATTGGATGTCCTAGCCAAGCTTCTGCGATTCCGTCTCCTTTGTCCATAGGTCCGGCTCTAAATAGTCCACCTTTAGCTGGATTGTTTCCTATATAATCGTAGAACGCTAACTTATCCGGAATTTTTGACCAAGCTTCTTCTGGAGTTGATCCTTCATTTAATGAGTTTTCAACTCTTCTTTCTATTTCTTGTTGAAAGAAACCGCTATCCCATTGATATCTAGTGGGGCCAAATAGCTCCAGAGGAGTTGTTGCTGAGCCATACCACATTGTTCCACATGTTATAAAAGCACTGAAAAACACAGCTGAAATACTACTAGATAGTACTGTTTCAATATTTCCCATTCTTAGTGCTCTATATAATCTTTGTGGTGGCCTAACTGTCAAATGAAATAGTCCTGCTAATATTCCGACCGTACCTGCGGCAATATGATGTGATGCTATTCCGCTTGGATTAAAAGGATTAAAGCCGTCTGGTCCCCACGCTGGAGCAATAGGTTGAACCTTGCCGGTGACTCCATAGGCATCAGAAACCCATATCCCAGGTCCAAACAGGCCTGTTGTATGAAAGGCTCCAAAACCAAAACACAATAAGCTTGATAAAAGTAGATGTATACCAAATATTTTTGGTAAATCTAGAGCAGGTTCTCCAGTTCTTGGATCTCTAAATAATTCTAAGTCCCAGTAAACCCAGTGCCAAATTGAGGCCAAGAATAGCATACCTGATAGGACAATATGGGTAACAGCAACTCCTTCAAAGCTCCATAAACCAGGATTAGACACGCTTTCTCCTGTAATACTCCATCCCCCCCAAGAATCAGTTACGCCCAAGCGTGCCATAAAAGGCATTACGAACATACCTTGTCTCCACATGGGGTTTAATACAGGATCAGATGGATCAAAAACAGCTAACTCGTATAAGGCCATCGAACCGGCCCAGCCTGCTACTAGCGCTGTATGCATTAAGTGAACAGAGATCAAGCGTCCTGGATCATTTAAGACAACAGTGTGTACACGATACCATGGTAGTGCCATTGAACTACGTGCCTCCTATAATAAGAAATTAATATATTACCTTTCTTACACTACATTTTTTTTATTCTCTATTTATTATAACAGTTATAGTATTGTTCGTTTAATTATATTTATTTTTTCCTTACTCAAACTTATACGATATTATTTTTTTTACAAGTAAAAAACTTATTATATTACTAAATATAAGTAGATAGACAGTATCAACTAGTCTTAAGTCGAACCATATACTATGCATGATAATGTTTTCTAGATGAATATGTTCTTGAATAAATACTGATCGAATACTTTCAATCGCGTATGTGAGAGGATTGATGCTTGCTATAATTTGTAGCCAAGTTGGCATAAATGATAGCGGTGCTAAAGCTGTACTAGAGAAAAGCATTGGGAGATTGATAATTAAAATAAAAGCCAGTAATTCGATATGTCCAGGAAGTATAAAAGCAAAGCAAATACTTATACTCGATGCACTTAAAGTAATAAAAAAAATTATAAGTAAAATAACGGCAAGCTGTGGGATACTTGTTACATTTGCAAACATTATTGAGCTACAGGTAATAACTATTACAGTCTGTATTATTGTTATTGTTGTGATAAAAAATATAGAGGAGAATAGTATTGAGTCATGCAAATACATAGGAGACATTAAAATCCTGTTTAAAAAACCAAATTCTCGATCAAACATAAGCGGTAATCCAGCATTGATGGATCCAGTAAATGCTGTAAAAATGATGATACCTGGACTCAAAAATTTTCCGTACGTTGTTTCAGAAGTTAACAGGCTAACAGGAGCATTTTGAAAGAGAGCTCCAAATAATACTAGCCATAGTAATGGTTGAATAACGCCAGCCAATAAAGTTGAAGGTCTTCTAGATGCTTGTATATACAATCTTTTAGTTAATGTGCTTATCTCTACGAAGACACTACTTATTAGATTAGCTTGTCTAATTTTATTCTGCGGTGTGAGTACAGCGACATCTTTATGTTGTACTTTAAGTAAGGTACTTGTCATTCTGTTAATTTTGTAAATTTATTTGAAAAATCTTTGACTTAATTTATTTATTTTTTTTTATTTATAATCTTTTTTTTTAATTATATTCTATATTTTCTTTTAATCTGTGATTTAATTTTAGATAGATATAATAAAACCTCGCCTATATAGAGGTCTATGTTTTCGATGCTTTTTTTATTATATTTCATACTATTTTACAGGAGATATTTATTATGACTGATTATAAAGTTACTTTAGTTAATGCAGATGAATTTGAGGGCGGAAAACAGGAGTTTGATTGTCCAGATGACGAATATATTCTAGATACAGCAGAAGATTTAGGTATTAAAATACCGTATTCTTGTAGGGCAGGTTCTTGCTCTACATGTTTAGGCATTTTGCAGGAGGGAGAGGTTGATCAATCAGACCAATCTTTTTTAGATGATGAGCAAATAGATGCTAACTTCGTATTGACATGTGTAGCATTTCCTAAAAAAGATTGTACTATTTTGACTCATCAAGAAGAAGCTTTATATTAACTAGTTAGTAATTAGTAATAAGAAACAACGAGAATGATAGGAATTCTCGTTGTTTGCTTTATAACTTGACTTCAATATCGATACCTGATGGAATGTTTAGTTTCATTAAAGAGTCTATAGTTTGTGACGAAGGTTGATAGATATCTATTATTCTAATATGTGCTCTTATTTCGAAATGTTCTCTTGAATCTTTATCTACGTGTGGAGATCTAAGAACACAGTAAATTTTACGTCTAGTTGGTAATGGAATAGGTCCTACGGTTCTTGCATTACTTCTGTTAGCAGCATTTATGATAGTCGTACATGAGTCGGTCAATAGACTATAATCATAACCTTTTAGTTTTATTCTAATTTTATTTTTTTCTTTGGTGTTCATGATGGAATATTCAATATATTATTCGAGAATTTTAGAAACTACACCAGCGCCTACGGTTCTTCCTCCTTCACGAATTGCAAATCTCATTCCCTGTTCTATTGCTATAGGGTTTATTAACTGCGCACTCATCTTGATTCTATCTCCTGGCATTACCATTTCGGCTTCTGAACCATCATCTGCTGTAAATTGAGTAATTGTTCCGGTTACATCTGTTGTTCTGACATAGAATTGTGGTCTATAGCCAGGGAAAAAAGGTGTGTGCCGACCCCCTTCTTCTTTTGTCAGGACGTATACTTCTGCTTCAAATAGTGTATGTGGCGTAATAGTTCCAGGCTGAGCCAATACCATGCCTCTTTCTATGTCTTTTTTTTGCACTCCTCTAAGTAGGATGCCAATATTATCTCCAGCCATACCTTCATCGAGAGTTTTCTGAAACATTTCAAGGCCAGTAATTGTTGTAGTTCTTGTATCTCTTAGGCCTACTAGTTCTATTGTATCTCCTACTTTGATAATTCCTCTTTCAATTCTCCCAGTTGCCACTGTTCCTCTTCCTGTTATAGAAAAAACATCTTCTACTGCCATTAGAAATGTTTTTTCTACATCTCTTTCCGGAGTCGGTATATAGTCATCAACTGCAGCCATAAGACCGTGAATTTTATCTACCCATTCATCTTCTCCTTTTTTTATATTATTATTCTCGGTCACCTTTTCTAAAGCTAGTAATGCCGAACCTGCTACAAAGGGAATATCATCTCCAGGGAAGTCATACTGATCAAGTAGCTCTCTCACTTCAAGTTCAACTAATTCTAGTAATTCTTCATCATCGACTTGATCTTGTTTATTCAAGAATACTACAATATTTGGAACACCAACTTGTTTAGCTAGTAAAATATGTTCTCTAGTCTGTGGCATAGGTCCGTCTGCAGCAGACACTACTAAAATTGCCCCATCCATTTGTGCAGCTCCTGTGATCATGTTTTTGACATAATCTGCATGTCCTGGACAGTCTACATGAGCATAGTGTCGATTTTTTGTTTCGTATTCTACATGTGCAGTATTTATTGTGATGCCTCTTTCTTTTTCTTCAGGTGCGGCATCAATTTCATCAAATCGTTTAGCTTTTGTATCGTTTGCTGCTGCCAACGTTGCAGATATTGCAGCAGTCAATGTAGTTTTTCCGTGATCAACATGTCCAATCGTTCCAATATTTACATGAGGCTTTTTACGTTCGAATTTTGCTCGTGCCATGTTTTCTATTCCTTTTGTTGTAATTATTTATCTACAGTTTGTCATCGATATTACTAATATTTAATAACGATAATGTGCAAATGCTTTATTTGCTTCTGCCATGCGATGTGTTTCTTCTTTTTTTCTAATAGTACTACCACTTTCATTTGAAGCATCTATTATTTCATTAGCTAGCTTGAAAGCCATATTCTTACCTGATCTTGCTACTGAAAATTTGGTTAACCATCTTAAGGCAAGGTTTGTTCCCCGATATGCTCTCACTTCCATTGGTACTTGATATGTGGAGCCACCAACTCTTCTTGCCTTTACTTCAACTAAAGGGGTTCCATTGCGTATAGCTTTTTCTAATACCTGTAGAGGGTTACTTTCGGTTTTTTTTTGTATGATTTCTAATGCTTCATAAATTATCTTTTGAGCAATTCCTTTTTTTCCATTTTTTAATATGCGTACAGTCAGCATACTAATTAATTTACTATTGTATATTGGATCGGGTGAAATGAGTCTTTTTTTTGCTATATTACGACGAGACATGTTTATTTTACTAGGTTATATTTGAAATTAAAGTAGATTCTTTATTTTTTTTGTTTTTTAGTGCCGTATTTAGATCTACCATTTTGTCTTTCTTTAACCCCAGCCGAATCGAGTGTACCTCTTACTATATGGTACCTTACTCCGGGTAAGTCTTTAACTCTGCCGCCTCTAATTAAGACAACGGAATGTTCTTGAATATTGTGACCGATGCCAGGTATATATGCTGTGACTTCAAATCCAGATGTTAATCTGACTCGGGCAACTTTTCTGAGAGCTGAGTTAGGCTTTTTCGGTGTTGTTGTATATACTCTTGTGCATACCCCTCTTCTCTGCGGACAAGCTTTTAATGCGGGAGACTTAGTTTTCTTATCTAGTTTTTTCCTCTCGGATCTTACTAATTGTTGAATTGTTGGCATTGATGATGTGTTTTTATATTCATGTTATTTTGAATATTCCTTATATTATAAATATTGTACAAGGGCCTGTCAAACCTTTGGTTTTATCTTTCTAAACTAACCAGAAAAGGAAAAAGTCACCTACTTGATATTTGTCGTACTTTCTAGGTTATATTTTCTCATAAATCGTTCAACTCTTCCCTCAGTATCTATAATTCTTTGTGAACCTGTGAAAAAGGGATGATTGCCTGACCAAATATCGACATGTAGTTCTGGTTTAGTAGAGCCAGTAGTCATTATATGTTTTCCATCGCAATATACTTTAGATTCAGGATACCATTTAGGATGTATACTTTTTTTTACCATGCTTTTTGAATAATCATAATAGGTTTTTGATATATTTGCCAATCTAGCGTTTAGAGTACTGTGGTGCTTTTCTTGCTTTACGCAACCCATACTTTTTTCTTTCTTTGATTCTTGCATCACGAGTTAAGAATCCTTCAGACTTCAGGGCAATACGGTTTTCTGGGTTAATAGTACATAACGCTCTTGCTACACCTAATCTTATTGCATCAGCTTGACCAGTCAATCCGCCCCCTTCTGTTTTTACATGTATGTCATACTCTTTACTTAGGCCCAGTACTTTAAGCGGGCCATATGATATACGTAAGTAATTAGGGCTAAATTGTAGATACGATTCACCTGAAATGCCATTTATCACCAACTTGCCAGATCCTGGCATTAGCCTCACTCGTGCAATGGATGTTTTTCTTCTCCCGGTTCCTGAATAGGTGACTTTAGATTGATTTTGTGACATGGCTATTTGATTTATTATTTTAAATTGATGAGATAAGTTCGGGTCTTTGTGCGATATGTGGATGATTTTCTCCTGCGTAAACTTTTAACTGTGCAAATAATTCTTTTCCTAGTGATCCTTTTGGTAACATACCTTTTATAGCTTTTTCTACTATCCTATTAGGTATTCTTTTATTCAGCTGCTCAAAAGTTTCTGTTTTTAAACCGCCAGGTCTACCTGAATGTCTTTTATAGGTTTTCTGTGACTTTTTTTGTCCAGATACGCTTACTTTTTTTGCATTTATTACGATAACATGTGACGGGCTTTTTATATAGGGAGTATATTCAACGTCATTTTTGCCTCTGAGGATTACTGCTATTTGCGTACTTAATCGACCAAGGTTTTTATCTTTTGCATCTACTAAATACCATTTTGTTTTCTTTTTTTGTATAGGTATATGTGTTTTGTTCATACATTTATTTAGTGATTAATTTCTTTTCCTTTAGGCAAGTTTATATTTAGCCTTTCTTTTAGGGCTTCAATTACTTCTTCGGCAGACTTCAGGCCAAAATTTTTGATCTCTAATAGTTCTTCTTGTGAATAATCTAGTAAATCAGAAATAGAGTGTATTTGTGCTCTTTTTAAACAATTGTAGGCACGAACAGATAATTGGAGCTCTTCGATTAGAACTTGACTTATTTGTTGCTCATTTCTAACACTATTTTCATTGGCCGGTTTGAAGTTTATGTTGGTTAAAGGATGAAATAAATTAGTTAATATATCTGCTCCTTGACTAATGGCTTCCTGCGGTAATAAACTACCGTTTGTCCATATTTCCAATAATAATTTCTCTTGAATTAATACTGAGCTAATTCTTTTTTCCTCAACCTTATAGCTAACTTTTCTAGTTGGCATAAATACTGCATCAATTTGTAAAAAATCAATTGACTTTTTGTCGATTCCTTTTTCTACCAATCTATAGCCACTACCTTGCTCTATGCGAAACTCCATTTCAAAAATTGTATTATTACATATGGTAGCAATATATTGCTTGGGGTCAACGACTTTTATATCCGAAGGTAAATCGAATAGGCCGGCTGTTACTATTGCGGGCCCCTGTATCCTGATTCGACCAATTTGAGGCTCGTTCGTATCACTTTTTAGTACGACTTCTTTTAAATTCAGTAAAATTTCTAAAACATCTTCTCTTACACCTGTAATAGTGGAGAACTCGTGATTTATACCTGCAATTCTCACAGCCACTATAGCTGTACCTCTGAGATCAGATAATATAGTTCTTCTTAAAGCATTGCCAACAGTAATACCTTGTCCTTTTCGTAAAGGTTCTAAAATAAATCGACCATATTGTTCACGAGATCCTTCTGTCCTTGACTCTATGCATTCTATCTCAAAGTGAGTCATTTAATTCTCTTATTGTAGGTAAATAATAGATAAATTATTAAGACTTTATGTTAAATTTACACTCGGCGTTTTTTAGGTGGTCTACATCCATTATGTGGTACAGGTGTGATATCTTTGATAAGTGTTAGCTCAATTCCTGTTGCCTGTAAGGCTCTGATAGCTGTTTCTCGGCCTGAACCAGGTCCGTTGACCATAACTTCAGTTTGTCTCATCCCTTGATCTAGTGCTTGTTTTGCAGCTTTTTCAGCTGCTATTTGTGCAGCAAAAGGTGTACCTTTTTTAGCACCCTTAAATCCGCTTGCTCCTGATGAGCACCAAGAAATAGTCTCTCCTTTTAAATCCGTGATTGTAATAATAGTGTTATTAAAAGTTGATTTAATGTGAGTAATACCGTTTATTACATGTTTTCTGTTTTTGCTACTGTTTTTCTTTGTTTGCCTAGCCATATGTTGTGTTTAGGTTATATATATCGATTGTAACAATTTTTATTTACGAGGAGCTTTCTTTTTACCAGCCATAGTTTTTTTGCTACCTCTTCTTGTCCTTGCATTTGTTCTTGTCCTTTGTCCTCTTAAAGGCAAGCCAATTCGATGTCTTTTTCCTCGATATGAATTTATCTCCATGAGTCTTTTGATACTCATGGATTTTAATCTTCTTAAGTCTCCTTCAATTTGATACTCTTCGCCCAAAATCTTTCGAATAGAAACAATTTGCTGATCATCTAAATGTCTTATTACTGTTCTTTTGTCAATCTGTACTTTTTGTAAAATCTCTTGAGAACGAGATAATCCGATGCCATATATATATGTCAGGCCAATTCCTACTTTCTTATTTTTAGGTAGATCCACACCCGCTATTCTAGCCATAATTCCTATCTCCTATTTTTATAACAAATAAATGATCTTATCCTTGTCTCTGTTTATGCTTAGGATTTTCGCAGATTACCATCACGCGCCTGTGTCTTTTGATGATACGGCATTTTTCACACATTTTTTTGACAGAGGGTCTGACTTTCATGAGATAATGGTATATTTTTAGAATTAATATTTAGTTTACATTTTCTATAGCTTTTAGTTAGCTATTCCATCATGTTATCATATTGTTGAGAGATTATATATGTTTGTATTTGCTTTGCTGTGTCAATTGCAACACTTACGAGAATTAGTAATGATGTTACACCTAGCCCTTTAAATGAGTCTATTCTGGTAGAATATGAGATTACTGATGGGACTAAGGCAATGATGAACAAAAATATTGCACCTAAGAAAGTCAGCTTATTTAGAATACTTTTTAAATAAATGATTGTATTTTCTCCAGGCCTAATATTAGGAATGCTTGCTCCCATTTTTTTCAGGTTCTTTGCTATGTCTTCAGGATTTAGAACTAATGATGAGTAAAAGTAGCTAAAAACTGTTATCAGTACGCAATACAATGGTATGTATAAAAAGTGGTTAGGTAAGAAGGCATTGAAAATATTCAGTATATTTTTATGTTCTATAGCTTGTGATAAATATGGTGGTAAAGCCATAGCTGCTGATGCAAAGACTAAAGGCATTACCCCACCTTGATTTAGTTTTAAAGGTATATAACTTCTAGGGTTTAGCTCTTGAATTTTTCCTAGTTGCTTAGCAGATATAATAATAACTTTTCTTTTTCCTTCCTGTATTAATATTGTTACGATTAGCATTGATGCGAAAAAAATAGCTAGTAGGCTAAATTGAATGATGCTTTCTTTTTGGTAGATATTATTTGTGTATTTTGATAAATTTTTAGGTACTCCGGACACAATATTTTGAAAAATTAGTAAAGATGCGCCGTTGCCAATACCGTACTCAGTTATTATTTCAGAGAACCACATAATTATTATAGAACCCGTGGTTAGTGTCAACACACAATCTAGTATAAAGAATTTATCCCAGTTGAATACGTATGGCTTTATCCAGAGAGATATTGCAAGGCTTTGTAGTAAAGCCCATCCAAAAGTTAAATAACGAGTAATTTGTATTGTTTTTTGTCTTCCAGCCTCTCCTTCTTCTTTTTGTATGCTTTCCAGTTCAGGTATAATTTTTGTCAACATTTGCATAATTATTGAGGAGTTTATATATGGAACTATTCCTAGTGCGAAAATTCCGATTGTATAAAAGCCACCGCCTGAGAAAATGTTCAAAAAATTGACGAGTCCATTTTGTCCCAAACTATTGTAAAAAGAATTATGATCGATACCTGGTATAGGGATAAATATTCCAAGCCTTGCAGCTATCAATACTATTATCGTAATAGCAATCTTCTGTCGTAGTTTTACTTTACTTTTCATAATATATTTATGTTATAAAATTACGGATGGATTAGCAGCTAAACATTAGATCATTTATTGATACTTAAAAAATGTCTTTTATTTGTTTGGACTGAGAGTCCTAATTTCCGTATAGTGTTTCTATCGTTATATTTCGATCCAGTGCTGTCTGTTGAAATGTTCTTAAATTTGTTAGTGCATTAATGACTGCACGCGCATTGTTTAGAGTATTATTGGACCTGAGTTGCTTAGCTAATATGTTTTTTACACCAGCCAGTTCTAATACAGTCCGAACTGCACCACCTGCAATTACTCCAGATCCAGTTGCTGAAGGCTTGATGATTACTTTTGCAGCTCCAGAAACTCCGTGAATTGGGTGAGGAATTGAGCTAGACTTTGTCAAAGGCACATTAATAATGTGTTTTTTTGCATCTGTAACTCCTTTCTTTACTGCTCCAACTACGTCACTTGCTTTTCCTACTCCTACTCCAATTTGTCCTTGTTCATTTCCGACAACTAATATAGCTCTAAAACTTAATTTCTTTCCTCCTTTTACTACTTTAGTAACTCTTTTCACCTGCACAACACGTTCTTCCCAGTTTGTATTTTGCTCTTTATCTTTTAAATTTTTTATAATCATAGTTTTTATGTTAAAAATAGATGCCTGTTTCTCTTGCTCCATTAGCTAGAGCTTTGATTCGTCCATGATATATTCTTTGACCGCGATCAAAGACAACGCTCTTGATACCTTTAGTTATTGCTTTCTCAGCTATATCTTTTCCTATGAGTTTTGAAATCTTGCAATTGGTTGAGGATTTTGTTTTTAAGTCTAATTTATTTGAAATGCTAGAGCTGCTTGCTAGTATTTTTTTCTTCTCATCATCAATAATCTGTGCATAGATATGCTTATTCGATCTGAAAATATAGAGGCGTGGACGAGTTGATGTACCTTTAAGCTTGTTTTTCATATATTGATGATTGTTATTTTCCTGCTTTTCCAACTTTTCTTCTGACTTTCTCTTCCAAATACCTAATGCCTTTACCTTTGTAAGGTTCAGGAGGACGAACTTCTCTTATTTTCGCTGCTATTTGGCCAACCACCTCTTTGTTTAGCCCAAAAACAGTAATCTGAGTATTGTTTTCTACCTTTATAGATACTCCTTTAGGTGGGTCTATTTGGACAGGATGACTGTATCCGACGTTAAGTACTAAATTGTTACCGTTCATTTGAGATCTATAGCCAACACCTTGAATCGAGAGTTTCTTACTAAAACCTTCTGAGACGCCAACAATCATATTGTTGATGAAAGTCCTGTATAAACCATATAATGCTCTTGATTCTTTGCTATCGTAATTTTGTCTTAGTTTTATTATATCGTCTTTTTGTCTTACGCTGATTGCATCAGACACTTGACAAGATAATTCTCCCTTGGGTCCTTTTACTGAAATTATTGAACCATCAATACTTACATCTGTTTTTTTAGGAACTATAATAATTTTTTTACCTATTCTTGACATATTTACTTTTTCCTTGTTAGATAATATAGTATCTACTACCAAATATAACAGAGTACCTCTCCTCCTAAGCCATTATTACGAGCTTGCCGATCGGTCATTACTCCCCTTGAGGTCGATATTATCGCTATACCAATACCTCCAAGGACTTTTGGCAGATCTTTGTGGTTTGCATAAACTCTTAGACCCGGTCTGCTAATTCGTTTTAGTGCTGTAATTAATGGCTGTTTGTTCCTTTCTTTGTATTTTAGAGATATCAATATATAACTATTCAGTTTGTCTTCTACCTCTTTAAATTCTAGTATAAAGCCTTCTTCTCGTAATACTTTAACAATATTCCGAGTTATTTTTGTTGCTGGAACTTGAACCATTTGATGCTTAGCTAAGTGTGCATTTCGGATTCTCGTTAGCATATCTGCGATTGTATCGTTAACCATTGTCTTTTTTTCTCCACATGTTTGTAGTCTCTATTGATAAAAAGGCATTCCGAAGGCTTTTAGGAGTGCAAAACTTTCTTGATCATTTTTAGCTGTAGTTACTATTGAAATGTCCATCCCTTGAATTTTTTCAATACTGTCATATTCTATTTCAGGAAAGATTAATTGTTCTTTCAATCCTAAGTTATAATTACCTCTCCCATCAAAGCTTTTCGGATTAATTCCTCTGAAATCTCTTATTCTAGGTAATGATAAGTTTATTAACTTATTCAGGAAATCGTACATCTTTTGTCTCCTTAAGGTTACTGTCAGTCCGATTGCAATACCTTCTCTAATCTTGAAGCCCGCTATCGAGTGTTTAGCTTTTGTGATAATAGGTTTCTGACCAGCTATTAACATGAACTCTTGTATACTTTTCTCAACAGATTTAGTATTTTGAGCGTTTTCTCCTAGACCTCTATTTAGAGTAATTTTAGTTAACTTAGGTATTTCGTGTACATTTCTATACTCAAATTTTTTGAACAGCTCGGAGCAGATTTGATCCCTATATAATTGCTTTAATGAATTATTCTTTGTCATTATATGTGATAATTTCTCCAGTCTTTTTAAGCTTTTTTCGTTTTATATTTTTCTCATCTATAAAGGTGCTATATCTACTTGTAATATTTTTCTGTTTGCTATATAGCATGACATTTGAGCTATGTATTGGATTCTCAATTTGACTTATTTGTCCAGACTCTCCTTCTTTTGTAGCTTTTGTATGTTTAGTTTTTATATTTACATTTTCTACTACAATCCTGCTTGCTTTAAGATACACCTTTTTAACTCTACCAACTTTCTTTTTATCGTTACCTGAGATGACTTGTACTATGTCTCCTTGTCTAACGTGTATCTTACCCTTTTTACTTGTTTTTTTTGTCTTGACTTTAGTCATTATATGACCTCTGGGGCTAAGGATATGATTTTTGAAAAGTTTTTTTCTCTTAATTCTTTCGCTATTGGGCCAAACACTCTTGTTCCTCTTGGATTGTTGTCTTGGTTAATAATGACCGCTGCATTGTCATCAAATCTAATACTTATCCCATTACTACGACGTACGGTCTTTCTAGTTCTCACAATAACAGCTCTAATAATGTCGGATCTTTTGACAGGCATGTTGGGAGATGCATCTTTGACAACTGCGACAATTATGTCTCCTATACCCGCATAAGAAGGATTACTACTACCTAAAACTCTTATACACATGATAGTTCTGGCTCCACTATTATCAGCTACATTTAAATAGCTTTGGTTTTGTATCATTATTCAAATTACTTTATAGTTTTTTAGTTAGTTTCCAGCACTTATTTTTACTAATAGGTCTAGTTTCTTGTATTTTTACAATGTCACCAATTTCGCATTCATTCTTTTCATCGTGTGCATAATATTTGTTAGTTTTCGTAACGATTTTACCATATCTTCTGTGCGCAATTCTATTAGTTACAGATACAATAATAGTTTTGTTCATTCTATTACTTATGACTTGTCCTATATTTTCTTTAGTAGGCATGTTGGTTTAATGAGTTAATTTTTTCTCTGTTTTTCTAAGGTTAAAAGTTGAGCTAGCTTATGTTTTGTGTTCTTAAAAATATGGGGTTTGACTGATTGCTTTGTTGCTTGCTTGACTTTTAAGAAAAAAAAATCTTTTTTTAACTTGATTATCTCCGACTCAATACTGGCTAGATCTAAATCTCTAAGATCTTTTATTTTCGTGAAAGGCATATCTATAGTATGTAATCTTCTTTAATAATAAATTTTGTTCTAACAGGTAGTTTATATGAGGCTAATTTCATTGCCTGTCGAGCAGCCTGTTGAGAAACCCCGGCAATTTCAAACAAAATGTGCCCGGGCTTAATAACTGCAACCCAGTACTCAGGAGCACCTTTTCCCGATCCCATTCTTGTCTCAGCTGGTCTTGCTGTTACAGGTTTATCGGGAAAAACCCGTATCCACAATTTTCCACCTCGTTTAACGTATCTTGTAACGGTTCTTCTTGTTGCTTCTATCTGTCTAGATGTTAGCCATACAGGTTCGAGCGTTTGTAGGGCGTACTCACCAAAAGCAATTTTGTTACCTTTAGATGCTCTTCCTGTCATCCTACCTCGATGTTGCTTTCTAAATTTTGTTTTTCTAGGACTTAGCATATCATTGTAATCTTAATGTATTTACTTTATCTTTGTCGATTATTTTTTACTAGTAGGGAGTTGTTCGCCTTTAAATAGCCAAACTTTAACGCCTAATATACCATATATTGTCTGCGCTGTTTTATATGAGTAGTCTATATCTGCTCTTAATGTTTGCAGTGGCACTCTTCCTTCCCTAACCCATTCACTTCGTGCAATTTCTGCTCCATTCAACCTTCCTGCAACTTGCACTTTTATACCTTTAATATTTGCTTTTTGAGCTCTTTGTACACCTTGTCTAACCGCTCGGCGAAATGCTATTCTTTTTTCTAATTGTTGTGTAATAAACTCTGCTATTAAAGATGCATGTGTGTCAGGTTCTGTAATTTCTATTACGTTAATTCGAATCTGTCTGCCTGCCCTAAGTTTTTTATTCAATTCTTGTCTCAGGATATCTATTCCTAACCCCATCTTTCCGAGTATTATACCGGGTCTTGCAGTATGTATATTAATTTCTATTTGGTCTACTTTACGATATATATCTACTAATCCAATACTTGCGTTATACAAGTTTTTTTCGATGTGTGATCGAATTATATAATCTTCCTTTAGAAAGCTTGGATATGTTTGCATGTTCGAGTACCAAGTGGACTTGTGTTTTTTTGTTATTCCGATTCTAAAACCTAACGGATGTATTTTTTGGCCCATTTAATTAGTTAAATATGAATTATGTGTACTGGATCGTAATTGTGATATGACATGTTGGTTTATGTATCGGAAAAGCTCTACCCTGTGCTCTTGGCTGAAAACGTTTTAGCTTTGGTCCTTCATCAGCATAGGCATGTTGAATAATGAAGTTATTTTTATCTCCTTGGCTGCTTATATTAGCATTATTTACTGCAGACTCAAGTGTTTTTTTTATGGCTTTACATGGTTTATGGGGCATGAATTCAAGTATTAATACTGCGTCTTGATAATTTCTACCTCTGATTTGATCAAGTACTCTCCTTACTTTGTTTGGTGATAGTCGTAAATACTTGCTAGTGGCCTTAATTTCATTGTTAATATTGGTCATTTACCTTTTTGTTTTGCGATCACTTTTGATGTGGCTTCTAAAAGTTCTAGTGGGTACAAATTCTCCTAATTTGTGTCCTACCATTTGGTCTGAGATAAAAATAGGAAAGTGTTGTTTACCATTATATACAGCAATAGTATGACCCACCATATTGGGAATGATTGTTGAAGATCTAGACCATGTTTTTATTGTCTGCTTTGATCCTTTACTATTTAAAATTTGAATTCTTTCTAATAACTTAGATTCTATGTATGGGCCTTTTGATAAAGATCTTGACATGTTTTATTGTTAATAGCTTATTTTCTGCGACGTAATATGTATCGACTACTATACTTCCTCTTGTTTCTTGTTTTTATACCTAGTGCTGGTTTACCCCACGGTGTTACAGGGTGTGGCCTACCAATAGGAGAGCGACCTTCTCCTCCTCCGTGTGGATGATCTACAGGATTCATTACAACTCCTCTGACTCGCGGTTTTTTGCCTAACCATCGATTTCGACCTGCTTTGCCTATACTAATATTACTAGCATCAATATTACCAATTTGACCTACTGTAGCATAGCATTCTTTACGAATGACTCTTACTTCACTTGAAGGTAGTTTTAAGGTAATAAAATTCCCTTCTTTAGCTACTATTTGTGCGTATGTCCCTGCAGCTCTTACAATTTGTCCACCTTTTCCTGGCTTTATTTCTATATTATGTACAGCTGTTCCAAGAGGTATTGATGATAATGGCAAAGAATTTCCTACTTCTATAGGAACTGTGGGTCCAGAAATAACAGAATGCCCTATCTGTAATGTTCTTGGATGTAAAATGTATCTTTTTTCACCATCTGTATAATGTAGAAGTGCAATTCTAGCATTTCTGTTTGGGTCATATTCGATACTAGCAATTTGCCCTTCAATGTTCAGCTTATTTCTCTTGAAGTCAATAACTCTGTATTTTTTCTTGTGACCTCCACCTCTATGTCTTGAGGTGATAATTCCTTTGTTATTATGTCCTTTGTGTCGATGGTTTTTTCTTAATAACGATTTCTCAGGTTTTTTTGTAGTAATTTCTCCAAAGGTCGAAACTGTCCGATTTCTTGTACCGGGCGTATAAGCTTTATATAGACGAATAGCCATATGATTATAATTCTGATATTCTAATTGTCAGGGAATAAATTTATACTATAATTATCGTGTAGTGTAATAATAGCTTTTTTATAGCTTGCTTTTTTACCAGTAAATCTACCGACACTTTTGGTTTTGGTTGGTATATTGCATGTGTTTACTTTCTTTACACGAACATCGAATATGTATTCGATAGATTGTTTCACGTCTAGTTTGTTGGCCTTACGCTCTATTGCAAAACTATATTGATTATCTTCTAAAAGTTTTGTCGTTTTATCTGTTATTATCGGATATTTAATCAAGTCCAATAAAAATCTTGTTCTTGTTTTATGCACTGTAAACCTCTGTAATTTTGTCTAACGAGCTTGTAGTAATAATGAGTTTCTGTGCTTTTAGTAAAGAAAAAGTGTTAAGTTGATCGGCTCTTATTATATCTACATTTTTTAAATTACGAACAGATAGATATAGATTAGAGTTTTTGTTAGTAACTATGATTAAAACTGCAACATTTGTCTTGGTTATTGTGATTCCAGATATCTCACTGATCTTTTTTGACATAAGTTTAGTACTTGGTTTGCTAAATCGTTGCCATTCATCTTGTACTACTATTGTATGTTTAAATTTATTGTATAATAATGTTCTTAAAGCAAGTTGCTTCTCTTTTTTGTTAATCTTTGTTACACGTTGTCCGCTTTCAGGACCAAACACAACTCCTCCTCCTCTCCATAATGGAGATCTAATTGATCCAGCTCTAGCTCTTCCTGTACCTTTTTGTTTCCATGGCTTTTTACCTCCGCCACTTACTTCACTTCGAGTCTTAGTATTAGCAGTTCTTTGTCTATTGTTACTTAGTTGTTGTGTAATCGCTCTATGAACAATATAGACTCCTTTATAGTTTTTTACTTTAAGCCTAATAGTTTTATTGCCCTTAATCTCCTGGTTGCTAGCTTCTATGGAATACGTTAATTGTTGTTCATTTATCATATTTATTTCTGATTGATACTTATAATGCTTCCTTTTTTACCCGGTACACTACCTCTTACAATTATGAGATGTTCTTCTGGATGTATGTCAATTATTTGCAGGTTTTTAATTGTTACTCTTCCGTGTTTCATCCTACCAGCCATCTTTTTGCCAGGAAAAACTCTACCAGGTGTTGTACCAGCTCCTATAGAGCCAGGCTGTCTATGATTTTTAGAGCCATGTGTCATAGGTCCTCGGCTAAAATGGTGTTTTTTTTGATATCCAGTAAATCCTTTACCTATACTTGAGCCGCAAACATCAATTATTTCTCCAATCTTTAATCTGTCTGCTGTAAGTATCTGTCCAATGCTGAAGTTAGCTAGTGACTTTACTCTATATTCTCGCAAGTATCGAAGAGGGGGAGCTCCAGATTTATCTAAATGTCCTATTTGAGATTTTGTTAACCTGTTACTATTAGACTCTGAGTAGCCTATTTGTATTGCTTGATATCCGTCAGATTCAATGTTTTTGATGTGTGTAACCATACAGGGGCCCAGGCGTAACACAGTTACCGGTATAGCCTCTCCTTGCCTGTTAAATAGTTGGGTCATCCCAATCTTTATTCCTAATAAACCAATAGACATGTTAAGTTGATCTCCAAGTTTTGAGAGATTGTTGCGAACAAGCTACTGTAGATTCTTTAGCATTTACATTATCTTTTAATTTTGTATAATTTTCAACCTTGATTGATGTTTTTATGACTATAGTTATAGTGTCTTTTTAAAAGTGTGGAAATTACGACTTTATTAATTGCTAAGTTTATTGCAATATATAAGTTAGAATAATTCTTAATAATAGAGGTATTGATAATATGAATAAAGTCGTCGGTATAGATCTAGGTACAACTAACTCGGTAGTAGCAGTCATGGAGGGTGGCAAACCTACAGTCATACCTAATAAAGAAGGTCTGAGAACGACACCTTCTGTTGTAGCTTATACAAAAAAACAAGATAAACTAGTGGGTCATATAGCTAAAAGACAAGCTGTAATGAATCCAGAAAATACATTTTATTCTGTAAAGAGGTTTATCGGCCGTAAACAAGATGAAGTTGGTAGTGAATCGAAACAAGCATCATATAATATAAAAACAGATCCTAACTCAAATATAAAAGTACACTGTCCTGCTTTAAGTAAAGATTTTTCACCAGAAGAAATTTCTGCTCAGGTTTTAAGGAAACTTGTTGAAGATGCAAGTACATATTTAGGCCAGCCTATTACAAAAGCTGTGATTACAGTTCCTGCTTATTTCAATGACTCTCAAAGACAGGCTACTAAAGATGCTGGTCAGATAGCTGGTTTAGATGTATTGCGAATTATTAATGAACCAACAGCAGCATCACTATCGTATGGTCTAGATAAAAAAAGTAATGAAACTATCTTAGTTTTTGACTTAGGTGGAGGAACTTTTGATGTATCTGTACTGGAAGTCGGTGATGGCGTTTTTGAGGTTTTATCCACTTCGGGCGATACTCATTTAGGCGGAGATGACTTTGATAGTAAGATTGTATTATGGTTGATCAACGAGTTTAAAAATGATGAAGGTATTGATTTAGGCCAAGATAGACAAGCTTTACAGAGATTAACGGAAGCAGCAGAAAAAGCTAAAATGGAACTATCAAGCTTATCCCAAACAGATATTAATTTACCTTTTATCACTTCTACCGATACAGGTCCTAAGCATTTAGAAAAAACAATTACGCGTGCAAAATTTGAAAATTTATGTAAAGAACTAATCGATAGATGTAAGGTTCCTGTGAATAACGCTTTAAAGGATGCTCAACTGGATGCAAGCAGAATAGATGAAATTGTACTAGTTGGTGGCTCAACAAGGATACCTGCGATTAAGGATCTAGTTAAAAATATTATTGGTAAGGATCCTAATCAAAGTGTGAATCCAGATGAAGTTGTTGCCATAGGTGCTGCCGTACAAGCAGGTGTTTTAGCAGGAGAGGTGAAAGATATACTTTTATTAGATGTTACTCCTTTATCTTTAGGAGTTGAAACTTTGGGTGGCGTGATGACTAAGATAATCTCTCGTAATACTACTGTCCCTACAAAAAAATCAGAAGTATTTTCAACTGCCGTAGATAATCAGCCTAATGTTGAAATTCATGTTCTCCAAGGTGAACGTGAGTTTACAAGGGATAATAAAAGTCTAGGTACATTCAGATTAGACGGTATTATGCCCGCTCCAAGAGGCGTTCCACAAATTGAAGTCACATTTGATATTGACGCAAATGGTATTTTGTCTGTTAACGCTAAAGATAAGGGAACAGGTAAAGAGCAGTCAATTACCATTACAGGCGCATCTACGTTACCTAAAGAAGAAGTTGAAAAACTAGTCCAGGAAGCTGAAGAAAACTCTGAAATTGACAAGCAGAAGCGTGAAAAAATAGACTTGAAGAATCAAGCAGATTCTTTTTGTTACCAAACTGAAAATCAATTAAACGAATTATCTGATAAGGTTGATACGCAAGATAAAGAGTATGTAAAAGATCTGGTGGTTCAGTTAAGATCAGCGATTCAAGAAGAAAATTATGATAAAATGAAATCTTTACAGGATCAAGCACAAAAAGCGCTTATGGAATTGGGTAAAAAAGCATATGCTACAAATGAAAATTCTGAAGATTCAGCATCTAAGAAAGAAGATGATTCAGTTATTGATACTCAATCCACAGAGGCTTAAAAATTTCTAGCACTCAAATTATTATAAAGCGGGTAACGCGATTCGAACGCGCGACATCAACCTTGGCAAGGTTGCGCTCTACCACTGAGCTATACCCGCATTCTCACTATAGCATCTCAAGAAAGTATATGTTTGTCAAGCATACACAAAATAAATTTATTTGTTTTGTGAATGCTTTTTTCACTTTGATGAGCGCTTAAGCAATGAATGAATTTACAACGCCTGTTATAATTACTAGCCCCGCCCATATACCTGCACTAGTATAGACTAGTTTTTTTGACTTTTCCCATTGTCCAGGTGATGCTAGTGTTACAGGAATTCCCACAACCAATAAAGTTGATAATATTACCAAAATGAATACAAGTAGTTGAACAGCTGTTGTCATTTAATGTTTCCTCTGTATAATGATGATTTTATATATATAATAATGTATTTAATGAATTAGATGTTACCGGTTACTGTAAAATATACTATTATATTTGGCTGAATATTCAAATCACATTTATCTATACATCTGTTTAATTATATTTAGGATTAAGACAAAACTCTAAAATTTAAATTATTCTAGCATTAACATAAAAAATTAAGAAGAAAGTAAAAAAAAAGCAAGTGCATCATGTATATTTCTATAAGTATATCTATTTTTTTATTTTCAATTTATTTCCGGGGGTTTGTTTTTATGTGTACAGCAACTATGCTAGCAAAATTGCCAGAAGCCTATGCTATTTTCCGTCCGTTAGTCGACATTTTGCCAGTAATACCGGTATTTTTTTTGCTTCTTGCGTTTGTATGGCAAGCAGCTATTGGTTTTAGATAAAATATAGCAGTTTATAAATTGTAAAAATAGTTTTTTATAGATTTTCATTAGATTTTACAAAAATGGTAGAGCCTCTTTTGTCGGGTATTGTACTTGGTCTTATTCCAGTTACTTTAGCTGGGTTATTAGTTGCCGCTTATTTACAATATCGTCGCGGTAACCAGTTCGGTCTTTAATTATTGATCATATAAGAAAGTAACTGTTACTTAGCTTGCTCCGTAAATACTTTAAATACACTATTTAGAGTATTTATTTTTATGTTACCAACTTGACTTAGTAATACCAGGTAGCAAACATAAGTGTGACATTTCTCTAAAAACATGTCTAGATAGTCCAAAATCGCGATAAACTCCTCGGCTTCTACCTGTCATCCAGCATCTATTTCTTTGTCTAATAGGAGAGCTATCGCGAGGTAGCTTCTGCAGCTTTTCTTGTAATTTGATTTGTTCCTCAAATTTACTTGTTTTTTTAATTGCTCCTTTAATTTGGCTTCTTTTTTTTCTATATTTTTCTACTAATTCTTCTCTTTTTCTCTCTCTTTGTACCATATTTCTTTTAGCCATTTTTTAGAGTCTCCTGACAAAAATTACTGTATATTAACTATTTTATACTATCGAATTTTGTGTTCTATTGCAATAAATTAACCATCAATCTTACAATTGATGGTTAATTTATTGAATAAAATTAAAGTCTTTAGTAGATTTATTTTTTATTAGTTAGCCGAATTTACCAGCTGTGGATGCTATTACAAATGCTGCGTATGTCATTACATATCCAACTGAGAAGTGTGCTAATCCTACTAGTCTTGCTTGTACGATTGACATTGCAACAGGTTTATCTTTCCATCTAATTAAATTGGCTAAAGGTGTTCTTTCATGAGCCCATGCAAGTGTTTCTATTAGCTCTTGCCAATATCCTCGCCAAGAAATCAAGAACATAAATCCAGTTGCCCATACTAGGTGTCCAAAGAGGAACATCCATGCCCAGACAGATAGACTATTCATTCCATATGGATTGTAACCGTTTATCAATGGTGCAGAATTTAGCCACAAGTAGTCTCTAAACCAACCCATTAAATATGTCGATGATTCATTGAATTGGCTAACATTACCCTGCCAAATAGTTATATGTTTCCAGTGCCAATAGAATGTTACCCATCCGATTGTATTTAACATCCAGAATACAGATAAATAAAACGCGTCCCAAGCCGATATGTCACATGTGCCGCCACGACCAGGTCCGTCACAAGGAAAACTGTAACCAAAATCTTTCTTGTCTGGCATAAGTTTTGAGCCTCTAGCATCTAATGCACCTTTCACAAGTATTAAGGTTGTTGTATGTAAACCAAGAGCTATAGCATGATGTACGAGAAAGTCTCCTGGTCCAATCGTTAGAAATAAGGAATTTTTCCCGCTATTAATTGCTTCTAACCATCCAGGAAGCCAAACGCTACTACTTGCTTGAGACGCTATACTAGAGGTTGATGATAAGAGTACGTCAAAGCCATATAAAGATTTACCTGAACTAGCCTGTATCCATTGTGCAAAGACAGGTTCTATTAATATTTGTTTTTCTGGTGTTCCGAATGCAATCATAGTATCATTATGTATATATAGCCCAAGTGTATGAAAACCTAGGAATAGTGATACCCAGCTTAGATGGGAGATAATTGCTTCCTTATGTTCTAGCATTCTTGCTAGTACGTTGTCTTTATTCTCTTCTGGATCGTAGTCTCTGATAAAGAAGATTGCACCATGAGCAAAAGCTCCAACCATTAAGAAACCTGCAATATATTGATGATGGGTATACAGAGATGCCTGTGTCGTAAAATCTTTTGCCATAAAAGCATATGGAGGCATTGCGTACATATGCTGTGCAACTAGTGATGTGATCACCCCCAAAGATGCTAATGCTAAACCAAGTTGCATATGTAACGAGTTGGTAATAGTTTCATACAACCCTTTATGTCCAGCACCTAGTCTACCGCTAGGTGGTTTGTGCGCATCTAAAATGTCTTTTAAATTATGTCCGATACCCCAATTCGTTTTATACATATGTCCTGCAATGATAAACAAAACAGCGATTGCTAGGTGATGATGAGCCATATCCGTTAGCCATAGTGACTGACTTTGTGGATGAAAACCTCCTAAGAATGTTAAGATTGCTGTTCCTGCTCCGTCATTTGTACCGAATATATGATTTAGGTTATCAGGATTGGATGCATACGCTCCCCATTTACCTGTAAAAAATGGTTGTAATCCCTCTGGATGTGGCAAAGTTGTTGTAAAGTTGTCCCACCCAACGTGTTGCCCGCGAGACTCAGGTATTGCCACATGTATTAAGTGGCCTGTCCAAGCCAATGAACTCAAGCCAAATAAACCCGACAAATGGTGATTTAACCGAGATTCGTTGTTTTTAAACCAAGATAATCCAGGCTTAAATTGAGGCTGTAAATGTAACCATCCAGCAAATAGCATGATTGCTGACAGAACCAATAGTAGTAATGCACCACTATATAAATCATTGTTTGTTCTCATGCCTATGGTATACCACCAGTTGTACAATCCTGAAAAGCTGATATTGACTGGATAAGATGATCCACCTTTTGCGAATGCTTTAATTGCTGGTTGACCAAAATGTGGATCCCATATTGCGTGAGCAATGGGTTTAATTTTTAATGGTTTAGTAACCCACTGCTCGAAGTTACCTTGCCATGCGATATGAAATAAGTTTCCTGATGTCCACAGGAAGATGATTGCAATGTGCCCAAAATGAGACGCGAAAATCTTTTGATATAAATTTTCTTCCGTCATACCATCATGGCTTTCAAAATCATGTGCGGTAGCTATCCCATACCATATTCTTCTCGTGGTAGGATCTTGAGCTAATGCTTCGCTGAATTTTGGAAATTTTGTCCCCATATTTTTGTTTACCTAATTCCTATTTTATCCTACAGATATTATTCTCGCTAAGAAAAACGCCCAGGTTGTGCCTATTCCGCCTAACAGATAATGCGCTACGCCGACTGCTCTTCCTTGTGTTATACTTAGTGCTCTTGATTGAATCGATGGAGCTACTTTAACTTTATTGTGTGCCCATACAATTGATTCAATAAGTTCTTGCCAGTATCCTCGTCCGCTGAACAGGAACATTAAGCTAAAAGCCCAAACAAAATGTGCTCCTAGAAATATTAGGCCATAAGCTGACAGTGCTGATCCATATGACTGTATTACCTGTGAAGCTTGTGCCCATAGAAAATCTCTTAGCCAGCCGTTTATTGTGATAGCGCTTTGGGCAAAGTTTCCTCCTGTTATGTGAGATACTGTTCCTTCAGGAGAAACACTACCCCAGACATCTGATTGCATTTTCCAACTAAAATGAAATATTGCAATTGATAACGAGTTATACATCCAAAATAGTCCTAAAAAAACGTGATCCCAACCAGATACTTGACAAGTTCCTCCTCTTCCAGGGCCATCACAAGGAAAGCGAAACCCTAGATTTGACTTATCTGGGATTAGTCTTGAGTTTCTTGCAAACAAGAATCCTTTAACTAAAATTAAGACCGATACGTGAATTGTAAATGCATGTATATGATGAACCATAAAGTCTGCTGTTCCAAGTGAAATAGGCATCATTGCTACTTTATTTCCAATCGACACTATGTCTCCGCCAAATGCATAGCTTGCTGTAGCTAGTGAGTTAGGGCTTGTGTTGCTTGGTGCAAGTGTATGAATATTTTGTACCCATTGCGCAAAGATAGGTTGTAACTGGATAGCTGTGTCTGAAAACATATCCTGAGATCTACCTAGTGCTCTCATAGTATCATTATGAATGTACAATCCAAATGAATGAAATCCTAGAAATATGCATACCCAATTTAAGTGAGATATAATTGCATCTCTGTGTCTGATTACCCTATCCAGCACATTATTGTAATTTTGTGCTGGATTATAGTCTCTAACCATAAAGATTGATGCATGTGCACCAGCACCTACTATGCAGAATCCTCCTATCCACATATGATGTGTAAATAAAGATAGTTGAGTTGGATAGTCTGTTGCTATGTATGGATATGGAGGCATTGCATACATGTGATGAGCTACGATGATACTTAGAGAACCTATCATAGCTAGATTAATAGCCAGTTGAGCGTGCCAAGAAGTAGTTAGTACTTCATAAAGACCTTTATGTCCTTCTCCGGTGAAAGGTCCTTTGTGAGCTTCTAGTATTTCTTTCATGCTATGTCCAATACCCCAATTAGTACGATACATATGTCCTGCTATTATAAATAAGACAGCTAGTGCTAAGTGATGATGTGCTGTATCGCTTAGCCATAATCCTCCAGTGACCGGGTTAAGACCTCCCTTGAAAGTAAGAAAATCTGAGTACTCGCTCCAGTTTAATGTAAAGAATGGCAAGACACCCTTACTAAAGCTAGGATATAATTGAGCCATTAATTCTCTATTCACTAGAAACTCATGTGGTAGTGGCAATTCTTGGGGAGATATACCAGCATCGAGTAGTTTATTGATCGGTAACGCAATATGAATTTGATGACCTGCCCATCCTAGACAGCCCAACCCTAGTAGACCCGCTAGATGATGATTCATCATAGATTCTACATTTTGGAACCATTCAAGCTTAGGTGCTGATTTATGATAATGGAACCAGCCGGCGAACACCATCAATGCTGACATGACGAGACCACCAATAGCCGTTGCATATAGCTGAGTTTCTGTTGTGATTCCAGATGCTCTCCATAGTTGGAAGAAGCCAGAGGTAATTTGGATACCTTGGAAGCCGCCTCCAACATCGCCGTTTAGAATTTCTTGCCCTACGATAGGCCAAACTATCTGAGCACTAGGTTTAATTGTGGTTGGGTTATTTAGCCAAGCAGCGTAGTTAGAAAATCTAGCGCCATGAAAGTACATTCCACTAAGCCATAAGAATATAATTGCTAACTGTCCAAAATGAGCGCTGAAGATTTTTCTTGAAACTTCTTCTAATGAGCTCGTATGACTATCAAAATCGTGAGCATCTGCGTGTAAATTCCAAATCCATGTTGTGGTCTTTGGTCCCTTAGCAAGTGTTCTTGAAAAATGGCCAGGTTTTGCCCACCTTTCAAATGATGTATCTACGGGGTTTTTGTCTACAGTTACTTTAACTTTACTTGTCTCTTGCTCTTTTGAGCTAATTGTCATTTATTTTCTCCTCTCTATTTATTATGTAAAATGAGACAGGGTATAAAACGCTCACTAATTAAAAATATCTATTATATTTTAATTAATATATGTTTCTTATATATCGCAATTAGATTCTAAGTGAGATGTGAGTTTTCATATTAGTATAATATTATAAAGAAAATTAGTTTAATACTTAGAATCTGTTAACAATAGTTAAAATCTAGTTATGTTTATTCGGCAATTGGTTTAACTCGCATTAATGCTTGTCCGCAGTCAATTATATCACCATCTTTAACAAGTATTTCCACTATTTTGCCATTGACTTCAGCTTCTATTTCGTTCATCAGCTTCATTGCCTCAATAATGCATACAGTCTGTTTTTCTTGCACTTTATCATAAAGTTCTACAAAAGCAGATTCGTTAGGTGCAGGTGCTCTATAAAAAGTGCCTACCATTGGTGAAACTATTGTCGAGTAGTTTCCAGATTCATCATTAGTGGTTGTTTTTACTTTTAGAGTTTCAGTTTTAGCTAGTTTTGTAGGGGCACTATTCTCGCTGATTAAGTTTTTACTCTTATGCCACTGACTTTTTTTACTTGTTGCTGACTTTTTATTTATAATGAGATTAAAAGTGTTACTTCTTATACTTATCTCCGACACTTTTTTGGTTTGGATTGAAGATAGTAATTTCTTTAAGTCTTTTATTTGAAATTTCATACGAATCAATTGTTAATATTTTGTTTGTGTCGTTCTTACAAAATCATTGCTAGATATATTTTCTAGCTCTTCTGGTAGCATCCAAATTCTGTTATAGTCTGAGAATTCTACAATTAACATAAGATCATTAGTATTAGTGACTCTATTTCCAACAATATTGCCAGACTGATTTAAATAGTGGACTATCCTTAAGTTAGTTTTGTTATTTATTTGCTTTGCTCTTGTTTGTTTAGTCGATCTGTGATCCATAATAGTTTATGTAATTTATTTATTTTGTTATAATTTGTACAAAATAGTGTTTAATAGTTTATCTTATTGAATTTATAATTCATAAATAATTTATAATCAAGAGGATTGATCAAATTATTATTGTGCGTCCATATAATCTGTACACAAATAGAAATAATGCTAATTGCTGATGATCTAGATAAGCTATTGGATATTTTACCTGACTTCATACGTATGCCCCTAGAAAGACATCCTGAGAACAAACTCTTAATTGAGATTGTTATGGATTTAGGTAGAAGACCAGAAGCACGATTTCCGGCAGGCCCAGAATACTTGTCAACCAGAATCATTTCATGGCAAGATTTAGATTTTTGCATCAAAAGAATAGGTAATTTTAGTGGTGATAACCGTTCTGGTATTGAGCGTACTCTTCATCGTATTAGTTCTATGCGTAATAGAAAAGGCAATATTATAGGACTAACTTGTCGCGTTGGTAGAGCAATTTTTGGAACGATTAGTATTATTAGAGATTTACTGGAGGGGAGTCGATCCTTACTTTTATTGGGTAAACCAGGAGTAGGAAAAACCACAGCAATTCGAGAAATAGCTAGAGTTTTAGCTGATGAAATGGAAAAGAGAGTTGTTATTATCGATACTTCTAATGAGATAGCGGGAGACGGAGATATTCCTCATCCAGCTATTGGAAGAGCGCGAAGAATGCAAGTGTCTAGACCTGAATTACAGCACCAGGTTATGATTGAGGCAGTTGAAAACCATATGCCGGAAGTAATTATTATTGATGAAATAGGAACCGAGTTAGAGGCTCTGGCCGCTCGTACAATTGCAGAAAGAGGTGTTCAATTAGTAGGAACAGCGCACGGTAACTATTTAGAAAGTTTGATAAAAAATCCAATACTTTCAGATCTGCTAGGTGGTATACAATATGTTACCCTGGGAGACGATGAAGCTAAGCGTAGAGGGTCTCAAAAAAGTATTTTAGAGAGAAAGGCCTCCCCAGCTTTTCAGGTTGCTATTGAGATTCATTCACGTGAAAATTGGATTGTGCATGAGCAGGTTGATCAAACAGTCGATCAACTTCTTCAAGGTTCTATTTTATGGACACAGCGGCGAAAATTCAAGAAAAATGGCGCTATATGTATTGAATGCGAAAAGTATACCTCAGCAAATTTTTCTATGAATTTAAGTCATACTCACGTTAAGTGGAAAAATTCCAAACATCTCAGTAATGCAAGTAATACAGAAAGAAGTTCTCATTCAAATAAACTCTTAGAATCCAAATCAAGTACTGTTTTAGAAATTCGTCGGCTAAATACTAACTCCCATATACTTTTATATTCATATGCTCTTAATATACAGCAAGTAGAAGCTATTATTTTTGCTTTACAATTGCCTATTAAAGTTACTAGAGAAATTCTTAAGTCAGACGTTATACTAGCTCTAAGAGCAAATGTTAAGCAAAATACAAAATTGAGGCAAATAGCAAAAACTAGACATGTGACTATATATACTGTTCAAAGTAATACAGTTAGTCATATTACTAGAGCTTTGAAGCAAATTTTAAGTCTTAATAAGATTTCTTACCTGAATTGGCAAAAACTGTGTGACGATAGAAAAGCTATTGAAATCATTTCTCTATCTGAGACTCGCATTGCAATTGAAAAAATTGTGCTCAGTCAAAAGCAGTCTGTCGAATTACTGCCACGTTCAGCCAATTTAAGAAAGCTACAACATCAATTGATCAAATCTTATAATCTGAGATCTAGAAGTTTTGGAGAAGAATCAGATAGAAGAGTACGTATTTATCCAATATCATGATTGTGAATAATGAATTTGTCTGAATATAGATTTTGGTGCGTTAGTTCGTTTAATATAAAGACAGGTCCCCGTATTATATTTTCAATATTTACAAAACATCAAATTATGTCATTAGATCAAGCAATTTTTGAAAGAGTGCAGGATATTGTTGCTCAGCAGCTAGGTGTAAAAAAAGTAGAGGTAACAGAAAAAGCTAACTTTGCTAGTGACCTAGGAGCTGATTCTCTGGATACCGTAGAACTAGTAATGGCTATTGAAGAGGAATTCTCAATTGAAATACCAGACTCAGATGCTGAGAAAATAAAAACTCTGGGTGAGGCTGTAGAGTTCATCCAGAATGCTGTCACAAGTATTTAGTTTTTGTTATATACGGAGAGGGTGGGATTCGAACCCACGGAACCTTGCAGTTCATCTGATTTCAAATCAGACGCAATAAACCAACTCTACCACCTCTCCACTATTAATCTTATTACTTTACCAGATTTAAGACTATAAAAACAATCCTAGTTTTATAGTCTTACTTATATATTTTTGTGACCTATTCGTATGTTGCTCTTTCTGTAAATTTTCTATTCACAGGATCAACGTTTTCGCCAATAGAATGTTGAATATAACCAGCTTTTTCTCTCCCAGGATTAACCTTTTCTGGAAAAACTCCATCCTTAGGATGTAGATACTGTACTTCACCACTAGGAAAAATTCTATAGATTTTAAAGTCTTTAATTTTAAAAATCTTCTTTAATTGTTCGCTTAGTGCTAAGCACTGCTCTTTTCTAGATAGATATAACAAGTTATCTCCTTCTCGCATTATCGCTGACCCACCTGTGGGCATCTCAAAAATTTTTTCGCTTTTACTTGTCCAAGTGATAGCGTATTTTTCTTCAGTTTCTGCTGCTCTTAACCATCCTCCGGTACTACCACCAAATGTAGGGGAAGGCATTTTCAAATTAATAGTATTATTCATTTTATCGATATTTACTGTTATATGATCTTTAATGATTAATTTTATTATATGATTATTCTTTTACACCTTCTTAGAAAAGAAATAAAGCTTTATACATAATATCTATTGGTACAATTTATTTCATCATTATCGATACTTCATCAGATTTAATAGGTGGTATTATATATAGCCTAATTAGATTGAAGCCTAATCCTGCATAGATAGGCCATTTATGCAATGCTTTTTTAAGCTTACTACTTTGTTTTCTATCAATTTCAATAAGCATTCTATTTTGTGCTGCACACTTATCTAGATACTGGAAAAAAACTGGTTTATCTACATCTAATGCAACTGGAAAAATACGCGAAGCGCTCTCATTTGTTTTTCTAATTACTTGCATATCGTATTGTCTTGGATCCAAGCCAATTGATTTGTAGAAGTCTGATCTTTGAAAATCGTTTAGGTACATAGTGGCAAATACACTTAAGAGAAAGAAACGACACCACAACCTAGATTGTAGATTATTTAAAAACCTAGGTTGAGATTTAAGTAGGGCTGCAAAAAAATCTCCATGACGATTTTCGTCCTGACACCAATTTTCAAAGAATTTAAAAATAGGATAGATGCGATACTTTGGATGTTTTTCTAGATGTCTATATATTGTGATATATCTCCAATATCCTATCTTTTCTGACAGATATGTTGCGTAGAATATAAATTTTGGTGAAAAGAAAGTGTACTTTCTGCTCTTTGTCAAAAAGCCTAAATCTAGTGATAAATTAAAATCACCAATTGCTTTATTTAAAAAGCCTGCGTGTCTAGCTTCGTCTCTAGACATTAATAAAAAACATTCTGCTATTACAGGATTGCTTTTTTCCAACCTTCTAGATAGCTCTTTATAAAGTAAGAAACCTGAAAACTCGGCTGTACATGATCTCTCTAAAAATTCGATAAATAGGCTTTTTGTTGTGGCATCTAAGTCTTGCCACGGCTTCTCAAATTCTTCGTCTCTTATAAAATGCTGACGATTGTAGTCAGATTTAAATTCTTTTAGTAATGCTTCGAATTCTTGAGTATTTGCAGAAATGTCTAATTTAGCCATTTCATTAAAATCGGTTGTGTAAAATCTAGGCGTGAGTAATGTTTCTTTCGTTTGTACTTCTGATGTATTTGTAGTCGTTTGCATAATGTAAATAAGTAAGCAATAAAAATTACAATTTTTTACTAAAAATAGATATTAGGTTTATACTAACTCTAAGTGTAGATTTCTTTACTGCTAAAATCGAAAAATTTACATTTCTTGATTTTAGTCTAAATAAATATAAATAATTTTCAAATTAGCGTTAATATATGAAAGATTATAATAGTATTTTATAGGAGTAAAGATACATGATAGATATTGTCAGTTTGGGTTGGGGTTCTTTTTTAGCTGTTTTTACGTTTTCAGTAGCTTTAGTTGTTTGGGGAAGGAATGGCTTTTAAGAAGTAAAAAATTTTATAATATGAGGTAATTTAATTGATGGGAAATGAAATTGTGGAAGCAAGTATTATTAGCCAGACCCTAATTTTGTTTGGACTAGTTTTAGGATTTGTGTTACTAAAGGTGCAAGGAGAATAAGTATTATTAATGTCAACAATGATTCTTGATGAAAAATAATATGATAGGGTCAGAGTGAATTGTGCTACGATTTCTCCTTTTCCATATACTTTATCTATTTTTGATGTGTACAATATGAAACTAATTTGGTATGTTGCTAGTTTTTTTACTATCTTTCTTATCTTAATTAATAATCCTAAAGCCACTAGTCTAAGCGGTTTTAGTGATCAGGGAAGAATTTTCAATTCTACTCGTAGTACTCAAAAAAGTCTACAGATAGTTATTGCTATTCATGTCGTTGCATTCTTTTCATTGACAATACTATTTGCTTTGTACTCGCAGGTATAATCTGAGTGACTACTTCTTCTAATGAAGAGCTAAGCCAAATCTAGACATTGAATCATAAATTAGTATGCCTTATGTGTATTTCGAAAAGAAGTTGTCCTGTTCCATATGATCAACAACCATTAAATGAATATGTATCTCTAAAGCAATCTTGTTTTTTTGCATGGTCTCTATCTACTATCAATAACTATGTTAGTACAATATGTAGTATTTTTCTTACCTTATTTTTATTGTTGATCCCTTTGATTTACTCTCTATTGAGTGTGCAAAAAAATATTATTAACTTGTTGTCTTTAGATATTTATCTCACAACATTGATGTTCATATGTATCTTTGTCAGATTATATTTAGGTTGGTCTTATATAATTAAAAGACTTGTTAGTGCAACTGTCTTTTATGAAGAATCTGGTTGGTATGATGGACAAATTTGGGTTAAAAACGTTGAAAGTTTAATGAAAGATCGTCTGATTGGTCTGTACCATATCAATCCATTCATAAAAAGAATACAATATAGCTTAGCTATATCAGTCTTTTTATTTTTGATAGAGAGTTTGTTATACTATTTGCTTTAGCATATATTTTATTATATTATAGTTTTTATAACTGAGCGCGGGGTAGAGCAGTCTGGTAGCTCGTCGGGCTCATAACCCGAAGGCCAATGGTTCAAATCCATTCCCCGCTATTATTAGACTTATACTATGAATCAAAATATGTTATATTATTTGTTATTATAATTTTAAATTATGCGAGAAGATTTTAATGGTAATTGATAACCAATGTATTAGAGTTGGTAAAAAAGCACCTGACTTTTGTGCTACTGCAGTGTATGATCAAGAATTTCAAAAGATTAAGCTGTCCGACTTCCTTGGGAAATATGTAATTTTGTTATTCTATCCTTTAGACTTTACATTTGTATGCCCGACCGAAATTACAGCTTTTAGCGATGTTTATAAAGAGATTCAAGACTTAAACACAGAGATATTAGGTATCTCAGTCGATAGTGAATATTCACATCTTGCATGGCTACAGACTGATCGCGATTTAGGAGGATTAGGAGATCTAAATTACTCTTTGGTTTCTGACTTGAACAAAACTATAAGCTCTGCCTATAATGTATTAACTGAAGATGGAACAGCTTTGAGAGGTTTGTTCATTATAGATGCAAACGGAATTATACAGCATGCTTTAGTTAATAACTTAGATTTTGGTCGTAGTGTTAAAGAGACTTTAAGAACTCTACGAGCAATCCAGTACGTCCAGAATCATCCAGATGAGGTTTGTCCTGCTAACTGGGAGCCTGGTAATGCTACGATTGTGAGTAAACCAAAAGAATCTAAGGATTATTTCAGCTCTATATAAAGCATTCTATTCTTTTAAGTTTTAAGAACTTTAATATAACTTTTAGTTATAAAGTTCTATTATGCTCATGAATAAAATCATAGTCAAATTCTGTTATCAAAAAAACCGATTTGCGAGTCAATACTGATTGCATATTTAGTCTGGTTAAAAATTTAAATTGCCAATTTAACCAAAACAGGGCCAATCATATTTGCTTTGTTCTGTCTTAAAAGTTATTTATCAATTAGGTTACTATAGAAATGAATTCATTTTCGTAGTCCTATTGGAAAAAATAGATATTTTTAGAATTAAACTTTAGCTTAGTGAAGATCATTGTAATCTTATTAATAGACCCAAGAATTATCTGTCGAAAAAAACTTATATTCTTTTCATGTTAAGTTTCTAGCATATTTGTGAAGTTTTTTTTGTACGATGGTGATCATCATTAATCTTAGGCAAGCCTGATTAACAGAATATTTAGCCATTATAGATTTTTATAACAAAGTAAGATGAATAAATTAAAAGTTTCAAAATCTATTTTTAAAAGATTTAAAGTAACATCCACCGGTAAATTACTGAGACAAAAAGCATCACGTAGTCACTTATTAGAAAAAAAAACGCCTAAGCGTAAGCGAAAGCTAAGAAAAGTAGTACTTGTTAGTAACAAAGACCGTTTAAATTTCAGGAATAGGTTATGATATATGCTTTAGTGAATTCTGTTGGATTCTATTTTTAGATCTACTTAGAATTCAATTATTATGTTAGTAACTATTTAAACTTTATAAAAACATTATCTATGACTCGTGTAAAAAGAGGCAATATTGCTCGTAAACGAAGAAAGAACATTTTAAGACTAGCCAGAGGATTTAGAGGCTGCCAATCATCTTTATTTCGTACAGCGAAACAGCAAGTACTTAAAGCATTAAGATATTCGTATAGAGGTAGGAAAAATAAAAAACGCGATTACAGACGTTTATGGATTGTTCGGATCAATGCTGCCGTTCGGCCTTCAGGAATAAATTATAGCCAATTTATTTCTGGATTAAAAAAATCTCAGATAGCATTAAATCGTAAAATGCTCGAAGAATTAGCTATCATGGACACTGCTGTATTTCAGAAACTCATTGAACTGAGTATCTAACTATTTTATTTCAAGAACACAATAATCAGAAATTGTAGCTTGAAATATTGTGGGCTTGAAAATGCCTTATTGTGTAGAACAAACCTAATTGATTCTGTACAGTATATAGTTACCAATAAGTCTTAATGTATTGATTGCAATAGATTCATATTTATTGTTCAGCACATTCAATGCAGCTTGAATATGTTCTTCAGCTAAATCTTTAGCCTTCTCAAGACCGTTTGTTTCTTTTATTATATGTATTACGTGATAGATATCTTTCCTGTTTTGGAATTCTCTGTTAATTATATTCTGGAGCTCAGAAGACTCTTCTAGCGCAAAAAATAAAGGTGATGTTAAATTTCCATTATTTAAATCAATTCCAGCTGGTTTACCTAAAGATTTACTTGAACCAACTACATCTAAGATATCGTCGATTATCTGGAATGCAAGCCCTATATGTTTACCGTATAGATAAAAGTCACTTTGCATTTTTGTGTCTGGACTGCTTAACATGGATGCACCTTTACAGCTTGCTGCTATTAATGATGCTGTTTTATAGAATGATTTTTCTATATAATCATCTATAGACATACTTCCATCAAAACTACTTATACCCTGTCTAATCTCGCCTTCAGCGAAATCAGTAATAACTTTAGAGATAGTTTTAACTACTTCTAGATTATTTAAGTTTGCTAAATACCATGAAGACTGAGCAAATAAAAAGTCTCCTGCTAGTACTGCAGTTTTTGTTCCAAATGTACTATGCACAGTATCTACTCCTCTCCTAGTTTGACACTCGTCTACCACATCATCGTGCATTAAGCTTGCAGTATGTATAATTTCCGTAATTTCAGCTAATCTTCGGTGCTCAGGTAATATGTTTACTTCTTTTAATGTTGCTTGTGCTACCAATAAAACTATTGCAGGACGTATTCTTTTGCCTCCAGCATTAAATAAATGTTCTGCAGCAGCATACAGGACAGGATGTTTAGCGCCGACCATCTTTTTTAAGTTTATGTTTAGTGCAGTTAAGTCATCTGCAACAGGATCGAGTATATCGCTTGACATAGTTCTATTATATTTAAGGAATACGTATTTGGAAGTTTTCGATTAGTTTATTAAAACAAATATACTATTTATGATCAATTATATTTGACAAGTAAATTTGCCTTCGCTATTACTATTTTTTCTTTAATATTCTATTATAAAGTCTAGATCCCATCTTTACTGGTTTCATGTTAGTTTTTCATTTATATTAGTATTAATGCTGAGGAGAATACAATAACTATGAGTAATATGAGCAATGAGATAACCTTACCTACAACAATATCAGAGATACATGATCCTACACATAAAGTTTTGTTGGCGCTCTATGAAGACATGTTATTAGGACGTAATTTTGAAGATATGTGTGCTCAAATGTACTATCGTGGCAAAATGTTTGGCTTTGTTCATTTATATAACGGTCAAGAAGCAGTTTCTACGGGTGTTATTAAGTGTCTACAAAATACTGATTATGTATGTAGTACATATCGCGATCATGTACATGCACTAAGTAAGGGTGTTCCACCGCGTTCAGTAATGGCAGAACTATTTGGTAAAGAAACAGGATGTAGTCATGGTAGAGGAGGTTCTATGCATATCTTTTCAGCTCCTCATAATTTTTTAGGAGGTTTTGCATTTATTGGAGAGGGCATACCTGTAGCTATAGGCGCAGCTTTTCAGAGTATCTACCGAAATCAGGTACTCCAAGATCAAAACGAGTTACGTGTGACGGCGTGTTTTTTTGGTGACGGTACAAGCAATAACGGTCAATTTTTTGAATGCTTAAATATGGCTGTTCTATGGAAATTGCCTATTATATTTGTCGTTGAAAATAATCAATGGGCAATAGGTATGGCTCATAATAGATCTAGTTCTTCCCCAGAAATACATAAAAAAGCTCATTCTTTTGGTCTACCTGGTATTGAGGTAGACGGTATGGATATCTTGTCTGTCAGAAAAGTTACAAAACAAGCAGTAGATAGAGCTCGAGCAGGAGAGGGGCCAACCTTGATTGAGGCATTAACTTATCGCTTTCGAGGCCATTCTTTAGCTGACCCTGATGAGCTGCGTTCGCGCCAGGAGAAAGAAGCATGGTTAGCCAGAGATCCAATTAAATCTTTTAGAAATCATCTTCTAGTTAACTTGTCTATACCGGAGGAAGTTATTGATAATATTCGTGTAGAGGTAAAGAACAGTATCGATGAAGCTGTTGAATTTGCGTTATCTAGTCCTGAACCGCAAATTGAAGATTTAAAGCGCTATTTATTTGCCGAGGATGAAGATATATTAATATCGAACAATTAACTTAAGTTTAACTTTTTATCTATTATTTATTATAGTACTATGGCTGAAATTTTTATGTTTGATGCTTTAAGAGAAGCTACAGATGAAGAGATGTCACATAATTCTTCTGTATTTGTGTTGGGCGAAGATGTTGGCTACTATGGAGGCTCATACAAGGTAACTAAAGATTTACATGCCAAATACGGGGATCTGAGAGTGTTAGATACTCCAATTGCAGAAAATAGTTTTATGGGTATGGCAATCGGAGCGGCTATAACAGGTCTAAGGCCAATTGTAGAAGGTATGAATATGAGCTTTTTATTATTAGCCTTTAATCAGATTTCTAATAATGCAGGTATGCTTCGCTATACTTCGGGCGGTAATTTTAATATACCTATTGTTATACGTGGTCCTGGCGGCGTTGGCCGTCAATTAGGGGCAGAACACTCTCAGCGTTTGGAGGCTTACTTTCAGGCAATACCAGGATTAAAAATTGTAGCTTGCTCTACTCCTTATAATGCTAAAGGACTACTTAAGTCAGCGATAAGAGATAATAACCCTGTTATCCTGTTTGAGCATGTTTTGCTATACAACCTTAAAGAAGATCTACCTGACCAGGAGTATTTCTTACCTCTAGATAAGGCCGAGGTTGTCAAGGAAGGAAGCCAAGTCACTATTATAACATATTCTAGAATGCGTCACCATGTAATGCAGGCAGTAAATTCATTGAGTAAAGAAGGCTATGATCCAGAAGTGATTGATCTCATTTCGTTAAAACCTATAGATATTGAATGCATTGGTTTATCCTTGATGAAGACTCATAAGCTAATCATTGTAGAGGAATGTATGAAAACAGGTGGAATTGCTGCAGAAATTATAGCTCAGGTGAACGATAATTGGTTTGATCAGTTAGATTCACCAGTAATCCGTTTATCTTCTCATGATATACCAACTCCTTATAATGGTACTCTCGAAAGAGCAACAGTTATACACCCTCACCAAATTATAGAATCTGTTAAGAACTTAGTTGCTCTGTAATTGAAATGTGTGCATAGGCAAGTTTGTTGACTTGCTTATTGCACGATGGCTAGATTAGCACTGGTTAGAAGTTCATCTCTGCAGCTTGAACTTTCTCCCATTGCTTTTTTTTCAGTACGAAAAAGATTTGAGCTAAAGTAACAGTAAAAAAGAAAGCTATCATGCCTTTAATTCTTGTTGGGCTTTGTAAGACTATCTCAGTCTCTCCTTGTCCGAAACCTCCAACATTAGGATCATTCGTCATAGGCTGACCTATCAATATATTATTGTTTTCAACTACTTTTAGATCTAAGCCGGCAGGAATATTTTCTGTTGCAATTTCGTCATTTGTTTTTTGTATTTTTATTTCATATCCTCCTTTATCTAGGGTTTGAATGCTTATGATTTTACCTGTACTTGAAGATAGAACAACATTATTATTAGACTTTTCTCCCGTGGGATAAATCTGTCCTCTACCTCTATTGCCTCCAACATATATTGGATATTTTAAGAAATGTGCATTTTTATCTTTGCTAGGGTCAGGAGATAAGATAGGAAAAATTATCTCTCGATTCTTATTTCCAGGCATTGGCCCAACAACTAAAATATTCTCCTTAGACTTACTGTAGGGCTGTATATATGTACCTTTAATTTTCTCCTTCAATTCTTCTGGGACTAAATTCTTTGGTGCTAATCTAAAACCTTCTGGTAATATAACCACTGCCCCAATATTTAATGAGCCTTTTTTTCCATTCCCTAAGATTTGTTTTTCGTCGTTACTATATGGTATTTTTATTTTTGTTTCAAAAACGGTATTAGGTAAAACTGCTTGCGGTGTCTCGATTTCAACAGGCTTTTGTGCTAAATGACAGTTTGCGCAAACAATACGGCCTGTTGCTTCTCTCGGATCTTCATATCCTTGTTGTGCATACAAAGGGAAAGCCGATACTTGTATAGGATCTACTAAACTTATTAATAGTAAGCTGATCGATATCAAGATTGATATCTGTATGGATTGCATTAAGTACTTAAAATGATTTAGTTGCATGTGTTTTAAATTAGTAGTATAAATTTCAAAATATTTTACCTATTATTCATCATAACATTTCATGTTTATTATTTTTTGATAAATAGACATAATTTATTTTTTCATGATTTTTAACATGATTATACCCCCTAAATATAAGAAAATTATTGCCGATGACATAAAAAGTTGCGTTATTGGATCAGTAGAGGGAGTTAAAATTGCTCCCATAATAGTTGCAATAAATACAGCGTATTTCCAAAAAAATAACATTTGGTCAGAAGAAAAAACATTGGAAACACCGAGTATTATCTGTATTATTGGTATCTGGAATGCAATTCCTGTACTAAATATCAACAACAATATGAAATTGAAATATTGCTCAAATGACCATACTGGCTCTACAATTTCTGCTCCATATTCAATAAAGAACTTTAAAGCTGCAGGAGCCAAGATGTAATAAGAAAAAAAAATGCCGGTAAAAAAAAGAGAGATCGAAGATATCAGTATAGGTACTAAATATGAAGCCTCTTTCTTTGTTAGTCCAGGTATGATAAATATTACTAATTGAGATATTGTAAATGGTGTACTGATAATTAGTCCTGCATAGACAGATACTTTAATAGATGCGAAAAAATACTCGCCTGGCGCTAGTTGTAAGAATTTAATACCTTCTGCTGGCTTCTGTAATAAATGAGAAATATTTTTAGTGTACAGGAAGCAAATAACTGTTATTGTTAAGAATATAAGCAACGCTGTAAAGATTCTTTGTCTTAATTCTTCTAGATGTTCAAAGATTGACATCTCTTTTTCGTTGTTCCATTGTTTCGTCATATTGAATATTATATTAGGTAACAATAATTATTTGTTAAGTGATTTATTGTGTTTATTAATTACATAAGTAGGTAGTAATGATACGCAGGCCAAATGTCTACTTGTTGCCGCATATTTATAAGATTTTTGTATAAGTATTACAAAATCTGTATCTATTCAAGCTAGTTAATCTTTTACTTATATTATAGGGATAAGTATTTATAGAACACAAAAACCGTTTGAAAATTATTAAAGCTTTTTTTAAGTACCAATACTGAAATAAATTATTAAATTCGTATTTTACTTATTATTTTTATAATAGTAATTACAAAAAGCAAAAATGTGTTAGATAACTTTTAAGGAGAAATTCGTAATGATTGTCAAAGCTAGTGCTGGAAGTCCTTTAGTACAACCACAATTATATAAAACTGCCTCGATATCTACCATAGCACAAGCAGAGCAGCAGGATAGGTTTTTACAACTTGGTGAGTTAAATGAATTGGTTGCATTTTTAAATTCAGGGAGCAAAAGATTAGAAGTTGCAAATTTACTGAGCAAAAACGCTGACATTCTTGTTGCGAAAGCTGCCAACAAAATATTTGTAGGTGGCTCAGCAATTTCATATCTCGAAAGACCTCAAGCTTCATTTCTTTCATCAAAGTCTTTGGATGATCAAAGTCCAATGGAAACTGTATCTGGCAATATTCAAAGCAGTCTTTTTGAAAGTGCCTCTCTGGCTTTTAGCTCTAGTGATTCACTTCCTCCAGGATTTAAACCTATCAATATAGTTTTATATGGCTCTTTAAGAATGAAAAAGTCTCTGAGAGATTTGGATTGGTTTTTAAGATATTTAACTTATGCAATTGTTGCCGGCGATCCTAATATTTTAGCAGTCAATATAAGGGGACTAAGGGAACTCATTGATAACGCGTGTTCTAGTGCTGCTGCGACTGTTGCTTTAAGAGAAATGAGGAAAATTGCTCTGAATATTTTTGGCAATGACCAAGAAAGTAGAGAGCTGGTTCGAGAGTATTTTAATGTTGTGATTAATGAATTTGATGCATCGTCTTTAACAGATAAGCTAAAAAAAAGAACATCTACTGATTTGCAAGGTTTACGCCTTCCTAGGATCTATGCACAGGCTGGAGTGCCAATACAAAGATTTGTAATGAAGACAAGCCTTTCTACGTATGAAAAGTCTAATGTGATAGATGCTTGTTATCGGCAAGTATTTGAGCGGAATATTTCTAAAGCATACTCTTTGAGGTTTACTGACTTAGAATCCCAAGTAAAAAACGGTACACTCTCAACAAAAGAGTTTATTCGTTCACTTGGTAAATCTACAACGTATAGGCAACAGTTTTTTGAGCCGTTTGTTAATAGTAGAGTACTAGAACTATCTTTTAGACATTTTCTTGGTCGAGGCCTGGGTTCTTTAGAGGAATTTCAAAAATACTTTAGTATTCTTTCTATTAGAGGTCTTCATGGCTTAATTGATAGTCTTGTAAATTCTATAGAATATGCTGATTATTTTGGAGAAGAAACTGTACCATATTTAAGAGGATTAGGTGAAGAACCTCAAGAATCTCGTAATTGGGGTGCACAAATTGATTTGCTCAACTATAGTACTCCCTTCAGAAAAATTCCTCAGTTTATCACGTTATTTAGTGATTATAAAACGAATCTTCCTGACCAGCATCCATATGGTTTAAGTAATGATCCGCTGGCAATTCAGTTTGGTGCTATATTTCCTCAGAATACTGTCAATTTACGTAAAAAATCAGCTCCTTTCGGTAAAGATACACGTAGAATTTTAGTTCGCAGAGGTCCAGCTATCTACAATCAAATTAGTAGTCCCAACTCGAGATCAAAGTTTAGTGGTTCTTTAGGTCCTAAAATATTTAAGCTTGATTACTATAAGAGTCAAAGTCAAGCGACTGAAAATGAAAATAATATTGATCAAGTTATTTGTGCTGTATATCTTAGAATATTTGGTAGATTTGTATATGCAGAAGAATTGTTGGCAATTAAAAAGTTTGAAAGCAAATTACGAGACGGTCAAATCTCTGTAAAAAATTTCGTTCGTGAATTAGCTAAATCTTCTGTTTTCCGGGCATTGTATTGGGAGCCGCTATACATCTGCAAAGCTATTGAATATATTCACAATAGGCTTGTTGGTAGACCTACGTATGGAAGACAAGAAGTAAATCAATACTTTGACATTGCATATAAACAAAACTACTATAAAGTAATTGATGCAATGATTGATAGTCTAGAATATACAGAGTGTTTTGGTGATAACATTGTCCCATATGAAAGATATACTACGCCTATGACAGTTGCTGCTAGAACCTTAAGGTCAGGTTCACGAGCCCGAATAACTGCTTCAAGTAATAATTTGATAAAAAACGACTTTATAGAACTGGGCTTGATCAAGGAAATTCGTAGCGATGATAGTATTAACAAAAGGATTATACAAGGAGTTAGTTCTAAAAGAGATCAAAGTGTTATTTTTAAGCTTGATTTATCTACTGGTAAGCAAGGTAAAGCACAAATTTTAAGAGCTATTTATCGTCAGCTTTTTGAAAGAGATTTAAACTCTTTTACTATTGGTGATGAGTTTTATAGCCTAGAGAATGCATTTATGACTAATCAAATTACAGTAAGACAGTTAGTAGAGCAGTTAGGTTATTCTTCATTATACCGTAAAGAATTTTATCAACCATATCCCAATACTAAAGTAATTGAACTCGGAACAAAGCACTTTCTTGGTAGAGCTCCTAATAATCAAGCTGAAATTAGATATTATAATCAGATTTTAGCTTCACAAGGGCTCGCTTACTTTGTAGCAAATCTCGTAAATAGTAACGAATACAATACGGTTTTTGGCAAAGATACTGTTCCTTATCGTCGTTTTCCTACACTACCTGCGGCTAATTTCTTCAATACAGAAAAGTTATATAACACTCTAACAAAACAAAATGAGCAGATTGTAGTCCCGAGTTTTAGATCGATTATTGGTATCCAGTAATCTAATATAGAATGATCTTTCTTGTTTTAGTACTTGTTAAAAAGTACTTTTTAGTTCCTATCTTAAAGCATTAAAATCACTTTTTTTTTAGTGATGAATTCTTGTAAGCTATTATTATATATATTACATAGACTATTATTTGCCCTATATAAATTTAATTATTGAATTGAAGGAGTTTTATCTATGAGTATAGTTACTAAATCAATCGTAAATGCAGACGCCGAAGCTCGTTACTTAAGTCCAGGTGAGTTAGATCGAATTAAAAGTTTTGTACTTTCTGGGCAGCGCAGATTAAGAATTGCTCAAATATTAACTGATAATCGTGAATTAGTAGTCAAACAAGGTGGCCAGCAATTATTTCAAAAACGCCCAGATGTTGTGTCTCCGGGAGGAAATGCTTACGGAGAAGAAATGACCGCGACTTGCTTGCGTGACTTAGATTATTACTTACGTCTTGTTACTTATGGAATAGTTGCCGGTGATGTTACGCCAATAGAAGAGATTGGTCTTGTAGGCGTAAAAGAAATGTATAATTCATTAGGAACCCCTATTTCAGGAGTTGCTGAAGGAGTTCGTTCAATGAAAAATGTTGCATGTTCTTTACTCTCAGGTGAAGATTCTGCAGAAGCAGGTTTTTATTTTGATTATACATTAGGTGCAATGCAGTAGCGAAGTATCTAGATAAAAAGTAAATCTTACACTAAATTAATACCCAAAGGAAAAATCTTATGCAAGATGCTATTACTTCTGTAATTAATACAGCTGACGTACAAGGAAAATACTTAGACAATAATTCATTAGAAAAATTAAGAGGCTATTTTCAAACTGGTGAACTAAGAGTAAGGGCTGCGGCGACTATTGCGGCAAATGCCGCTACTATCATTAAAGAATCTGTAGCAAAAGCATTGCTGTATTCGGACATAACTAGACCCGGTGGTAATATGTATACGACGAGAAGGTACGCAGCTTGCATCAGAGATTTAGATTATTATCTAAGATATGCTACTTATGGCATGTTAGCAGGAGACCCGTCGATTTTAGATGAACGTGTCCTGAACGGTCTAAAAGAAACCTATAATTCGCTAGGCGTACCTATTGGTGCTACAATACAGGCTATTCAGGCAATGAAAGAAGTCACGAGTAGTCTTGTTGGGCCTGATGCAGGTAAAGAAATGGGTTTATATTTTGACTATATTTGTTCTGGTTTAAGTTAATATTGATTGCATAAAATAGGAGTATAGGAATAAGAGAAAGAAGGAACTAAATTTATTCCGTTCTTTCTCTTATTTTGTTTCTAAGTGTTTAAGACATTAATTGCTTGTACTCTCGCACGAGCTTTTCTTAAGTTTTGGGTAGCTTCGATTTTATCTCTATTTGTTTTAGCATCCGTAAGTGCAATGGTTGCTTTCTCTAGATATTTTTGTGCAGTATCTGTGTTTATTTCTGATGCTTCTTCTGCTCCATTTACAAGTATAGTAATATTATTATTTTCTATTTCTGCAAAGCCACCTAGCAATATAATCGGTTGCCAGTCTTTTTCCATACGTACACGCATAACACCAATATCTAGTGCTGTTAATAGCGGTATATGTCCCGTTAAAATCCCCAGCTGTCCTGTACTACTAGGTAGAATTACTTCCTCTGCATCAGCGTCCCATACAGTTCTATCAGGAGCAATGACCCGTATGTGTAATGTCATGTATTTTCCTTTGTTAACTTATTTAAGAGTTTCGGCTTTATCAATTGCTTCTGTTATATTACCTACTAAATAAAAAGCTTGCTCTGGTAAATCATCTAGTTCTCCCTGTAAAATCATTTTAAATCCCTTAATTCCTTCTTCTAAAGACACATATTTACCTGCAGAACCTGTAAACACTTCCGCAACAAAAAAAGGTTGGGATAAAAAGCGTTCGATTTTTCGTGCTCTAGCAACAGTCAAACGATCTTCTTCTGATAATTCATCTAAGCCAAGAATTGCAATGATGTCTTGTAATTCTTTATATCTTTGTAGCGTTGACTTAATTTGTTGTGCAGTTCCATAGTGTTCTGAACCAACAATTCCTGGCTGTAGCATTGTGGATGTTGAGCCTAACGGATCGACTGCGGGATAAATTCCTTTAGCCGCTAGTCCCCTAGATAGAACTGTAGTAGCATCAAGATGCGCAAAGGTAGTTGCTGGTGCTGGATCAGTTAAATCATCAGCTGGTACATATACTGCTTGGATAGATGTAATTGATCCATCAGTTGTAGATGTTATTCTCTCTTGCAGAGCCCCCATTTCGGTTGCAAGAGTTGGTTGATATCCTACAGCAGAAGGCATTCTACCTAATAAAGCTGATACTTCAGAGCCAGCTTGCACAAAACGGAAAATATTATCAATAAATAGTAGTACATCTTGCTTATTAATATCTCGAAAATACTCGGCCATTGTCAGTGCTGTTAGTCCCACCCGCATTCTTGCTCCGGGTGGTTCATTCATTTGTCCATATACAAGAGCTACCTTTGATTCTGTTAATTGCTCAGCATTAATTACTTTAGACTCTTTCATTTCTTCATATAAATCGTTTCCCTCCCTAGTTCTTTCTCCTACTCCGCCAAATACTGATACCCCTCCATGAGCTTTAGCGATGTTGTTAATTAATTCCATAATTAGTACTGTTTTACCAACTCCTGCTCCACCGAAGAGGCCTATTTTTCCCCCTCTTCTGTACGGGGCTAGTAAATCTACTACCTTAATTCCAGTCTCAAAAATAGAAGGTTTCGTTTCTAGCTGAACAAAAGAAGGCGCTGGCCTATGAATAGGTAATGAGTCTGAAGAATGAACTTCTCCAAGATTATCAACAGGTTCCCCGAGAACATTAAAAATTCTTCCTAGAGTAGGTATTCCCACCGGTACTGTAATGGGCGCACCCGTATCTACAACATTTACGCCTCTTCGAAGACCATCCGTAGAGCTCATTGCAACAGCTCGAACTCTGTTATCTCCTAACAATTGTTGTACTTCGCAGGTTATTATATTTTCGGGCCCTTCAACTTTTAACGCGTTAAACACTTTAGGCAGTTGACCGTTCGGAAATTCTATGTCCAATACAGGTCCAATAATCTGTATAACAGATCCTTCTTTTGTTGTTGTTACCATTTACTTGAATAGATTAGTTGTTAGTCAATTGATAAAATTTCTTTGCTAATATTTGGTTTTGCAAACGCATGATGTTATTGTAAGTCAAAACTCTTGAATTAATACATTAATTTATTATGTTTCAAGACGTTTATGGTTAATGAAATTTAGCTCAAAAATCTATACTGCCTATGCCTATAAAGAATTAGTACTATTTCTTCCAGTAGTCTTAAGCCAGTTTTGAGCTTCAATGTAATTGTTCGGCGCTAAACATATTGCCTGTCGCCAGTATTCAGCAGCTTTATCGAACATAGATTTAGATATCTGTAAATTTCTTTTGTCAGCAGCTTTCAGCCCTTGATAGTGATAGATTACAGCAATATTATTTAAAGCCTGGGGTAGTTTACTATTTAACTCCAATGCCTGATGATAATATTCTAAAGCTTTAACGTGCTCTCCATTACTTGCATAAATTAAACCGATATTATATAGTATATATGACCTATCATATGGGTCCTCTTCTAAAGCCAAAGCTTCGTAATAGTTTTCTAGAGCTTCCGCATACTCACCTTCTGACTGAGCTGACATGCCATCTCTATAGTAGCAAAAAGCCTGCTTTTCTTCTTTACTCGTTGGTAACACTTTTAAGACAATATCTGCCAGTACCGTGAACGTTTTGTCTATAAAATTGTCATTTTTTTGTAAACGAGGCATATAGTTCCCTAAATATTTATGTAATTACTCTTAAAGTTGGTCATAAATAATCAATTTTTTAATTAGATATGCCTTAGATAGATTATAAACATAATAGAACAAATAATATAGTATAGATTTGAAATTAGATGACTATGAATAAAAATTACCAGTTAGTATGTAATACATTCTTAACTCAGAAAAGCAATATAAATTTCACTTATTGCGTTTTACCGCTGAGAAAAGAAACAGTTTTTTTACTACAAAAGCCAAAGTTAATTTACGCGTTAAATCATATTAGTATTCAGTCAGGTAAAAGAAATAGTAATACCGTTGAGCTAGACACGCGAAATTTTTATGCTCAAGAAAAACAAATTGCCTTGACTAGTCTTACTAACAGATTTGACAAAAAGAACAGAAGTCATGTAAGGACTAATGAAGACTCGGACATTAGAAAAAATAGAACAAAAGCAAAGAGAAAAAACAAGAATCAAATTAACCTCAATAATGCAAATATTTTATCTCCATCCGATCCAGAAATTTTAAGCGCTAACGAGCTAAAGTCTTTAAAATCAAGTAAAAGTAAGAAAAAAACAAAACAGAGAAAAGAATTAGATACTAAAACTTCTTCTAATGCTACCTACGATTTTCATTCTACAGATTTGGATAGTAATTCAGAACAAAAAAAAGTACCGCAAGATAGCAAGGAAATAATATTAGATGGTCCTTTGACTATTGAAGATTTGGCTGCCAAACTCTGTATTACAGAAGCTGCAATTATTACTTGGCTATTCTTAAAAGGTATATCTGTGACCATTAACCAGATTGTTGATTCGGCTATTGCCAAAGAGGTTGCTAAACACTACAATTTTAGAATTGTGGATGACTCTTTTAAGTCTAAAAACATAGATAGTTTATCACGTTTAGAGAAGCAAGACTTTTATCACCAAGGTGTTAAAAGAGCACCAATTATAACAATCCTAGGTCATGTGGACCATGGTAAAACAACTTTACTTGATTGCATCAGGAATACTAATTTAGCTAAAACTGAGAGTGGCGGTATTACTCAATCTATTGCAGGTTACGAAGTAGAGTGGGAATATAAGTCTACTATAGAAAAGTTAGTTTTTCTTGATACACCAGGCCACGCAGCGTTTGCTGGCATGAGATTACGTAGTGCTGAAGTTACTGATATCGTAGTACTTGTAATAGCTGCAGATGATGAACTAAAACAGCAAGCAATTGAAGCACTAAATTATATCTTAGACAATCAAATACCCTATATTATTGCCATCACTAAGATCGATAAACAAAATGCTGACGTAGTTAAAATAAAAGGCCAGCTAAAGAAATACGGTATTTGTGATCAAACCCATGTAGAGAGAGCTAAAATTATCGAGATCAGCTCATTAAAAGGCCAAAATATTGACCTATTGTTATCTTCATTATGTGAGCTAGCTATCTCACTTAATCTTAGGGCAGACGAGAATTGTCTTGCAGAAGGTACAGTACTTGAGTCTAATTTGGACAAAAGAACAGGTCCAGTTGCTAATATTATTGTGCAACAGGGGATTTTGAGACTTGGAGATTTTATTGTTTCCGGTAACATATATGGTCGAGTCAAAGCTATAAAAGACAGTTTTCAGAATAGAGTTGATCACGCTATTCCTTCAAGTGTAGTTGAAATTTGGGGCTTTTCTTCAATTCCCCAGGTGGGATTTAAATTTTATGTTGTTACAAATGAAAAAAATGCAAAATATTTGACTCAATCTCAAAATAGAAATAGTAATGGTATCTCTAAATTCTTAAATACTAGGGTGACTCTAGATAGCTACAAGCAAGATTCTAACTTGAAACCAGTTAATATAATTTTAAAATCAGATACTCAAGGCTCTTTAGAAGCTATCTTAAACGCTTTCCGTCAGATTCCGCAAGAAAAAGTTCAAATAAATATAATAGTTGCTAATGTTGGATCTATTTCTAATAAAGATGTAGATTTGGCGAAAAGTAGTCAGTCTTTAGTATTAGGATTTAATGTAGAGACTTCTTTGAATACCCGTAGTCTGATAGAAAACTTGAATATTGTTGTACGTACTTTTAGTGTCATATATGATTTACTAGACTATGTAGAAAAATATATGATAGATTTAGTAGATCCTGAGTACGAAAAGTATGTAATAGGTAAGGCTACTGTGAAAACGGTATTTTCTATTAATAAAGGCCTAGTTGCAGGCTGTCTAGTCAATTCAGGAAAACTGAAGAAAAATTTGCGTGCTAGTATTTACGATGGAAATAAAATGGTACATGATGGATTTATAACTTCTCTAAAACGTGCAAAAGATGATGTAAATGAAGTGGTAGCTAGTTATGAATGCGGAGTTATGTGTGGTGATTTTTATGCTTGGAAAGCTTCTAATACTATTGAGGCTTACGAGCTAATCGAAAAAAGAAAAAGTCTGTAAATTTAATAACGTGATAGTCATTATCTCTGTATCACGTTGTTTTTTTATAAATAATTTAGTCTTTATTTAAGAAGGGTAGTAAAGATAATATACGTGCTTTTTTTATTGATTTTGTCAGCTTTTTTTGTTGTTTTGCTGTTAGACCTGTTGAGCGTCTGGATAAAATTTTTCCTTGATCCGTAATAAATTTTCTTAACAAATCAATGTCTTTGTAGTCAACAGAATCACTCTGTCGAAGAGGTGAGTATTTTTTACTATATGAGACCATAAGTCAGTTTTTAGTTATTTAATTTCTTTAAAGTTGGTATGACAATTACATTTAGGGCAAAACTTTTTAATTTCTAGACGACTAGGTGTATTTTTCCTGTTTTTTGAAGTCGTATAGCGAAAGATACCATTACTTCTCTTGGTTGTCTGCGGCAAGTTTCTACATTCACATTCTAGTGTAATTCTTATACGAGCTCCTTTGTTTTTTGCCATCTTTTATAAATTTAGATTAATTATTAATACTATTATTATCACATTTTTAAGACTTTACGATCAAGTCTTGACATATATTGTATATATACTTAAGTGATGTTATAATTGATTTACGTAATAGGTTCTTAATTTGTTTATTATAATCCAGTATACTATGCCGAAACACTCATCTGCACTAAAAAAAAATCAGATCTCTATTAGAAATCGTCGTAAAAATAGAATATCTAAATCTAGCATCAAGACCTTAACAAAAAAATATTTAACTACTATAAACAATTTAAATGATTTAAATTGCAAGAATGCTTCAGATAATCTCTCTTCTGTATACAGTGTTATTGACAAAGCTGTTAAGAAAGGCATTTTACATAAAAATAATGGTGCACGTAGAAAAGCATTGTTAGCAAGTCGCATGAAGAGGGCTGTGAACTTATAGTCTATAGAATATTCCAATTTTTGTACGAAATACCTCTACTATAGAAATCCATTTAAACAGATAGATTATTTTCCTATTCAAAGTAACTAAAGTACTTTCACTTCAGGGTGTATTAGATGATATAAATAAATGATTAATTCTGGAGCTTTTTATGTCGCAAGAAAAAAAAATAGTGTCTATTTTTCCTGATTTGGCTTCTATTCAACGAGAAAGTTTCAGAGTCTTTTTACTTGAAGGTCTAGGCGAAGTTCTAGATTCTTTTCCCATCATTACTGATCCTACGGAAAAGCTAGAGTTGCAGTTTTTTGGCAAAGAGTACAAATTAAAGTTTCCGCGTTATAGTGTTAGAAAAGCTAAAAGCAGAGATAGAACATATAGCGCTCAGATATATATACCTTCAAAATTAACTCGCAAAGACACGGAACTAATAAGAAAAACTAAACAAACAGATCTTTTTAGTATACTAAATATAGAGGACAAGAATAAGAAGTATAAAAAAAGACCTGTTTTTGTTGGCGATCTTCCTTTGATGACAAATAGAGGTACATTTGTCATAGCTGGTACAGAGAGAATCATTATTAATCAAATTGTTCGGAGTCCAGGTATTTATTATAAACAAGAACTAGACAAAAATGATAAGCAGATTTATAGCGCGAGTCTTATCTCCAATCGTGGATCTTGGCTTAAGTTTGAAGTTGATTCTAAAGATCAAATTTGGGTTAGAATTGATAAAACCCATAAGGTAAATGCATATGTTTTTTTAAGAGCAATTGGTCTAAGTAGTGAAGAAATAAAAAAAAAACTAAACAAATACACTTTTCTACTTAGTGCTTCTTCTCTGTATGAAAAAAAAGAGCTTGATAAAGAAGTTGGTAAAAAATCTGTGGAACAAATTACTAATGAAGAAGCATTATTAATAGTTTATAGTAAGCTAAGGCCAAATGAACCAGCAACTATTTCGGTCGCTAAACAGATGTTATATGCTCGTTTTTTTGATCCTAAAAGGTATGACTTAGGAGAAGTGGGACGCTATAAAATAAATAAAAAACTAGGTTTACAAATACCTAAATCCTTCCGAGTATTATCTCCTCAAGATATTTTAGTAGCAATAGATTATTTAGTTAACATTAAGGAGCAAAATATAGGAACTTTTGACGATATAGATCACCTAGGAAATAGAAGAGTTAGATCTGTTGGTGAACTTTTACAGAACCAAATACGCATAGGTTTAAATCGTTTGGAAAGAATTATTCGTGAGCGAATGATGATCTGCGACCTCGATTCATTGAGTCTATCCAACCTAGTAAATCCAAAGCCTCTAATGGCAACTGTAAGAGAATTTTTTGGATCTAGTCAACTATCTCAGTTTATGGATCAAACGAATCCATTATCTGAACTAACACATAAGAGACGGATTAGTGCCCTAGGACCAGGAGGTTTAAATAAAGATCGTGCAGGTTTTGCTGTTAGAGATTTACACCCAAGTCACTATGGGCGTATTTGTCCTATAGAAACCCCTGAAGGGCCAAATGCAGGTCTGATCGGCTCTTTGAGTATTTATGCTCGAGTAAATAGGTATGGTTTTATTGAAACACCATGTTATAAAGTGGAAAATGGTAAAGTCTTAAAAAACTCTCAGCCACATTATTTGACTGCAGATGAAGAAGATAATTTACGTGTAGCACCAGCAGATATTAGTATAGATAATAATAATAATATTCAACATAATATTATTCCAGTAAGATATCGTCAAGAATTTATCACTACAACAGTACATCAGGTAGACTATATCTCTGTGTCTCCTATACAAGTTATATCTGCTGCAACTTCTTTAATTCCATTTTTAGAACATGATGATGCAAACCGTGCCTTAATGGGCTCTAATATGCAAAGACAGGCAGTACCTTTATTGTATACAGAAAAGTGCATTGTTGGAACTGGCTTAGAGGCAAAAATTGCCAGAGATTCAGGGATGGTGGTGATTAGTAGGACCAATGGTCTAGTTAGTTATGTATCTGGAACTAAAATAGGAATTCAAGATTCAGATGGTAGAACTGTACATTATCGCTTGAAGAAGTACTATCGATCAAATCAAGATACGTGTATAAATCAGCGTCCTGTCGTGTGGACTGGAGAAAATGTTTTAAGTGGTCAGACTATTGCGGATGGAGCATCGACAGATGGTGGAGAAATCGCTTTAGGTCGAAATATTTTAGTTTCGTATATGCCTTGGGAAGGATATAATTATGAAGATGCATTTTTAATTAGTGAGCGTCTAATTTATGAAGATGTTTATACTTCAATCCATATTGAAAGGTATGAGTTGGAATGTCGCCAAACTAAATTAGGATCTGAAGAGATTACAAGAGATATTCCTAATGTAAGTGAAACGTCGACTAGTCTTTTAGATAAAAATGGTATAATTTCAGTTGGATCATGGGTTGATGCGGGAGATATTCTTGTTGGTAAAGTTACACCAAAAGGTGAATCTGATCAATTACCGGAGGGTAAGCTCTTGAGAGCTATCTTTGGTGAAAAAGCTCGAGATGTGCGAGATAGTTCATTAAGATTACCAAATGCAGCCAAGGGTCGTGTAGTTAACGTGAAAGTTTTTACTCGACATAAAGGAGATGAATTACCGCCAGGAACAAACGCTATCGTACGTGTTTATGTTGCCCAAAAAAGAAAAATCCAAGTAGGGGACAAAATGGCTGGTAGACATGGCAATAAAGGTATTATTTCAAGGATTTTGCCTAGACAAGATATGCCATACTTACCAGACGGTACTTCTATAGATATTATACTAAATCCTTTAGGTGTTCCTTCAAGAATGAATGTTGGTCAGCTTTTCGAATGTTTATTAGGCCTGGCTGGTAGTTACCTCAGTAAAAGATTTAAAGTAGTCCCTTTCGATGAGATGTATGGAAAAGAAGCTTCTAGAGCCTTAGTTAACAATAAACTTCAACAAGCAAGTCTACTTCAAGATAAATCATGGCTATTTAATTCTTTACACCCTGGTAAGCTAACTCTTTTTGATGGGAGAACTGGTGAGCCTTTTGATAATCCAGTGACTGTTGGGAAAGCATATATTTTAAAGTTGGTACATTTGGTGGATGATAAGATTCATGCAAGGTCAACAGGTCCCTACTCTCTAGTTACGCAGCAACCATTGGGTGGCCGGGCTCAACATGGCGGTCAACGACTAGGAGAGATGGAAGTCTGGGCTTTAGAGGCTTTTGGCGCCGCTTATACTTTGCAGGAACTGTTAACTGTAAAATCAGATGATATGCAAGGAAGAAATGAAGCTTTAAATGCTATTGTTAAAGGTAAATCTATACCTAAACCTGGAACACCCGAATCATTTAAAGTCTTAATGCGGGAATTACAATCCTTAGGTTTAGATATTGCAGCTCACAAAGTAGAATTATTAGAAAATGGCGAAGAAAAAGGTATTGAAGTTGATTTAATGTCTAACAGCCAAAATTCTGCGAACTCCAAGCGTAAGATATCAGATAAAATCTCTACTAAGCATCTAAATCTATATAACTCTGTTCCAAACAGCAAAAATATTTATTCTGATTAGGGCTTGATTAATTTTGGATATGATTAAACTTTCCACTATATTTAAAAGAAATTGTTTATGATAAACTTTGAACATCATTTCGACTATGTAAAAATTAGGCTTGCCTCTCCAAAAAAAATAAGGGAGTGGGGAGAAAGAATATTGCCCAATGGACAAGTTGTTGGAGAAGTAACTAAGCCTGAGACTATTAATTATAGAACACTAAAGCCCGAAATGGATGGATTATTTTGTGAAAGAATTTTTGGTCCTGTAAAAGATTGGGAATGTCATTGCGGTAAATACAAACGATTTAGATATAAAGGAGTTGTATGTGAGAGGTGTGGCGTCGAAGTTACAGAAGCAAAAGTCCGAAGACACAGGATGGCTTATATTGAGCTAGCTGCTCCAGTCACGCACGTATGGTATCTCAAAGGTAGTACTAGTTATATTGCGCTGGCCTTGGATTTGACTGTTAAAGATATAGAAAAAATAGTTTACTTTCATTCTTATGTTGTTATTAACCCTGGAGAGTACGGTAAGCTCAATTATAAACAATTGCTAGAAGGATATGAGTGGAGGGCTTTGGAAGATAAATTGTATCCTAAGTCATCAAATCTTTTCGGCATTGAAGTAAGTATTGGTGCGGAAGCTATTTATAAGTTACTAAAAGATATTGACTTGCAGGCTACAGTCGAGCTCTTAAGAGAAGAGGCTTTGAGGCCACCTAAAATTTTGAAGAATTCTTCTCCAAAATTTAATAAGAAAATGAAAAGACTACGTCTACTCGAAAATTTTATATCAACAGGTGCAGAGCCTTCTTGGATGGTTTTTTCTGTAATTCCAGTAATACCTCCAGACTTACGACCAATGGTACAGTTGGATGGAGGAAGATTTGCAACTGCCGATTTAAATGAATTTTATCGTAGGATTATCAATAGAAATAATCGTCTGATAAGACTTAAAGCTATACTCGCCCCGGAAATTATTATAAGAAACGAAAAAAGAATGCTTCAGGAAGCAGTAGATTCACTTATGGATAATGGAAGACGCGGTAGGACTGTCGTAGGCGCCTATAATAGGCCTCTTAAGTCTTTATCAGATATAATAGAAGGGAAGCAGGGAAGATTTAGACAAAATCTATTAGGGAAACGCGTAGACTATTCTGGTAGATCAGTAATAGTGGTTGGTCCTAGCTTAAAATTACGTCAATGTGGCCTGCCTAAAGAGATGGCTTTGGAACTATTTCAACCTTTTGTTGTTCATCGTCTAATTCTACAGGGTTTAGTCAACAATATTAAAGCGGCTAAAAAGATTATTCAAAAAAATGAGTCGGTTGTTTGGAATGTCTTAGAAGAGGTTATTCATGGTCATCCTGTTTTATTGAATAGAGCTCCCACATTACATAGACTAGGTATACAAGCTTTTGAACCTATTTTAGTAGAAGGTCGAGCCATAAAATTACATCCACTTGTTTGTCCAGCCTTTAATGCCGATTTTGATGGCGACCAGATGGCCGTACATATACCGTTATCTTTAGAAGCGCAGTCGGAAGCACGTCTATTAATGCTTGCGCCTAATAATTTTTTATCCCCAGCTACAGGTCAGCCAATTTTAATGCCTAGTCAAGATATGGTACTAGGCTGCTATTACCTTACATGTAATAATCCTGCTTCACAGAAAGGTTGTGGTCAATACTTTTCCAGTTTTGACGATGCTTTGATTGCTTATGAACAGAAAGTAATAGATTTACAGGCATTCATTTGGGTACGATTTAATGGTTTAGTTGAAAATTATGAAAGCGACGAGTTGATAAGATCGCAGAAGTTTTCAGATGGTACGAAGATGGATATATTTATTGATCGCATAATAAAAAAGAATTTTGACGGCACTGTTTTAGTTCAGTACATAAGAACTACAGTTGGACGCATTTTATTTAATAAAGTTATTAAAGAATCTTTGACTGAATAAAAAAATTAATAGTAGAGGTATTAGATGAAAACGCAAGAGACTTTGAACACTACATTTTCTAATAAAGTAATTGATAAGCATGAATTGAAACAAGTAATAGTCTGGGCTTTTAGAAATTACGGTATAGCACGTGCAGCTAATATGGCAGATAAATTAAAAGATTTAGGTTTTTTTTACGCAACTAGGGCAGGAATCTCATTGAGTCTTGAAGATTTACGTATACCTCCGGCAAAAAAAAAATTATTAGCTACTACTATTCAGTTAATTGAACAAACAGATGATCGTCATAAGAGAGGAGAAATTACAGCAGTTGAAAGATTTCAAAAAGTTATTGATACCTGGAATAATGCTAGCGAATTGTTGAAAAAGGAAGTAATCAAGTATTTCAAGGATACAGACCCGCTAAACTCTATTTATATGATGGCGTTTTCGGGGGCTAGAGGAAATATATCACAAGTAAGGCAACTAGTGGGTATGAGAGGCTTAATGTCTGATCCTCAAGGGCAAATCATTGATCTACCTATTGCTAGTAATTTTCGGGAAGGATTAACTATTACAGATTATTTTATTTCTTCTTATGGGGCAAGAAAAGGACTAGTTGATACAGCGCTACGCACAGCAGATTCAGGCTATTTAACTCGCCGTTTAGTTGATGTTGCACAAGATGTTATAATTCGTGATATTGATTGTCAAACTTCCAAAGGTATTGTGCTTGAAGAAATGGTAGATAATAATAAGATCTTAATTAGCCTACAGCAAGCTTTACTTGGTAGAGTTACTGCAGAGGATGTGATTGATCCACTCTCAAATCAAATAATTGTTTGTAAGGGTGTTGATATTACACCCTCTTTAGCTGATAAAATTACTGAGTCGGGCTTAATTAAGAATGTTCTTGTACGTTCTCCTATTACATGTAATTCTGTACGTTCTGTATGTCAATCATGTTATGGTTGGAACTTAGCACATGGCCAAATGGTAGATTTAGGGGAAGCAGTTGGTATTATTGCAGCGCAGTCAATTGGTGAACCCGGTACACAGTTGACTATGAGAACTTTCCATACAGGAGGAGTTTTCACTGGTGAATTAGCCCAAACATTAGTTAGTCAAGAAGATTGCGAAGTAGAGTATCCAGAAAATATTCCGATGAGTCCAACCAGAACGCGTCATGGTGACTCAGCAATGCTTGTTCATTTGGACTGTAAACTAAGACTTATAAATAGTAATAATGAAAATAAAGTTATCAATCTGACGCAGGGTAGTTTATTGTTTATCCAAAACAAAGCTTTTGTAAAAAAAGGTCAAGTAATTGCAGAATATCCTTTAAGCAATCGCATCATAAAAGAAAGAGCTCAAAAATCGGTTGTTGCCGATTTTTCTGGTAGTGTCCATCTAGCTAATCTAGGAATGGAGGCCACTCAGAGTAAGCAGAATAGTATCTCTAGTGTTAGTGTGAAGCAAGAAGGAATTCTATGGATTCTCTCTGGAGTAGTGCACAATATGCCAGATAATGCGCAGTTAACTGTAAGGCAGGATCAACAAATTTACGAAAATAGTATAATAGCTCAGACTCAATTAGTCAGTCGTTATAGTGGTTGTGTCCAGCTTGTAGAAAAACGTAAAAAAACGTCGGAGGTACAAATATCGGTTGTCACTTCTTCTAAGACCTTTGCTAATATTAAAGTTCATATTGATAACATCAATGGTAATCGTAATTATCTTTTAGATATTGAGGAAAACCTAAAATTTATTTTAAAAGTATCCCCAAATCAAAAAATTGTCAATAATCAAATTATTGCTGACCTTATCTCTAGTCCTTATAAAACAAAAACGGGTGGTATCATTAAGTATTTGGACTTACCTGTTTCAAAGAAAAAATTAAATGATAGCCGTGATTACTATGATATTTTAAGTTCAGGTTATATATTATGGATACCCGAAGAGACTCATGAAATAAATAAAGACGTTTCTTTATTGCTAGTAAAACATGGAGATTCTGTTGATATTGGAACAGAGATTATTAAAAATATATTCGCTAACAATGCAGGTGTTCTTGAAGTAGTAGAAAAAGATGGAATTATCCGAGAAGTTATTATAAAACCGGGTAAGATATACGAAATAGAAGAAAAAGAGACAAATCGGCCCTTAGACAAACATAGAGGCTTTCTTCGTCCCGGAGAAAACATAGCTAATGGAATTACTACAGATAAACTTGTCTATTGGGAGTATATTAAAAAACGCGATAGTTATATTATTCTTATTCGTCCTGTAATAGTCTACTCTATACAAAATAAAAACATCTCGTTTTCTTATACGGATGACTCGTTTGCCACAGATATGTTCACTCTAAAACTGGTTAAACGAACCTATTTTCGTGATGGTGCTAGAGTGAAATCTGTACATGGTGTAGATTTGGTCAATACTCATCTGATCTCACAATTAAATCCAGAAATTCTCGATATGACCTGTATTTTGGAACTAATACAAGACTCATTGGACTTTAGGTATTTTCTTTTAAAATTAAGTACGGCTGATATCCTTACTTTGAAGAACGTTAATGATTTAACGAATAAAAACTTTTATACTCAAACAAAAGTTAAGGTAAAACATGGTCAATACGTTCTTAAAGGCTCTGTGATTGCTCAGACAGAAATAATTTCTTCAATTGATGGTGTAGTAGAATGTATACAGGAAATTAAGAAATCTAATCGCCGAATACTGATTGTTAGTCGAGCTGATGTTAGAACATTTACGATTGCAAACAATCAATTGATAAAAGTTAGTGTTAATGATTGGATATATGCTGGAGAAGAAATTGCGACAGATTTAAAAACTCTATATTCCGGAAAGGTAGTTGCTATCCGCGATAATCAAATTTTTATAAGAGTAGGTCAGCCATATTTGATTTCAAGCGGCTCTATTTTGCATATTAATCATGCTAGTCTTGTACAACGAGGTGAAAATATTGCTACGTTAATTTTTGAAAGAGCGAAAACAGGAGATATTATACAAGGTCTTCCTCGAATTGAAGAAATATTAGAAGCCCGTAAGAAGTCAGAGAATTTGTTTAACTCTCATGGAATGCTTGAATCCCGCTTTAGTTCTTATCTAAATATAGGTTTAAGTCTTTATGACGCAACAAGATTAAGTTTATTGGATACTCAGTTATCTTTAGTGAAAGAAGTTCAACTAGTCTATCAGTCTCAGGGCGTTGATATATCCGATAAACATATAGAGGTCATTGTTAGACAAATGACTTCTAAGGTTAGAATTGAAAATGGAGGAGCAACTGAATATCTACCGGGAGAAATGATTGAACTACAGAAAATAGAGTCTATTAATCAGTCTCTCTCTGTAGCAAATAAAGATTTAGCTTCTTATCGACCTATATTGTTAGGCATCACAAAAGCTTCATTGAATACTGAAAGTTTTATCTCAGCAGCTAGTTTTCAAGAAACAACAAAAGTTTTAACAGAAGCTGCAATCTCAGGTAAGTTAGATTGGCTAAGAGGCCTAAAAGAAAACGTTATTATAGGTCGACTTATACCCGCAGGTACAGGATTTAATATGTATAGTAATCCTTTATCAAAGAATTCGACATCCACATTAGCGAGAAATTTAGAAACTTTAACTCAAGAAAATTCAAATATTAGTGAGTTAAAATCTAATTTTGAAGATATAATCGTAGATGATAGAAATATCCTCGGTCCATCAAATCTTGTAAATACAGATTTAAATCGCATAAATATGAAAAATGGCTACGACTGTATTTAATTGTATTGCACTTGCTATAATATTTTTTTCTATCTATAAGCTTTGGTAATATTATATTATCGTGATTAATACTAATAGTATCAAATGCGCTGAAGTGCTTTTTTGTTAATAGATCAGCATGCATCTTGGTTTCTCATTCTTGACATTTCTTTTTTCTTTCCAATGTTCCCAAAGTCATTGTCTTTCAGCAGTAAATCTTGATGTTTTAAAAGATTTTGATCTATAAAAGGTGTCATCTTATAAAATTTTTTAAGATGGGCTTGATATCTATGAGATCATATCTTAAAGTGATTTTTTGTTCAAATATCACGTCTCAATAAAGTTGTAAAGATAATAATTGTTCCTCTGATTTGTCTTCTTCCATCATAAAACATTATAAAGTTTAGTATAATTATAACTATAAAGATTATAAGTAAAGTTTTTCCTTAATATTATTAATTTCAATCTATGTGTATTGTGATAGACTGAAAAGTATGGTTCTGTATGCTGAACTTTACATGGATGAAATGTAATAGTACAAATCCTCAAGATTTCCTACAACCTGTTTTTTGGTTCTTGACAAGTTATTTATTAGCAAGCGGTTTTATCAATCTGTATATGCGTGTTTTATCTTATTTTTATCCCTGCTGACTACTCTTAAAACCATCTATATCTAGGATACTCAATAGCTTTCTTAGTCTAAAATTATTAATAAATTCTCAAACAGGGCTTCGTTCTGCTTGTGGTCTTGTGTTATTACCATGCTCTTCTATATCTACAAATTTGTTATCTTTTATGTTATTATCTCTAGTGAGTTAGCAATACTTTAATTAAGTGAATATATTTTTTTTAGATACTTTTAGTGTTAAAAATGGAATTTTTATTATGGCGGTAGTATCATTATCTGAGTTACTGGAAGCAGGAGTGCATTTCGGTCATCAAGCAAGAAGGTGGAATCCGAAAATGTTTCCCTACATATATACTGAACGTAATGGTATACATATCATTGATCTAGTACAAACAGCACAACTGTTGACAGAAGCATATGATTTTATCAAAAATTGTTCGAGCGAAGGGAAAAAGTTTCTGTTTTTAGGTACAAAAAGGCAAGCAGCAGGTATTATTGCTCAACAAGCTCTTCGCTCCAATTCTTATTATGTAAATCAAAGATGGCTAGGTGGAATGTTAACTAATTGGATAACAATTAAATCAAGAGTAGAAAGACTAAAAAAATTAGAGCAGCAAGAACGATCAGGTATAATAAGCCAATTACCTAAAAAAGAAGCAGCAACAATACGTAGAGAACTTGGCAAATTGAAAAAACATTTAGATGGGATAAAAGAAATGCAAAAGTTGCCAGATTTGCTTATAATTGTTGACCAAAAACGAGAAACTACAGCAATTCAAGAATGTCTTAAATTAGGTATTCCGACAATTTGTATTTTAGATACTAATTGTAATCCTGAAATAATAGATATTCCGATACCTGCTAATGATGATGCAATTAGATCAATTAAGTTAGTGATTAGTAAAATAGCGGATGCTATTTTAGAAGGGCAAACTTAAAAAGTTTATTTTATCCGATTAAAGTATATCTCTTTTTTATCTTTATTCATTGTGATTTTTGATGCTTGAAAACTTAAGATGACTAGAATTATAGGAATTAAATATGTCGATACAAATATCTGCACAGCATGTTAAACAGTTGCGTAGTCAAACTGGCGCAGGAATGATGGATTGTAAGAAAGCCTTGCAACTGAATCAAGGTAATATGCAGTTAGCTATGGAAACTTTAAGAAAAAAAGGATTAGCATCAGCAGATAAGAAATCTAATAGAATTGCTGTAGAAGGTGTAATAGAGAGCTATATCCACTTAGGGTCGAGAATTGGTGTTTTAGTTGAGCTTAATTGTGAGACTGATTTTGTTGCAAGACGTTCAGAATTCCATAGACTTGCGAAAGACATTGCAATGCAGATCGCTGCATGCCCTAGTGTTAAGTATGTTTCTTTAGATCATATTGACCAAGATACATACTCTAATGAAATGAGAATAGAATCTGAAAAAGAAGACTTAAAAAATAAGTCAGAAGAAATCAAGAATAAAATTATTATCGGAAGAGTAAATAAAAGTCTCAAAGAAATTTCTCTAATGGACCAAGTCTTTATAAAAAATCAAGATTTGTCTATAGATGAATTAATTAAACGTCATATTGCTTTACTAGGTGAAAATATAAAAATTCGTCGTTTTCAGAAGTTTGCGCTTGGGGAAGGCTTAGAGAAAAAGACTTCAGATTTTTCGGTTGAGGTCAAAGAAGTTATAAACAAAATGGAATAATTATACTTTACCGCTAACTGTGAAATTATTCTAATAATTATAAATAATAATGAGATCTATCTATAATTAAGTATGTTTAAACTTTTAAGCTCAATTTCAATTAAAGAATGAAAGTATCTTATACTGACTATATCCCATCAAATATTAAATTGTTTTTTTACAAATCCTAAAAATTATAATTCTTATGTATCTACAAGAACCAAGCAAAATTATTTCATTTATCGTCGTATCTGCAGTTGAAGTAGGTAAGCATTTATATTGGGAACTAGGTGAATATAGAGTACATGGGCAAGTGTTTATTGTATCTTGGATAGTTATTAGTGTATTGCTAGCTATAGCATTTATTGGAACCAGAAATTTAAGTCGTATACCAAAAAGATTTCAGAACTTTATGGAATTTATTCTCGAATTTCTTCAAGATATTGCCAAAAACCAGATAGGAGAACACGAATATAGACCTTGGGTACCATATATAGCGACAATTTTCTTATTTATTTTAGGAAGTAACTGGGCTGGGGCATTAATCCCATGGAAGCTAATTCAACTGCCTGAAGGAGAGCTAGCTGCACCAACTAATGATATCAATACAACTGTGGCATTATCTTTGCTAACATCATTATCTTATTTTTATGCGGGCTTGAGTAAGAATGGTATAGGCTATTTTATAAGATACATTGAGCCAACTCCTGTACTATTACCTATTAATATCTTAGAAGATTTTACGAAGCCATTGTCTTTAAGCTTTAGACTATTTGGTAATGTTTTAGCAGATGAGTTAGTTGTGTCTGTTTTTACATTTTTGGTACCTATACTAATTCCATTGCCAGTTATGATTCTAGGTTTGTTTGCCAGCTCTATTCAAGCATTAATTTTTTCGACTTTATCCGCAGCCTATATAGGAGAAGCTTTAGAAGGCCATGGAGAACACTAAGTGTCAAGCCGTTTCGTCAGTTTAATCTAATCGGCTAATGTACAGCAAAATATAATTTGTTTGTCTGAAATTTGTCAATTTTCTATCTATTTTACTTATTAACATAAATATGGATTCTATTATTTCTGCTGCATCTGTAATAGCTTCTGGCCTAGCCGTTGGTTTAGCTACAATTGGTCCTGGTATTGGTCAAGGAAGCGCTGCTGCTAATGCAGTTGAAGGCATCGCAAGACAACCAGAAGTTGAAGGGAAGATTCGAGGTACGCTTCTACTAAGTTTAGCTTTTATGGAATCTCTAACTATATATGGACTAGTAGTAGCATTGTCTATCTTGTTTGCTAATCCTTACACAGGTTAGTTAAATTGTTAACACTCAGTTTTTACCCAGTAGAAACAATGTAAGTAAAAACTGAGTGCTTTATCAAAATTAAATTTTAATATACTACATACACTTTGATCTAAAATTAATAATGATAAATCAACTTTTTTTATTAGCCCTGCAAGTGTCAAACGTAGAATCTAAAGGAGGCCTTTTTGATTTTAATGCAACCTTACCCCTAATGGCATTACAGTTTCTTGCTTTAACGGTTATTTTAAATTTTCTTTTTTACAGACCAGTTAGTAATATTTTAGATGAAAGAGACGAATATATTCGCAATAGTTTAACAACTGCATCTACGTCTTTGCTTAAAGCAAACGAATTGACAAAAAGGTATGAAAGAGAGCTTGCAGAATCTAGAAAACAAGCGCAAAATATTATTAGAGACTCTCAGCAAGAGGCACAAGAAATTGTGTCAATACAAATCAAGGAAGCTCAACAAGATGCAGAAAAGTTAGTGTCGGAAGCTTCTGATCAATTGAATGTGCAAAAAGAAAATGCCTTAAAAACTTTAGAAAATCAAGTGGATATCTTAAGCGATAAGATTAAACTGAAACTACTTGGAAATCAATCTTTGGTATAAATGTATTAATTTAAACAACGGGAAATGGGATGGACAATAGTATCCAAGCTTTTTGGACCTTTGCAAATAATGTTACTCAAAAAGGTTTTAGCTTTAATTCAAATTTTTTAGAAGCCAATGTTATTAATATAGCATTACTATTATTAGGTCTAATATATGTTCTTAATAAGTTTCTCGGTTCTATTTTGTCTATGAGACAAAATAAAGTTCTATCTGCCATCCAAGAGTCAGAAGAACGTTTACAGCAAGCAAATGCTAGATTAATCGAGGCCGAAAAGCAATTGGCCCAGACTCAGATAGTTATCACTCAAATTAAAGACGAAGCCCGGCTAACGGCACAAAAAGTACGTGAATCTATCTTAGCACAAGGGAAACTCGATATTCAAAGATTAACTGAAACCAGTAAAAATAGCATTGCTACAGTTGAAAATCAAGTAAGGCAGCAAATTCAACATCAAATAACAACTCTTGCTATTAACAAAGTCTCGTCAAGCTTACAGAACCAAATCGATTTAACTATGCAATCAAAAATTATTGATTATAGTATATTAGAATTGGGAGGTACTCTATGAGTAGCCAAAGCGCTATGGCGAAAGTGGCTTTACCGTATGCTGAAGCACTATTAGATTCTGCTAGAAGTACTAATTCAATTAAGAAAATGAGTGAAGATGTCTCTCTTATTGCTGATATTCTAAGTAAGTCATTAGATTTAAAGTTGTTTTTAAAAAATCCATTAATTGAAAATAAAGTAAAGAAGGCTGTCTTAAATAAATTATTTGTTGAGCAAACTAATACTTCTATTCTTAATTTTTTATCAATCCTTGTAGATAGGGGACGAATTACTTTATTAAGTCTTGTTCTTAAAAAGTACTTAGAGCTAGCATATCAATTAGATTCGACGACAGTTGTGCAAGTTACAACTTCACTAGCATTTACCGAGTCACAACAAAAGACTTTAATAGAAAAATTAAAAGAGATGACTCAAAGCAAACAGGTCAAATTAATGATTCAAGTAGACTCTAAACTAATAGGTGGCTTTAAAATACAAATTGGATCTAAAGTTATTGATACGAGCCTAGCAGGCAAATTACAGCAGATAGCTTTATATCTCAATAAAAGCTAACGGTAAAATATTGAGATTTTCAATTTAGAATTAAGGCGATAGTTATTCGATTATATTACATACAAAATATTAACAATATGGTAAATATTAGACCAGATGAAATCAGCAATATTATACGTCAACAAATTGATCAATATGATCAAGATATAGAAGTTGCTAGTATAGGGACTGTCTTGCAGGTCGGGGATGGTATCGCACGCGTATATGGTCTTGATGAAGTTATGGCTGGAGAATTACTAGAATTTGAAGATCAAACAATAGGTATTGCGTTAAATTTAGAAAGCGATAATGTTGGTGTTGTTCTAATGGGTGACGGTAGAGAAATTCTTGAAGGGAGTTCTGTAAAAGCGACAGGTAAGATAGCTCAAATACCTGTCGGTGAAGAATTTTTGGGTAGAGTTGTGGATCCTTTAGCTAGGCCTATTGATGCTAAGGGAACTCCCAATAAAGGAGAAACTAGGCTTATTGAGTCGTATGCTCCAGGTATAATTGGAAGACAATCTGTTTGTGAACCATTACAAACAGGTATTACAGCTATTGACTCTATGATTCCCATAGGACGTGGCCAAAGAGAGTTAATAATTGGTGATAGGCAGACCGGCAAAACTGCTGTGGCTTTAGATACAATTATTAACCAAAAAGGACAGGAGGTTATATGTGTTTATGTTGCAATAGGACAAAAGGCATCATCTGTTGCTCAAGTTGTTTCTGCTTTAGAAGAAAGAGGAGCATTAAGTTATACTATTATAGTTGCAGCTAATGCTGATGATTCTGCTACATTACAATATATTGCGCCATATACAGGTGCAGCCTTGGCCGAGTATTTTATGTACAAGGGTAAGGCAACTCTAGTTATTTATGATGATTTAACTAAACAAGCTCAAGCATACCGTCAAATGTCGCTATTATTACGCAGGCCACCTGGAAGAGAAGCTTATCCTGGAGATGTGTTTTATCTACATTCTAGACTATTGGAGAGAGCTGCAAAGTTAAATACTGATCTTGGGGGCGGAAGCATGACTGCGTTACCTATTATTGAGACACAGGCTGGAGATGTTTCTGCATATATTCCGACTAATGTTATCTCAATTACAGATGGACAAATCTTTTTATCAGGAGATTTATTTAACTCAGGTATTAGGCCTGCTATTAATGTTGGTATCTCGGTTTCTCGTGTAGGCTCTGCTGCTCAAATTAAGGCTATGAAACAGGTTGCAGGAAAACTTAAGCTTGAGTTAGCTCAATTTGCAGAATTAGAAGCATTTTCTCAGTTTGCATCTGATTTAGATAAGACTACACAAAATCAGTTATCACGTGGTCAACGACTAAGAGAAATTCTAAAGCAAGCGCAAAATTCTCCTATTCCTGTAGAAGAGCAAACAGCAGTTATTTATACAGGTATTAATGGTCACTTAGATGATATCGAATTACCTAAAGTAAAAGATTTTGTTTCTGCATTGAGAGAAGATCTACGTAATTCTAAACCTGAATTCGGGGAAAGTATTCGTAACACAAAAAAACTTAGTCCAGAATCGGAGGAACTATTAAAGAAATCGATTGAAGATGTTAAGCAAGCTTTTTCAGTATAGTTTGTTCTGTCTATAGAAATAAAATCTATTAGGATAGTCGTTATCACCGTAATATCATAGACTATCCTTTTGCATTTGTATTTAGATTTATAACTTTAGAATAAGAAATTAATAAACAGATTTATATCCATTATCTTCTATTAGTTTTGCTGTATTTATATCTCCTGTGTGTGTTATTTTACCATTTTTCATTACATGAACATAGTCTGGCATAATATATTCTAATATTTTATAGTAGTGAGTAATAATAACAATAGCATTATTACTATTCGCTAATGAATTAATCTTTTTTGAGATAATTTTTAATGCATCTACGTCTAAGCCTGAATCCATTTCATCTAAAATAGATAACTTACTATTGAGCATAGTCATTTGTAGTATCTCATTCTTTTTCTTTTCGCCACCGGAAAATCCTTCATTAACATTACGAGCTAAAAACTTCTCATCCATTTTTATTGATCTTGTTTCTTTACTAATGAAATTGAAAAAAGATAGTGGATCGAGTTCTATTTCACTATTCGCTTTCCTTTTTGTATTATAAGCAATACGTAAAAAATCACTATTACTTACACCTGGAATTTCGACTGGATACTGAAATGCTAAAAACAATCCGTTGATAGCTCTTTGTTCAGGCTCCATATAAGTAACTTCTTTTGTATCAAAAACTATACTTCCTTGTGTTACTTGATAACTTGGATGACCAGCTATCACTTTTGCTAAAGTACTTTTACCCGAACCATTAGTTCCCATTATAGCATGTATCTCGCCTTTATTAATAGATAGGTTTACTCCTTTAAGAATAGGGTTTTTTTCAATATTAGCATGCAAGTTAGTAATCTTTAGTAGCGTATGATTCATATCTTCTTAACCTATGGTACCTTCTAATTTTAAATTCATTAAGCGATCTGCTTCCATAGCAAACTCCATTGGTAGTTCACTAAAAACTTCTTGACAAAAACCACTTATCATAAGACATAAAGCATCTTCTATATTGATTCCTCTTTGTAAAAAGTAAAAAACTTGTTCTTCGCCTATTTTTGAAGTTGATGCTTCATGTTCCACTTTTGCAGATGGATTTTGTACTTGTATGTATGGAAATGTGTTAGCTTGCGATTTATTTCCTATTAATAAGGAATCGCATTGTGAATAATTACGCGCGTAATGTGCTTTGGGACCAATTTTTACTAAGCCTCTATAGCTATTTACAGATTTGCCTGTTGAAATACCCTTAGAAATAATTTTACTACTAGTGTTTTTTCCTATATGAATCATTTTACTGCCGGTGTCGGCTTGCTGAAAATTATTTGTCAGAGCTACTGATGCAAATTCGCCTACGGAGCGATCCCCAACAAGTATGCAACTGGGGTATTTCCATGTAATTGCCGAACCTGTTTCAACTTGTGTCCATAGAATTTTCGAACCATTACCTACACAGAGTCCTCTTTTAGTGACAAAATTATAAATTCCTCCTTTACCATTCGTATCACCTGAATACCAATTTTGTACTGTTGAGTATTTTATTGTAGCATTGTCAAATGCAATTAATTCTACGATAGCAGCATGAAGTTGATTATTATCAAACTTTGGTGCTGTACATCCTTCAAGATAACTTACATAGCTATTCTTGTCTGCGATTATTAAAGTTCTTTCAAATTGTCCTGATTCTTTATTATTAATTCTGAAATATGTAGAGAGTTCAAGCGGGCAATGTGTATTTTTAGGAATGTAACAAAATGATCCATCACTAAAAACTGCTGAATTAAGAGCCGCGAAAAAATTATCCCCTACAGGAACAACAGATCCTAAATATTTCTTAATTAGATTAGGATATTTGTGTACTGCTTCGGAGATGGAGCAAAAAATAACACCAACATCTGCAAGTTCTTTTTGAAACGTTGTAGCGATTGAAACACTATCGAATACCGCATCTACAGCAACGTTACTTAATCTTTTTTGCTCATTAAGTGGTATACCTAATTTCTCGAAAGTTGCAATAATACTAGGATCAACTTCATCTAAACTATTAAGTTTTTTCTTATATTTTGGAGCAGAATAATAAACTATCTCATTATAATTCAATTTATTATATATTAATTGACTCCAGTTAGGTTCACTCATTTTTTTCCACTTATAATATGCTCGCAAGCGAAAGTTAGTTAGGTATTCAGGTTCTTTTTTGCTATATGAAATTAGTTCGACGATCTCACTTTTTAAACCTTTAGGAAAATTTTCAGTGTCTATTTTAGTATGAAATCCATATCTATATGGTTGGTTAATGAGTTTGTCCAACTTTATATTGCTTTGCTTCTGTTCTATATTAGGATTTATCGTCATGTCATATGATAGTACAATTTACTTTTTAGATTAATCATATATTACAAAATATCATAGGCTAAAAGTCATTTTTAACTTGGAGAAGCATCTAGAGGTTAGTATTAAAAAATCATGTATAAATGTCAGCGATTGAGAACTTACTGTATTGTATTTCTCGGCAATACAGAACTGAAGCAATGGTTTTTATATTATAATTAGTTAATATCAAAAACTCTATTATTAAAAAATAACAGAAGTAGTAATGAGTATACCCACTGAGATCTCTGAGTCTTATACTGATTCTTACTATGTTTATTCTACTTTGCATAGATGTTAGTAACTGAGACCCTAAAATCACCGTAAGAACTAATCTAGAACAATAATTCTTACTAATTTTTAGGTAAGAAATAAGATAAATCAAAATTATTTCTTCGTAACGAGTAGATAAGTATAGTACTTTTAGTGAAGCAAAATACGATATCGAAACTAAGATGCTTTTAATTATATATTCAGGTATTGATAATTTATATTGAAAACTATTAATGTTTTTTATATTTGTCATATTACAGCAAGTTATAATAAACTTTTGAGTACTGCTTGTATTTATTCCAAATGTGATTTGTTTCGATATTGTACTATATTGACCATTACTATAGTTTAAAAGAAATACTAGTGTTAATATTATTACATCATAACTACATGTGAAATATTTATCGGGAGTCTTGATATTTTTCAGAATAAGTAGTGTTGCTATAATATATAAATTAATACAAACATAATTACAGTAAGGCAATAAACATAAAATGATAAAAACAAAAAGGATCTTAATAAAAGATCTGATAGAATGCAGCCATATTTTAGGAGATATAAGATAATCATTGAAAAATGTGATTTGAAATAAATTCATAAAAAATAGAATTAGATAGTTCTACATAACACTGTCTTGTTTTTTTTACAGTATTTATGTAATTATATAGACATAATAGGGTAGATGGCGAAATTGGTATACGCATCACACTCAAAATGTGACAACTATAGTTTTGAGGGTTCAAGTCCCTCTCTACCCATAATTACAAACAAAATACAAAAGCGAAAAAATATGAGTTTATTAATTTTAGGCGGTACTGGCACTCTAGGTAGACAAATTGTAAGAAGGGCACTGGATGAAGGTTTTCAAGTTAAATGTTTTGTTAGAAATTTCCGTAGAGCTGCTTTTCTTAAGGAATGGGGAGCTGAGTTAGTTTATGGCGATTTAAAACTACCTGAAAGTATACCTCTTGCACTGTTCGGTATTACGGCTATAATAGATGCATCAACTGCAAGACCTTCTGATCTTTATAATGCTAGTCGGATTGACCTGGACGGAAAAAGTATTTTAATCCAGTCTGCTAAAAAAGCTAGAGTGAAAAGATTTATTTTCTTCTCCATACTAAACGCTCACAAGTATTCTGAGATCCCACTTATGAATCTCAAACTTAAGATAGAAAAAGAACTAGATAATTCAGAACTAGATTATACTGTATTTTCCCTAGCAGGTTTTTTTCAAGGACTCATTAGTCAATATGCTTTACCTATTCTTGACAAACAATCAGTTTGGATTACTGGAGATTTGACATCAATAGCTTACATGGATACTCAAGATATAGCCAAAATCGCAGTAAAAAGTCTATCTGTTAATGAAGCTAAAGACCAAACTTTACCGCTAGTTGGAAGTTATCCATGGACATCTCTCGAAATTATTAAATTATGTGAAAAATTATCTGGACAAAGATCCAAAACTTTTCGAGTCCCTATTTCTCTATTAAAATTAGCTAAAGAATTTAGCAAATTTTTCCAATGGAGTTGGAACATTTCAGAAAGATTAGCATTTGCAGAAGTTTTGACTAGAGGTGATAGTTTCTATACTTCTATGGATGAAGTATATAATTTACTACAAATGTCGGATACTGAAATTACTAGACTAGAAATTTACTTGCAAGAGTACTTTAACAAAATTATGAAAAAACTAAAAGATCTCAACTATAAAGTGGCAGATAACACCGAAGAATCCATTTTTTAATGTTTTGTATGATAACAATATGAACAAATTTATTTGTACCGGAAAAATAATATCCCGCCCAAAAATCTCGATGTACAGAAGTAAATTATTAGTACAGTTGTCTTTGTGTCTACAAAATACCAAGAAAAAAAACGTAACCTGCTTTGTTAAGGCTCAAGCTAACAGTAAATTTGGTTATAAAATTTTTCATTATTATAGGATAGGTAAAGTTTTCCTTATAGAAGGCTTCATGGTTATTAATTTTCAAACGGAAGCGTTTCTAGGAAAAGGAAAAATAAAGCAAAAAGAAGCTTTCATTACTATTAACAAGATTCATTGAAAAAGCTAAATATTTGAATTAAGTTTTGGATTAAACTACAAAGTTTATTGGCTTTTAATATACAATATGAATAAGAACTATCATACTTTTATATTAAATTTATCAATTACAATTGAGGGAAAATTGCTATGTTCACATTGAAAATCTTTGTATATACAACTATAATATTCTTTGTTTCTCTATTCTTTTTTGGATTTTTATCTAATGACCCTTCAAGAAATCCTAATCGTAAAGATTTAGAATAATTAATAGCTTACTAATAGTACTAAACTTTACTATTAGTATAAAGTTTTTGCTATTTAATTATTTTAATACTAGATGTAAAACAGATAGCAACGTGATGGTCTAGTTTCTTTATTGTTATAACTGATAGCTTGAAGTTATTATTTACATAATAAACAAATTCTTCGTATAGTATATTCTTATGATTAAACTTTACTTTTAAAGTATGTTCATTAATAATTGAAAATACATAGTTTTTGCTTATTTTGTTATATTTCTTCTGAATTATTCCCCTTTTTTTCTTCGATTCCTTAGCATCGCCATACCAATAATTAATCTGATGATACAAACCAAAGTTGTCATTATATGTATATTTATGTTCATAAATATCCGTTTCTTTTGATTTAATAAACTTTGTGGAAGTCGATACATCAAATTTAAAAGTATGGATACTTTTTTGCTTAGTTCTCGAGTAATATATTGTCTGTTGGGAAATCCAGTTTCCTTCTGTATTGTTTGAAATGAATTCTAAATCAAAAGCCATGTTTGGTGGTTCTTCAGATAAAATAGTTAGATTATATTAATTATGATTTGCGTACATGCGAATATGGAAAAACTTTTTTCTTGTGGCATTTATTTGATATTCAATACGTAGATGAGGCATTTTTTTCATTGGTATATTTAACTGAATTCCAAGACCTATGCCCATACCGATTTTATTATTATGAACATTGAAGAGTTTGCACAACCTTGAGATATGACTTAGGGGAGCATTATTTTGAAGGTGACCACCAAAGCTGCAAAAAAGATATACAGAATTATAGCGATTCATAAATACATGATATTCGGTTTTACATGTATACAAGTCTAAATAAATACTATACTGATCTAATTTTGTAAATATTATTTCTGGAATATTCGAATCTGAGTCTTGTTCATAGAAAATAGGTAAAAAGTTTTTAGATCCAACAGAGTAATTTCCTTCAAATGAAAATCTGACTATGCTTCCATATACTTTAGTAAGAATATTCGGTAGGCGCAATATCTGATCATATTTGATAGACATATTTTGCTTCACATGAAATTTATTCTTTACTCTTACATTAGAAATATAAAGTAATGATTTGACAAAAAATAACACTCCAGATTTGATCTGTTCATTTACAGATAAAGTACTATATTTTAATTCCAGTTGTAAAATAGTTATAGCTTGTTTAGCAATTTTAGAGACGATATTAGATTGATAGCTATTTTGTTTTTCAGGGTTTTTCAGGGTATAGTTTTTATAAAAACTTTTTCTATGTATAGATTGTTTGTAAGATTTATAGTACTTGTTCATTAGTGTTTCTTCTAAGGAGGTTGTATACACTAAATTTTGCTTAAAATGTAAAGTAATACCTTCATCTTTTACGCTAGAAAGTATAAATCTATTAGATGCAGAATCAATAATATTCCCCACTCTCAACAAAAATGTATCATACGTGATGTAACAATTTTTGTAGTATGCAATTGTAAAGTCTGACAACAATTTTTTATGGATTTTTATATTTGGGTATAAATAAATTGCACTCGCGTAAGTAGATTTATACATTGTTTTGATCTTTATGGATAAATTTGCAGAATTTTTTTGGCGTCTTTGATTAGACAAAATATATTTGAGGCTGATATACTTCTGCAAAAATATTTTTTTCAAGTTAGTTTTTAAGATTTCCTGTATAAATGCCGAAAGTGACTTGATTGCTGTATTTAAATAAAAAGTTCTATATACAATGTTTCTGAACTTTTTGCTTTCCATTGTTCTGCTATAATCAATCCATTTGCCGTTATATTGATTTAGCATGATGTTCTTTATAGAAAGTAAAATTTCTCGCTCTGGGAGAATATCATATGTTAAATGGATATTAAAATCATTTGAATGATTTATTATTGTGTATGTACAGTGAGAAATCAACCTCATTTTTTTTAAATAGGCAATACCACACTCAAGTCTCTTAATATTTAAGATATTACCTGGTAATAGACTTAATTGCTGTATAATTTGCTTTTCTATTTTATTTATTTGTTCTGAATTTAATGGTTTCTTACCACCATAAACTAAATTACTTGTGAATATTTTTCCTTCAAAAATCTCAAAGTCTAAATATGCATCTTCTCTACTTTTTAAGACTTTAACAGAAACCCACCTAAAACCTTTCATTTTATACCAATTATAAATAGCTTTAATGCTTTTATGCATTTCTAGATAATTGTAGGGTTTTCCTAGATGTATACTCAAAACATCAATCAGTAGAGATTTAGGAATTTTTAATTGCGACCACTTTGTGATTTTTATCAACTTTATTAAAGAATTTACTTTTATATCTAATACCAAGTACTTTTGGTTACCGTTTCTAACAAAGTGTCCTTTTGTTCTTTTTACGAAACCTGTTTTTTTTATTTTATTAATTGCAGTTAAAAAATTTACGTTTCGAAGATTTAATAGGCGGTGAAAATATTTATCCTGATACAATATTTTTTTTATTAATGTTGAATTAGTACCATCAATTTCTATACGTTTTACTTTCTTACCTTGGCTATTGGATTCGATTAAATAAGCGATACCTATGTTGAATGCGTATAAGTCTTTTTTTTGGGTTTGAAAATATGGATTTATATTAATTACCAGCAAAAGTGTAATAATAAAATATATATACTTGGTTAAAATAAAATTTATATTATTAGGCGTACTATAAAAATTAAATACAATTTTATATTTCCTCATTTAAAATTCTAAGATCTATTTCTATTATTATTTAGTCTATCCGTATTACGTAACTTTCGTAGTAGGCAATCTATACTTTTTATCATAAATACAATTAGTATAAGCATATGAAATATTGGAACTTAAAGAAAATTAATCAATCTGCCGTTGAAAAAACGGGGATTTTACCTAGGTCTATCAATAAACTATTTGAAAAGTTTAGGAAAGAACTTGATCCGAATGCAGAAGTTGAAGCTTTAGAAGAATTTAAAGTTGCAAGATATCAAACTGTTGCATCTGTAAAATATCTTCTATTTTTATTCGTTATGCCTATACTGATCAATCAGCTATCTAAAAATTTTGTTTTTGGGCCATGTATTAATAATTTTTGGAACCGCAGCGAATACAGTATTTTTTTGAATGCATCCCAAGAAGAAAGAGCATTTGCAGAATTACAGCGTTTTGAAGAAAAACTCCATTTTGAAATACTAATAGGTAAAGTAAGTCATCCCTCTTCTGCTTTTGTTAATCACAAAATGACAGAAAAAGCTCTTGAATTGGCTACTGAGTATGCGAATGAAAGTTCTGCTGCTATTAAAAATATTCTAGCAGACTTCTTATCAATGACAACACTAATTTCAATTTTAATTGTGACAAGAAGACAATTCTCGATCTTAAAGTCCTTTGTTAATGAACTGATTTATAGTCTAAGTGATACAGCTAAAGCATTCTTAATTATTTTATTCACAGATATCTTTGTCGGGTTTCATTCTCCTCATGGATGGGAAGTAATTATAGAAGTAATTTTACGCCATTTTGGTTTGGCAGAAAGTAGAGATTTTATCTTTATTTTTATTTCTACATTTCCTGTCATTTTAGATACAATATTTAAATATTGGATATTTCGTTATTTAAACAAAATCTCGCCATCTGCAGTAGCGACTTATCATAACATGAATGAGTAACCTAACACTCATATAATTAAAAAATTATTCAGTCTTCAACAATTTGATTTTCTTTAGCTAGTATTGCTTTTAATTAGATTTGGCTTTAGTATAAGCAGGTATGCATCTGTGGCCGAGAGGCCGAAGGCAGCGGACTCATGTGCGACCCGTTTTCTTATAGTTAAAGGTTTAATTAATAATTATATTTTAACTAGTTACAGCCTAAGTTATTGAGTTTCTGCTAAAAGGAAACATAAAAAACAACTTAGAGAACTATATTTCTTTTGCTAGTAGATAAGTAGTCTAGCTATTCTGAATCATGAATATACTCTTTTAGTCTATTTAAATATATGTTGACCTTAATTATAATTAAGTAAAGCTGACTAATTGGAACATTGATACGACTAGGAAAACAAACCCTTGAATAAAATATTAATAGATAAACACTTTTAACTAAAAGTGTTTGTGTCCTGAAGTACAATTATTATGAGTTAAAGTGTATATGATTTTTTGTAGAGACAGTTAATATATAGAGTGGAGTCTAAGTCAATTAATATATTGGAAATATGGAACGGGATAACTAATAAATAAAGTTTTTATGCTATGCATAAAATAATGCTTAAGGTGGCTATTATTATTTATTAGCGAGAAGCAATAAAAAGCAAAAGCTTTATAAAAAATAAAGATAAGCAGACGTATTGCACCTACCAAAAAAGTATGAAAGACATTTATATAAATAGCTATACAGCATGGGAATCTTTACCGTGGGCTAAAATAGAAGAAAGAATATATATCTTGCAAGATAAAATGCATAGCTTATCTAAGCAATATAAAAGAAAAAGTGTCAAAATTATTCAAAATCATATTGTAAATTCTAGTGATGTTAAGCTATTCGCAATTAATAAGATACTAAAAAACATTTCGTACTACTATGCTAAGCGTAACAAAGAAAAATACTATTTTAATAGTCTGGATAAACTATTTTTGTATAATTCTTTACTAGTTAACGCAAGTAAAAGCAGAAAAGATCTGCCAGTAGTAGGAAAAATTAAGCAGTATATTATTTATTTGTGCCTTATGCCAGAATGGCAAGCTAAATTCGAGCCGAGATACAGGCTAGATTTTCATTTTGGTGAATGGGGTTTTCAGTACCGTATTAGTTGTTTTTTTAATAAAAGGGCGAAAAGCAAGCTAAAAAAAAAAGTGTACGTATCATTAGCTACAAAATTATAAATAAATATATAGATATTGAATACTTAATAAGTAAGCTAAACACTATACCAGTCATTGAATATTACTTAAGGCACTGGGTAAATAGCCAAATATTACCTGAAGTAATGGTTAATCATATCTATAGTAACAATTGGGAAAATTTATTTCATAATAAACTTAACTTGTTGTTAAGTAAAATTATCTGTAACGGTTCAGAATGGTCTAATATAAACCTAAAGCAAAGCAATTATCTATCTTTTAAAATTTTCGAAAAAATAAATTGTAGCAATGATTGTATAAATTTTTTAGTTATATGCTTAGACAAGTTACAACTAACAAATGTCTGTATGAACCAGCAGATAATACTAGATAAGCTATTTAACTTTAGATTTTGTTTACTTAATTATCTAGCACAAGATATAAATATTGAGGTAAATGACTATACGGTGAAAGACAAAAACTTAAAAGACAAATATAAGCTACGCCAAAATACAGAAGTATACGATATATTTCTTCGTCGTGAAATTTATAAGAAGCTCTTATACGAAATCAAGTATTTTATGTATCGGCAAAACAAGCTTAAAAAGTTAAGAAAGCGTAATTATAGTAGTTTTCAAAAACTATTACGCTTAATACAAAAAGAGCTTTTATCTTTTTCTACATATTACTTTCCTTTGATCAATTTAAGTAATGTTAGCGTTTTAAAAGGCTTGATCCGCTTACTAACAATTAAGTTGATTATTCATAAAAATGAACAGTCAAAAACAGCATAAAGATACTGTTATGTCTACATTTTTAGTGTTATGTAGAATTTCATTGCTTCGTTACAGGTAGGTAGTAGCCGTATGAAGTGAAAATTTCATGTACGGTTTTGTAAGAGAGATTTTTAGGAAATCGACTCTATTAATCCGCCATCCTAATAAGGACGTCGCTGGTTCGAATCCAGCCAGATGCATTTATTATTGTTATATAGTTAAAAAAAATCGAATAAAACAGGTACTGTTTTTTCGATTTTTTTTATTAATAGCTATTAACAATAATATTTAATAAAAGCGGGTAGCGGGAATCGAACCCGCATCATTAGCTTGGAAGGCTAAGGTTTTACCACTAAACTATACCCGCTATGCAAGGAATATACCATAGATAGTAAGTACTTTTCATTAATTGAACTATTGATCTATACCTTCGAGCATAACTCCTAGAAAACAGGCTAAAGAAGTTGCTTGCTCTTCTATCTCAGACAATAGTAAAGGTTGGCCCACGCGTGTTAATGGTATCTCACGTTTGTCTTTTGTTTTTAAATAGATTTCTCTTTTTAATATTAATCCTTCTTGAATATTTACTTTAATAGATTGAATTTCGTTGATGTCATATTCTAACTTAAGTATGCGATTTTTCCCAGGGAAACCAAGTCTAAAAATCGTAATTTTTCCCTTATCGTTATTAAATTCATTATACCCTCCACCAATATCCCAAGCAATCGTTAGCCACAAAAACATGCCTATTAAAATAGCAATAGTTCCATAAAATGTCATAATTACGCCTTGTGGAAGAAATAAAAGCTCAGATGACTTAGTAAAAGGGAGTAAATCTATCTTGAGATAACTTGATAAACCAACTAAGAAGAAACCTAGGCCTCCCATTACAATCGCGAATGCCCACCAATAATTGCTAAATCTACGGGAGCCTAAAATTTTCTCAGTTATAATATTCGACATTTTGTTTAATGAAATGTGTGTATCTTGTTGTTAATATATTTTTTAAAATTTTATATATTGTATTGTTACTAAAAAATAACTATTGTGAGTTTAGCCAATTATACTCAAAACTAAATCAGTTTAACCGCCTGAAGGCCGAAAAATAAACCTAGAGCCAATGCTGTAAAGATCGAAATGAATAATAGGTAACTAATAATAACAGACATTATATACTTGTTTGCCTCTATACGATAAATAATTATTGATCATTACTAATATAATAGCATATATAAATTTAAGATATATGTAATAAAAAAAAATAATACATTGAATACATTATAATCTAGATCTGAGAAACCTATCTTAACTTTAATCTTCTGGAGAACAGATCTATGTCAGATTTTATTAGTCCGTATAACAACGATCCATTTGTCGGCAATTTATCTACGCCAGTTAGCACATCTAGCTTAACTAAGACTTTACTAAGCAATTTGCCTGCTTATAGAAGAGGATTATCTCCGCTGTTAAGAGGCCTAGAAATTGGTATGGCTCATGGTTACTTTTTAGTAGGTCCTTTTGATAAGTTAGGACCCTTGAGAAATACAGATGTAGCATTACTATCTGGGTTTTTGTCTGCAGTGGGGCTAATTATAATTTTAACAACATGTTTATCTATGTACGGAAATGTATCTTTTGATAAGGATGACTCAAAAGATACATTACAAACTGCTGAAGGATGGGGGCAATTTACAGCTGGATTTTTAGTAGGTGCAGTAGGAGGGGCTGGATTTGCATATTTATTATTAGCAAACATACCAGTCTTACAAAGTGCAGGTCTTAATTTATTTTAGCTTTTTCATTTGTATCTAAGCTAGTAAAGGGACTTGAACCCATAACCTGCTGATTACAAATCAGCTGCTCTACCAATTGAGCTATACTAGCAAAAAAGTTTATGATGCCATAGCTGTGGCATCATAAATTTTATTTTAACATTTATTTTTTTTTAGCTCATATTCATTAACGTTAATGAAATTACACTCTGTATAATAGTCTATAGTTCGATCTAAGCAAATTGAAGACCATCCTACGGGTGTTTCTTGAAGTAATTCATCTAGATCTAATACGTTATTGCTTTTTGTTATGTTTTCTGTTGGTTCCATGTTTTTCTCCCAAAACTCTCATTTATTTATAAATAATATAATAACATACTTTAGGCTAGTTGTCACTTATTAACATCATGACATTATATATTTCAATATTACTATAGCGAAGAACTATATAAAGTCTTAATTGCTTTTGTTGCTATTTTTATTTTGATCCATTTTTTGTATTTACTAGACCAAATTTTTTTACGCTGTAGATTAACATTCTGCTTTTTTTTTGTTCTAACATGAGAGTGTGATACAGAATAACCATTATTAGCTTTCTTACCAGTAATTACACAAATTTTCGACATTTTAGTATTAACTATTTCATAAATATATAGTGGATGTTTTTATTTTTTTTGAAGATGTTTTTGCAAAGCACTAGCCAATGTAGATTTTGGAACTGCTCCAATTACAGTATCTACTTTTTTACCTTCAATAAAAATCATAATCGTTGGAATACTTCTAATACCGTATTCAGTCGCTGTGCTGGGGTTTTGATCTGTATTGATTTTTACTACCTTAAGAGTTTCTTTGCACTCGTCAGCTATTTCATCTATAACAGGTGCAATCATTCTACAAGGCCCACACCAAGGTGCCCAAAAGTCAACTAAAACTGGAATACTTGACTGTATTACTTCTTGATTAAAAGAAGCATCTATAACTTGTAGCACTTTTGATCCAGGCAATACTTAATCTCCAATTTCTTTCCCTTTCTGAGAAGATATTATCACAAAAAGTATGATCTTTACCATGTTTGCTAACATTTTATAGACCTCATCTATATCATTTTTTGCGTCTTAGCTTTCAGCCATGATATTTAGCGAATTACGTATTTAGACATACATGCACCATAAAAATAAAAGTTTGAGGGAGTAGTACTAGAAAAGTAGTATAACTGATATTAGTAAATGTTATCACTCTTATAAACAAAATGACAATTGCTTGATTCATAGATAATGATAGATTTATTAATAAGGTTATATAAGTAATAGATATCTCATTACTTAGCTGTCTAAAGATTTATGATTTGATCATTTAAGTAATAGTCAGTCAGCCAGACAACCTAATGATACTACCTTAAATTCAAGGAGGAATACATGTCTCAATCTGTAGAAGAACGGACAAGAATAAAAGACGAACGTTACGAATCTGGAGTTATCCCATATGCTAAAATGGGCTATTGGGATCCTGATTATGTTGTTAAAGAGACTGACGTATTAGCTTTATTCCGTGTAAGCCCGCAACCTGGTGTAGATCCTGTAGAAGCTTCTGCGGCAATAGCAGGCGAATCATCGACAGCAACATGGACAGTAGTTTGGACAGACCTTTTAACAGCTTGTGATTTATATAGAGCTAAAGCATATAAGGTTGATGCAGTACCAAATACATCTGAGCAATACTTTGCATACATAGCTTATGATATTGATCTATTTGAAGAAGGATCTATCGCTAACTTAACAGCTTCAATTATTGGCAACGTCTTTGGATTCAAAGCTGTTAAAGCTCTAAGATTGGAAGATATGCGTTTACCCGTTGCTTATCTAAAGACTTTCCAGGGTCCTGCTACGGGTATTATTGTAGAACGTGAACGTATGGATAAATTTGGTCGTCCTTTCTTAGGAGCAACTGTTAAGCCTAAATTAGGTCTATCTGGAAAAAATTATGGTAGGGTAGTCTATGAAGGGTTGAAAGGTGGCTTGGACTTCTTGAAAGACGATGAAAACATTAACTCTCAACCTTTCATGCGCTGGAAAGAAAGATATCTGTTTTCTATGGAAGGCGTAAACCGAGCGATAGCGGCATCTGGTGAAACAAAAGGCCATTACTTAAATGTAACTGCTGCTACAATGGAAGAAATGTATGAGAGAGCCGAATTTGCTAAAGAGATTGGCAGTATAATTATCATGATCGATCTAGTAATCGGTTACACTGCAATTCAAACTATGGCTGTATGGGCCCGTAAGAATGATATGATACTGCATTTGCATCGTGCAGGTAACTCTACATACTCACGTCAAAAAATTCATGGTATGAATTTCCGCGTCATTTGTAAATGGATGCGTATGGCTGGTGTTGACCATATTCATGCTGGTACTGTTGTTGGTAAATTAGAAGGAGATCCTTTAATGATTAAAGGCTTTTACAATACTTTACTACAGCCATATCTAGCAATAAATTTACCACAAGGTATATTCTTTGAGCAAGATTGGGCTTCTTTACGTAAAGTAACTCCTGTTGCATCTGGAGGTATCCACTGTGGACAAATGCACCAATTATTGGATTACCTTGGAAATGATGTTGTACTTCAATTCGGTGGCGGAACTATTGGACACCCTGATGGCATTCAAGCTGGAGCAACTGCAAATCGTGTAGCACTAGAATCAATGGTTATAGCACGTAACGAAGGTCGCGACTATGTGTCAGAAGGTCCACAAATTCTACAAGACGCAGCAAAAACTTGCGGACCTCTACAAACAGCTCTAGATTTATGGAAAGATATATCTTTCAACTATACTTCTACAGACACAGCTGACTTTGTAGAAACTCCAACAGCTAACGTCTAACTAACTTTTGTATTCATTTAAACTAAAGTCTAAAATACAAAAAAGCCTAAACAGCTTGCTTAAACACTAAAGGAGCATAAAAAAGTGAGATTAACACAGGGAACTTTTTCATTCCTACCAGATTTAACTGATGAACAAATTAATAAACAGATTCAGTACGCAATCACTCAAAACTGGTCAATTAATATAGAATTTACTGAAGACCCACATCCTAGAAATAGTTACTGGGAACTATGGGGACTGCCATTATTTGATATTACCGATACTGCAAGCGTAATGTACGAAATAGGTAGCTGTCGCAAACAACATTCAGATAAATATATAAAAATTAATGCCTTCGATAATACAAGAGGTATTGAAAGTTGTGTTTTATCATTTATTATTGATCGACCAGCTTATGAGCCTGGCTTTGAATTAATTAGAACTGAGGATGTAGGACGTAATCAAAGATATTGCTTCCGCAGCTATGCTACGACTAAGCCAGAGGGTTCTCGCTACTAATTTCTAAACAGTAAATCTGAGAAAAACTTAATCTTTAAGTTTTTCTCATTTAAATAACAAGTAAGACTAATTTGTATAGACCAAACTCTAATGACTAAAAAATTTTCTAATGACACTCTTGTAAATTTACAAGAAGAATATGATAAGACTCAAATACAGGAAGTAATTGATGAACTAGAACAAGAGCTGGTGGGACTTAAACCAGTTAAGACTAGAATTAAAGAAATAGCCGCTCTTTTATTAATCGACAGGCTGCGAAGTAACCTTAACCTTGTATCTGGAAGTCCTGGACTTCACATGTCATTTACTGGTAGCCCTGGTACTGGGAAAACAACAGTAGCGATGAAGATGGCAGACATTTTAAATAGATTAGGGTATATTCGTAAAGGCCATTTAATGACAGTAACAAGAGATGATTTAGTTGGCCAATATATAGGACATACGGCACCTAAAACAAAAGAAGTGTTAAAACAAGCAATGGGTGGCGTTTTATTCATCGATGAAGCTTATTATTTATATAAACCGGACAATGAAAGAGATTACGGCGCAGAAGCTATTGAAATTTTACTACAAGTAATGGAAAATCAAAGAGATGATCTAGTAGTAATCTTTGCTGGATATAAGGATCGTATGGAAAAGTTCTATGCATCAAATCCTGGCTTATCCTCAAGAGTAACAAATCATGTTGATTTTCCTGACTATACAGCAGAAGAGTTAATGAAAATCGCAAAACTAATGCTTCAGGAACAGCAATATAAATTTGCGCCGAATGCAGATAAAGTTCTACTTGAATATGCGCAAAAAAGAATGAAATTACCTCATTTTGCTAATGCGAGAAGTATAAGGAACGCTATCGACAGAGCTAGAATGCGCCAAGCAAATCGAATTTTCATTAGTGGTGACAAAGTGCTAACAAAAAACGATTTAGTCACAATTAAATCGGAGGACATCTTACAAAGTAGATTATTTAAACTATAAATAAAGTAGTTAAAGTATTTCTTTTCTCTATTGACAGATAACATAATATCTTCATATTATGTTATAGGGCGGCGTAGCCAAGTGGTAAGGCAGAGGATTGCAAATCCTTTATCCCCAGTTCGAATCTGGGCACCGCCTAATGTTTCAGTACATATTAATACAATAGAAATAATGCAAAGGGGTGTGGTGGAATGGTAGACACAACAGATTTAAAATCTGTTGATCTTAAATGATCGTGAGGGTTCAAGTCCCTCTACCCCTAGTAAAAGTAAAATCGATTATATTTAATTTATAAAATGTGTATATGTATTAACTGTAGACACATGTATATGTGTACTACTTATCTAATTATTAAAGAACAGCATTTATCTGTAAAACAAAGTCCATCTTACACTTTCACGCCGATTAATTCATTAATTCAAATTAGTATCAGTAAGTCCTTATACTATTTCCAACAGGAGTGGGATTTAGTTGAATGTCTATCATTTACAGAAAAACCCGGAAATTGGCTTGTCTAATATTTAAATACTTCTCGACTCAACGTATTTCTCAAGAGTTCTGTGTTAACATTAGATGAACGTATTAGTGAAATCTTACCCGTACGAGCAATTTCTACGATTCCATACTGTTTTAAAAGCTGCTCAATAGCAACTACTTTGCCTGGGTCCCCCGTAACTTCTAAAATTAAGTATTCATGAGCCATATCTACAATTTTCGCTCTAAATATATTTGCTATTTCTAGAATGAGTGAGCGTGTCTCATGAGAAGCTTTTATTTTCATCAAAATTAGTTCCCTCTCGACACAAGGAATGTTTGTAACATCTTGAACTTTGAAAATATTAACCAACTTATATAATTGCTTTGTTAGTTGCTCAATTGTTCGATTATCCCCAGGGACAATCATTGTAATACGCGACATACCCGCTTTTTCCGCTGGACCTACCGCTAAACTTTCAATATTAAACCCACGTCTTGCAAATAATCCCGATATTCTTGATAAGACACCTGCTTCATCTTGAACAAGAACAGATAGAGTATGTTTCATAAATAATTATCATGTATTTAAATTGGCTTGATGCTATTATTATCTATGTAATGGTATAATAAATTAAAGATATTTATCAATATCTTCATAAACCTAAAAAAATCTATTATTAGCTACTTGTGTTAGATAAATCAAATAAATTAAAAAAAAGAAATCAAGAACAGCCTATTATTAATGAAAAGATTAAGTATAGAAAAGTACGCTTAATTAATTTATCTGGTGATCAATTAGGAGTATATTCTTCAAGCGAAGCTTTACGAATAGCTATAGAAGAAGGACTTGATTTAGTAATAATAAATAATAAATCAGATCCTCCAGTATGTCGTATCTTAGACTACGGCAAGTATAGATTCATGCAAGAAAAAAAAGCAAAGGAGGCTCGCAAAAAACAGCATAGCGCATCTTTGAAAGAAGTTAAAATGAGATATAAAATAGAACAGCACGATTATAAAGTACGAATTAATCAAGCATACCGCTTTATACAAGCTGGAGATAAAGTAAAAGCTACAATAACGTTTCGAGGAAGAGAAATTCAGCATTATGGATTAGCTATAGAACTGCTGAAAAAGATGGCAAAAGATCTAAGTAACATAGCAGAGATACAACAAGCCCCATCTAAAGATGGTAAACATATAATTATGATATTATCACCAAAGAAAGCATAAGTAAAAGATAAAACTTCAATAGAGCTTCATTAAATCATATAAATTATCTTTAAAAATAAATTATTAGTTAAAAAAGATAAACACATAAACACAAGGAAAATAAACATGTCTCGATATAGAGGACCAAGATTACGAATATGTAGAAGACTAGGAGATTTACCAGGCTTAACAAGAAAAAAGTCGAAAAAACAAAACCCTGCAGGCGAACACGGTAAGCAGTCTCGCAAACCATCTGAATATGCTTTACGGCTAGAGGAAAAACAAAAACTTAGGTTTAATTATGGCCTAAGCGAAAAACAGCTTTTAAGATGTATTAAAACAGCAAAAAAAGTTCAAGGTTCTACCGGCTTAGTGTTACTACAGATCTTAGAGATGAGATTAGATAATATAATTTTCCGACTGGGAATGGCGCCCACAATTCCAGCTGCCAGACAGTTAGTAAATCACGGACATGTCTTAGTAAATAATCGAATTGTTTCTATATGTAGTTATCAGTGTAAACCTGGTGATAATATCAAAATTAAAGAAAAAACATCATCAAAACTATTAGTAGAAAAATATTTAAACTTTCCAGGTTTGGCAAATATACCTAACCATCTACAATTAGATAAAAAACAGTTGTTAGGAAAAGTAGAGGGTATAATTGAAAGAGAATGGGTCGCTTTACAACTGAATGAATTATTGGTCGTCGAATATTATTCAAGAAAATAATATTATTACTGACAATTCTGAGCAGAACATGAATACCAGAGACTTACCATTTTGTTGGTTGTCTACTGGTTAAAGACCAGAAAATTCTCTGAGTCATGATTTTACAGTATAGTAGCCTATTTACCAAAGTTTGGTAAACAGGATTATTTAATTTGGTTAAATCGTTAACTTTCATAAATCGATAAGACTCTTCCACCGGTAAAAACAAAAACTTTTTGCTGCTATAAATATCCATATCTTTTAAAAAGCTTTCTAAATTATAAACTAAGACTTTAGGTTTTTTTGGTAGTAAATATTCACTTTTCCTTTCTTTAAACTGTTGCCAAGCTTTCAGTGCAATATTATAATTCATAAATACAGGTTCATAATTACTATTTTTATTATTTTCGCTAAACTCGTAAATATAATGCACTGGTTCTATTTTCTTATTAATTCTATTTTTAGCTTTAATGGATTGTATCAAGTAAATTGGTTGGCCTTGAAAAAGCTTTTGTCCGTGTTTTTGTTTATTATAGAAAGATACATTACTTAGATATTGATATTTACGAAGTAGGTCACCCAATTCTTTTAAATCTGGTATAAGATGAAATTTAACTCTAGATGGAGATGCATGAATAAGCTTATGATAAAAATCTAAGCCCGCAGCAAAGAGATGTAAATTATGCTGTTTATTATAAGTACTATACTTTTGCTTTATATTTTCTTTATATTCTAGGGCATCTTGAGGGTTAACAAAGAATAAACCTTCATAAAGATTACGCTTGTATCTACTCGGAACAAACTTATCGTGATAGAGTTGATAAAATCTATCTAAAATACTCTGGTTGACAATTAATTCATTCGATGGTTCAGCAACAATAATTTGATTAAGATTATTTACAACCGTAAAGATAGGTAATTTATTAAGCTTGAGTTGCTGAATCACCTTGAGTTGTTTATTGTTTGAGAGACCTAATTTACTTCTATTAAATATGTAAGAACGTAGTTGCTCTAATGAAAAAAAATTTAAACCCTTGCGCCATATATACTTAGAAGTTGTAACTTTTTTATTATGAGTCAAATGATTTCTATTTGACTCTGTTAATGATGTTTCTACTCTTTCTGTAACTAACGCTTTACTAAAATCGAACACAAATTTTTTATACTCATCTTGCTTAGTAGCTATATTTGCGGACTTTAATTTTCTTGTATAATATTCCGATAACTTATTTACTGGAGAAACAAAAACGGTTTCTTGCCAATATTGCTCAATTAATTGCGCTACAAAATCTCGAGATCTAAACTTTTTACGAATACTATTTAATGTATAATCGATGCTTAATTTTTTTCTTTTAAGAAGTATTTGTTCGGACACACTACTTAACTCAGTACTATATCGATTCCGAGAAACCAACATGTTTGCATGATTTAGCTCTAGAGATCTTGAAAACTCAAAGTTATTGTGAGATAGGCTACGGATAAAGATTAAATTAAATAAACTCATGCATTTTTATCATGAAAATAGTTAGTCATACATATACTTATCAACTATATTATATATGCAACAAATAAATCAAATAAATTTAAAGCTAAACTGTAAAAGATTTTCCACAGCCACATGTCTGTGTAGCATTTGGATTTGTAAATTTGAAGCCACCGCCAATTAAAGAATCTTGATAATCTAAAGAAGTACCATATAAATATAGCAAACTTCTACTATCACAAACAATTTGGAAAGTTGTATAGTTTACTATTTCATCTTCATCTCTTAGATCCTTTTTATATATGAAATTCATTGCGTAAGACATGCCAGAACATCCACCTTGCTTTATAGAAACCCTTAGGTAAGGTTTATCAGTATTCAGTTGGGATAGCCTTAATAAATGTTGCATAGCCTTCTCAGTAATATTTATGATCTTTCGAGTATTATTTTTCATATATCTAAAAAAATTCTTAGGTAAATAATAAATGGAACTGGTGGGACTTGAACCCACGTGCATAATAAAACAAGACGCATGGCTTACTTTAGTTTAAACTAAAGTTATAAGGATCAATGTTTTAAAGAAAAATTCACTTTGCTTAGATATTTTAGTAAATCTAAGCGCATCTATTTATAAATCATCAAACTATAAATAGATTATAGTTTGAAATTCTAAAAGACAACTAATAATTATACTGTAATTAAGCTTTTAGAAAAAGGAACAATTTGATGTTTTGCATTTACAATTAAGTTAGGATTAATGAAGTTTAACTCACCTTCAACCTTCATAGCCATACGAACCAGATTATATGTAGAAACCTGTCAGCCCCTTATATATAATAATATCATAAAGCGAACTAAATAATTAGATTTCTCAAAACTATTGTGGCTACACAAACTAAGCCAAAGATGAGCAAGGAGGGATTCGAACCCTCGACAATCAGAATCGGAATCTGATACTCTATCCACTGAGTTACATGCCCTAAAAAAATATTAATTAACTGCTTGTTTCCATGCTTTTTTCGTAATTAACTTTGAGTATATTCTTGATCTAATAATAATGATAATTCAGCTTTGTAAATTTCTCTACCTAAATACAGATAGTGACTACAAGATAAGCTCCTTAAATTTCTATGCTTACAGATTAGTGCATGTATTGATGTAGAATGCTTGGCTCTTATAAAAATAGGATAGCTTTTGGTATTAAAATAAAAGTAACAAGAAAGAGAAGATTCATTACTTCGAATAATACTAACCAAGCAATAAGAATTGTCCATTTTTATAATATTATCAAAAAATCAGGAAAACATAAGTAATATTATACATAAATAGATAATAAACTAGTATATTTATACTAATTGAAATAAATTCTCTTACAAATATTAAGAGAACTACTATAGACTAAGTTACTATTGAAAAAATTAATTGGAGATTAAGATAATGCAAGATGCTATCACTAGTGTTTTAAACAAATATGACTTAACGGGAAGGTATCTTGATAATAAAGCTATTAGTGAGCTTGATAGATATTTCGATAATGCATTTAGAAGAATCCAAGCTATTGAGTTGATTAATGGTCAAGCATCCAAAATTGTGAAAGAAGCAGCAGCAAGGTTATTTAATGAACAACCTGAATTACTAAGACCTGGGGGAAATTCATATACAACAAGAAGATATGCTGCATGTTTACGTGATATTGAATACTATCTGAGGTACGCTAGTTATTCTTTGATTGCAGGAGATACAAACATTCTAAATGAGAGAGTACTAGACGGACTAAAAGAGACATATAACTCTTTAAATGTACCTATTTCGCCTACAATAAGAGGAATTAAGTTTCTAGAAGAAATTATACAGAACGAACTTAATTATAACAATACGTCTGACCGGGCTTTAGTTAGTGAACCTTTTGAGTATTTAATTAATAATCTTAGTGAACAAAGTGTTTAAGAGAAATGCTATAAAAAAATTAACATAGAAGCCAAAAATAAGTTCAGATGAAGGAAATTAACACATCTTTTAAAATTATTCTAGAAGATAGACTTTCAAATATAAATGTAAAAATAATTAGCTTACTATCGGGTTTTTTTCTCGCAACTGCAATATCTACTATAAGTACTCAAACTGGCGATTGGAGCATAATAGCTTCGTCTGTAATAGTAACCCTCAATGAAGTTATTAGTCAACTAGCATATAGTAAAAAAAAAACCGAGCCAAATGTTATTTCTATAATAAACTATATAAAAATAGGTGCCATATATGGTCTCTTTGTAGATGCATTTAAGTTAGGTAGCTAACAAAATAATAACAAGAGTCAAGAAAAATCTGATATTCTTGATTCTTGATATTACGATAATCCATTACTGAATATAATTTTAATATAAATAGTTAAGATAAGCTCAATGGAGAAACTTCAAGTACCATATTTAAGAATAATGCTGGATCACCTGCTCTAGGAGACTGTTCTTGCGGTCTAAACTTACGTACAGAACCTGACCATGATAATTGCGATAGGGCTTGCTTAGTACTAAAATCTTGAGACATACGAGGAGTTTTCAAATTAAATGGTGTTTCTCCTTTACTTCTCTGTGCAATGACCCGTCTTCTTTGATAAGGAACAGTGTTATCACCAAAGTTATCAAAATATTCATCACTTGCCAAAAGAATATCTATAAAAGCCTCTAAGCCTTTAGATGCAATAACAACTGAGAAAGCTAGTTTTTCTCTGTTATTATAAATGTCTCTTCCTAATATTCTCTGAATACACATTTCAGCAAAGCGATAATTGTTATTTACATCGTAATTTAAATTACGAAATGACTGCGAAAGCACTAAACCTTTGACAAAATCTTTAATTTTTATTTGATTAAATCTAAGTTGCGATTCTAAAAAAGGCTCACGATTACTAGTTAAACTTTGATGCTCACTGAATATCTGGCGATAAGCAGCCCAAATAATCTCATCCATTTCAAGAGACGTCGGTAAATTATCTGTAGTGTAAATTTTTGGTTGCTCTTCCCCTGGGTAATATTCAAAACCGTCGACTCTTTGATTTTGGGTTGAAAAAGAGTAATTCAATATTGGAATAGACATAACGATTCTCCAGATTTATTTCTGCCTTTAGTAAATTTTATATATATAATTCATAATTACTAATACAAAGTATTTTATATCAAAAAAATACCAAACACGAAAGATAAGATATAAAAATATAAATCTATAAAATACTTTGTGCATATTAGAAACAAGAAGTCGCTTAATAAGATCGACTTTTTTGAATACATGTAATTATATTAAAATATTATACTAGAATTAACAAAACAAAAGACCCTCGTTATTAATAAGATTCACTTAGGAACTGGTTATATTAAAAAAAACGAACTGTCAATAGGTTTACTATAGATAAATATGGTGAATTAAAATTATAGTAATCTTAAAAATATGTATATATGAACGATGCTAATAAGTTAACACTAGAGCAAGAGTTTAAACTCGCAATATACACAAAAAAAGTTTATAGACTTAGCAATAAAAATATAAAAATGTATTTGATTGAAACTCTTAAACAAATGATGATTAAAGATAATATTATTAAATATTTTATTAAAAATTCTATGTCATAATGAGTAATGTAATTTCAGTAAAGTTACAAAATATTAATTTGTTACATGCTTATCACAAAAAGTGTCTTATATTATAATCTCGATACTAATACATCGGCTTGTACAATAATTTGACAGCTGAAACAGCTAAGTCCTTCAAACAAAATCATTAAGGAGAGCGCTATGCTTGACGCATTTTCTAGAGTTGTAGTTAATTCAGACGCTAAAGCCGCTTATGTAGGTGGAAGCGATTTACAAGCTCTTAAAACATTTATTTCAGATGGTAACAAACGCTTAGATGCTGTAAATTCTATTGTTTCTAATGCTAGCTGCATTGTTTCTGATGCTGTTGCTGGCATGATTTGCGAAAACCCGGGTCTAACTTCCCCTGGTGGTAACTGCTATACTAATCGCCGCATGGCTGCTTGCTTACGCGACGGTGAAATAATTTTACGCTACGTATCATACGCTCTACTTGCAGGAGATGCTTCAGTTCTAGAAGATCGCTGCCTAAATGGGCTAAAAGAAACTTATATTGCTCTTGGCGTACCGGTTAACTCTTCTGTAAGAGCTGTAAATATTATGAAAGCTGCTGCAGTTGCGTTTGTAACAAATACAGCTCCTCAACGCAAAATGGATACTACTGACGGCGATTGCACAGCTTTATCATCAGAAGTTGCAAGCTACTTCGATAGAGTTGGTGCTTCGATAAGCTAAAGTATTACACAATATAAGTTCATCTACTAAGGAGATAAAAATGAAATCAGTTATTACTACAACAATAAGCGCTGCTGACGCTGCTGGTCGCTTTCCAACAAGCTCTGACCTTGAATCAATTCAGGGTAATATTCAGCGTGCTGGCGCAAGACTAGAGGCAGCGGACAAGCTTGCAGCAAATCACGATGCTGTTGTTAAAGAAGCGGGAGATGCTTGCTTTGCTAAATACTCTTACTTGAAAAACTCAGGTGAAGCTGGAGATAGCCAAGAGAAAATCAATAAGTGCTATAGAGATATTGATCATTACATGAGATTAATTAACTACTCTTTAGTTGTAGGTGGCACAGGACCTGTTGATGAATGGGGTATCGCAGGAGCACGTGAAGTATATAGAACGTTAAATCTTCCTGCATCTGCTTATATTGCAGCATTCACTTTCAGTCGTGATAGATTATGCGTCCCTAGAGATATGTCTGCGCAGGCAGGGGTTGAATATGGAGCTGCACTTGATTATGTAATCAATTCTCTATGTTAATTTTTTAACAAAAATACTGTAACAAAGACCAGGTACCAAAACCACTCTTTTGGTGCCTGGTTCTTTAATACACTTGAAGTAATAAACACTATCTCGTAGATTCTAAACTATATTTTCTCCTAAAGATAAAGAAAAATATATTATGTATGATATATTTTAATATATAATTAGGAGAAAAAAATGAACCCACAATTAGTTGAAAATTATCTAGTCAATATATCTTTTGCAACATTAATGATTGCGTTAATTATATACTGGCTTAACATTGCTTTTCCCAACTTACGGATACTTGCTAAAGTGGGAACAATCTTAACATTGACAATTAACTTTTGTTTAGCAGCATCATTAGGATTAAGATGGTTAGAAAATGGGTACTTCCCTCTTAGTAACTTATATGAATCTTTAATTTTTTTAACTTGGGGTCTTACTTTTACTCATCTTATTCTAGAGAACCAAAACAAAAGTAAGCTAATCGGCGCGATAAATATTCCGCTTTCTCTATTTTTGATTTCTTTTACTAGTTTTGTACTACCGGTAGAAATGAAAAAAGCATCCCCTTTAGTACCAGCACTAAGATCAAACTGGTTAATGATGCACGTGAGTATTATGATGATCAGCTATGCAATACTAATATTAGGCTCTTTACTGTCCATATTATTTCTTATAATATACAAAGGTAATTTTTACCAAAACAATAGTATAGAAAAAAGAATCGGCTACAAGAATAAAAACCAGATCAATATAGGGTCATATGCTACGATAAATCAGATGAATATTCTTGAAAGAATTGATAACTTAAGTTATAGAACTATAGGTTTAGGTTTTCCGCTACTGACTATTGGTATTATAGCAGGAGCTGTCTGGGCTAACGAAGCATGGGGCTCATACTGGAGTTGGGACCCAAAAGAAACATGGGCATTAATAACTTGGTTAATTTTTGCAGCTTACTTACATACTAGATTTAGCAAAGCATGGGAAGGTGAAAAACCTGCTATCTTAGCTTCAATAGGCTTCATTGTAGTATGGATATGCTATTTAGGTGTAAATTTTCTAGGTAAAGGATTGCACAGTTATGGCTGGGTTTCTTAGATGAAACATACTGGTTATTAAAAAATTTATGTTAAGTTCATTCTATCTAACTAATCAAATATAATATAATAAACCTAATTTATCTCAATAATACACAATATGTACGTCAGTATTTTATTAACGATAGTCCCACATACTTCTAGCTGGTCTTTTCAAACAGCGATAGTAATGATAATGTGCAATCTAATTTCTATTGGAATAGGAAGATATAGTATAAAAGTTAGGGGCCTAGGGCCTGGAATACCTATTTTTGGTTTAGAGGGCTTTGGTCTACCCGAATTATTAGCTACTGCAAGTCTGGGTCATGTGATTGGAGCAGGGGCGATTGTTGGACTAAGCACAGTAGGAATTGTCGGATAAAAAGTATTGTATTATATCTAAACTAGCTATATATAGAGATTTATATAGTTAGTGAATTCAAATTCAATATTAACTCACCCTTCGTAGAAAGTACCCATCTTTCTAAACTTTTGATACCTTAATTCTTTTCTCTCAGTACCTGAAAGTTTTTTTAGCCTATTTAGTTCAGCAACTAAATGCTTTTTTAATTCTACAGAAGTTTGGAAAGGATTAGATTGCGAGCCACCTATCGGTTCTTTAACGATAGTATCAATTATGCCAAGAATTTTCAAATCTGGAGCAGTGATTTTCAGCGCCTCAGCTGCTTCCAGAGACTGCTTGCTATCTTTCCATAAAATAGCTGCACATGCTTCTGGGGTTGCAACTGTATAAACAGCATATTCTAGCATTAAAATTATATCACCGATACCAATACCCAGCGCACCTCCTGAACCCCCTTCACCTAAAATTGTACAAATAATAGGAACATCAAAAGAAAACATTTCCCGTAAATTGACAGCAATGGCTTCACCTTGTCCTAACCTTTCCGCTTCTATTCCAGCCCATGCACCCGGAGTATCAATGAAAGTTAAAATAGGAAATTTAAAACAGTTAGCATGCCTCATTAAACGTAATGCTTTTCTATAGCCTCCTGGGGATGCCATACCAAAATTTCGAATAACATTATCTTTAGTGTCTTTACCACGCTGGTGACCAACAAAAATTACTGTTTGACCATTCAATCTGCCAATTCCACCAACCAAAGCTAAATCATCGGCCCCTCCTCTATCTCCATGTAACTCGATCCACTCATCCAAAATAGATGGTATATAATCCAGCGTTGTTGGTCTATCAGCTTGTCTTACTAAGTGTAATCTTTGTAATGAAGTTAGGGACTGGAATATATTTTTTTTCAAATCATACAATTTACTTGAAAAGAGACTAAGCTCGTTTTCAACAGATAGCTGATAATCATCAGATATTTTACTTAACTGCTGTATTTGATACTCAAGCTCAATAACCGGTTTTAAAAATTCTAGTGGTAATGCCTTTCTGTTAGCCATAATAACGAAAATAATAAAGAATATGGTAGTTACATTTGAAAACTATGTACGGCCAGCTAAAATGCTAAAAGCATACCTATGTAGTAGCTCAGCTACGCTTGATATATCCATACTTATATTTATAAGATCGCTAGATAACTCAATACTGTTTTGTAGAAATAAGTAGAATAAATGAAAAAAACTGGGGTCATCAAAGCGTTGCGAAATACGAGTTGTGGCTCTAACTAGATCATCATAATTAAGACCTCTATCACCTTCAACAATACTTAAGTTGCAAATAATATTAGATTGCGCACATTCTAAAGAAAAAACATCTAGACTTTGTCTATCGATTATTTCAATATTCTCCAAAGGAATAATATCGATAACCGTGTCATTTAATAGACCAGTTTGGTTAGTTTCTATTATAGAATTTCTAGGAATTAGGATGTTTCTAGAATTAATATGGGCTAGTACTAAAATAGAGTTCAAATTTATTCGAGTATTCTTAATATGTCCTATATTCATACCTCTCATTCTAATTGATGTTCCCTGCTTAATACCATATGCATTTTTAAACTCAATAAATAGTAAATATCCTCTGTTTACAGAATTAGAATTTAAAGTTAACCAAATGATAATAGTAAAAAACATAAAGAACAAGAATACTATTAGATTCTTTATATTCACTACAAAATTTTTAGATCTTATTTTATTCATAGCTGTTAATACGCAATAACTTTAGAAGACACTTTATAATTTAGCTTCTATTTCAATAATATCTGTACTATCAATATTTAGGAATAGATGGTCTGTAGAACGTTGGTATTCATTGTTACATGAAAGAGAGCAAACTATCTCATTTATATAGTTAGCCATTTGATGAATAGTAGAAAAGGAACTTAAAGCTGATCCAATACCTACAGCAGATGCCCCATAAGAGATAGCTATAGGAGCTGAAATAGCATTAATACCTGAAGAAGCAATTACATTTATGTCAACGGAGTTTGTAATTGCGTAAGACGATGAGAGAGCGGAAGAAGCCCTATGAGTAAAATCGCTAATAAAAAAATCATTACCAGAGGGAACACAATTTTTTGTGCTTAGACCTTCTGTTTGAATAAGACTAATTCCTAAGTTTTTCAAACTAGCTACAAGATCAATTTGTTCACTTAGTAATAAATAATGGGGAATAGTAACACAGATTTCTACATTATTTAATAATTGTTGTATTTCTTGGGTCAATTTAAGAACCTCATACTGAGAAAAAAAAATGTTATTTTCATAAAAGCAGTCAAAATTACCAACTTCAACCATATCAGCTCCAGCCAGGACACATTGATGTAAGTCGAGTGGATTAATAGATGAAACGCAAACCGGCAAGTGAGTAATTGATTTAATTATCTGAACAGCTACTGGATCAGCTGCAATATCTAAGTAAGTTGCACCACCTAGCTCTGCAGCTTTCGCTACTTTAATAATTTCGTTAATCTTGAAATTATTTAACCCCGTGATAATCTTTACTGCTCTTTTTTCAGAAATCTTTTTTTTTAAATTTAGATACGACAAATTCATTGTAAAAAATCGGTATTAGAAATTTGAAACATATTTTGTAAAAGTTATACCAACTAGATAGTAATTACGTAAACTAATCTAGTTGGAATAATAAACTATAGGTTACTTATAAGACTATATCTAATATGCAAGACCCATACTGCGTGTTGTCTCTGCACCTAAATAAACTCTTACGCTTAAAAAATCTGTAGGGCATGCCGTCTCGCAACGTTTGCAGCCAATACAGTCTTCTGTTCTCGGCGCAGAAGCTATTTGGCCAGCTTTGCACCCATCCCAAGGAGTCATTTCTAAAACATCACAGGGACATGCGCGTACGCATTGTGTACAGCCAATACATGTGTCATAAACTTTTACACTATGTGCCATATGGGAGTAACTCTAGATAGATAATCTTATTATTTGACTTAGTATTATTTAATTATTAACGATATGGGTATAATTACAAGACATTGTAATAGATAAAAAGAGATAATATTGATTTACAGTGCAAAAACTTCATAAAAAATAGCATATTCAAATCTCGATTTTCAATAAAATTAAGCAGAAACTGATCTGAAGGCCGAATATTCAACATTAGTTAGAGCCGTTGAACTTTCTGATGGTGGTACAATTTGCCAGAATAATGAAGAATAGAATTTCCAGTTTCTTAAGATCTGCTTTGCCTTTATACTTTTAGTTTTAATTTCATAAAGTTCTATAATGTTTTTAAGCTGTTCTTCTCCTTCTTTAGTCGGAATTCTTTGAGGCTTAACAATTTCTCTATTTACTTTTGAAATTAAGTTATTCTCTTCATCTAGAAAATAGGCTAAACCTCCTGTCATACCAGCACCAATATTACGGCCTGACGATCCTAACACAACAACCAAACCCCCTGTCATATATTCACAAGGATGATCACCAACACCTTCTACTACAGCCTGGCCCAAAGAATTCCTAACAGCAAATCTCTCGCCTGCTTGTCCATATGCAAATAAATAACCACCCGTAGCACCATATAAGCAAGTGTTACCTATAATTACTTGATTAGATGGTTTATATCTATCACATTGTGGAGGACAAATTATAATCTCTCCACCATTCATACCTTTGCCAACGTAATCATTTGCTTCCCCTGTCAAACTTAAATATATACCTCTAGAAATAAAAGCACCAAAACTTTGTCCGGCTGCTCCTTGAAAATCAAATTGTAAGTTCCCTCCAAAACCAAAATTACCATATCTTTTTACAATGGAACCAGATATTCTAGCTCCAACAGATCTATCTGTATTAATAATTTTAATTTTTTTGTTAGCATCTGATTGAAATCTAATAGCATTTATAATATCAGGATCATTTAGTATAATATCATCCAATACTAGTCCATTGTCATGAACAAAATTATGGAAATTAGTAATAGGTATTTGATTTGGAGGTGAAATTAGAGCATTCAGATCTAAATTATTTGTTTTAGAAAGTTCTGTCTTTTGAAATTCTAAAAGATTATATAACCCTGTAATTTCTCGTAAGCTTTTATAACCCATATCAGCAAGTGATTGTCTAATTTCATGAGCTATAAATGTAAAGAAATGAACTAAATCTGAAGGCGTACCAGGGAAACGATTTCTTAAATCTTTACGTTGAGTAGCTACACCGACAGGACAATTATTAGTATGACAAATTCTCGCCATCACACATCCAGTAGCAATCATAGCAACTGTACCAAAGCCAAATTCTTCCGCACCCATTAAGGCTGCAATTATAATATCATTACCTGTTCTTAGACCCCCATCCACTCTCAACACTACTCTATTTCTTAGGCCATTTTCAACCAAAGTTTTATGAACTTCTGTTAAACCCAATTCCCATGGAGTACCTGCGTGTTTAATTGAGCTCAATGGAGAAGCTCCAGTTCCACCGTCATGCCCGGAAATTTGGATTATATCCGCATTACTTTTAGCTACACCTGCAGCTATAGTACCTATTCCTACCTCTGCTACTAACTTAACAGACACTTTTGCTTTCGGATTAATTTGATGTAGATCAAAAATCAATTGAGCTAGGTCTTCTATAGAGTAAATATCATGATGAGGGGGCGGAGATATCAACGTTACCCCAGGTTTACAATTTCTCAGCTCTGCTATATATGGGCTAACTTTTTTGCCAGGTAATTGACCGCCTTCACCTGGTTTGGCTCCTTGTGCAATTTTAATCTCTAATTGCTCAGCATTCATTAAATATTCTGGGGTAACACCAAAACGACCTGAAGCTATTTGTTTAATGGCAGAACTCGCAAAATCATTAGGTCTAATACCTTTAAGATAAGTAAAGCGTTCCGACATTCCTGTGTTGTGATTTATATCATCTATAAAAGAAAAACGTCCTGAATCTTCACCTCCCTCACCGGAATTGGATTTACCGCCTATTCTATTCATAGCAATAGCTAAAGTCTCATGTGCTTCTCTAGATAAAGCACCTAAAGACATGCCTCCTGTGCAAAAGCATGACATAATAGATTCTAAAGACTCTACGTCGTCTAGCGAAATAGGTTTTCTTTTTGTTGAGATAGTAAGTAAATCTCTAAGGCTAGTCGGTGGACGATCGTTTAGCAGCAATTTATATTTTTTGTAAAATGAGTGATCCTTACTACGAACAGCTTTATGTAATGTTTTAGACATTTCTGGATTATTTACATGGTACTCTGCACTAGGCCTGTACTGAATATAACCTAAATTTGGAAGTTTTTTAGGTAATGATATAGCAAATGCTGAATCATAGGTTTTGACTACTTGCTGGGCGAACTCATTCAAATTCATACCATGTAGACGGGATGCTGTGCCAACAAAAGCCATATCGACTAGATCTTGCCCTAAACCTAAAATTTCAAATATCTGAGCACCCTGATAACTAGTTAATAAGGAAATACCCATTTTAGAAAGAATTTTTAGTAATCCTTTCTCTATAGCAGAACGGTAATTCTCTTGAGACTGTTGAATAGTTGATTGAGATATTTTACCATTCAACATCAATTTTTGGGTTCTTGTTGTGTTCCACCATTGTCTAACCGTCAAGAATGCTACATATGGACACACAGCGCTGGCGCCGTAACCAATGAGACATGCAAAATGATGAGTATTCCAGCATTGTGCTGTTTCAACTACTAATGAAACTTTATGCCTCAATTGTTTTTTAATTAGATAGTGATGTACGGTTCCGGTAACTAGTAGAGGAGGAATGAATACTTGACTTGCAAGTAGCCGATCTACGCGATCTGTCAGTATGATTACAGAAGATCCATTATTTATTAATTCAACACATTGAGCACATATTTCATCGAGTTTTTCCTGAAATTCTTTAATTCCTGAACCCTGATCAAAAAAGGTATTAACAGTAGATACAAGCAAATCATAATCTGCTAACTTAGTTAGCTCTTGCTCATTGAGTACTGGGGAATTTAATTTTATAGCACGTGCCATATAATCTCTTGGCTCCAACAAATTGCCTTTAATACCTAAGTACATCGTAAGCGACATTACCAAACTTTCTCTCAAAGGATCAATAGCGGGATTAGTAACTTGAGCAAAACGTTGCTTAAAATAATCATACAATAGATGCGGTTTCTCAGACAAAACTGCTAACGGGATATCATCACCCATGCAAAATGTTGGTTCCTTAGCTGAGCTTGCCATGTGCTCAATGACTAATTCAACATCTTCATTACTGTATCCAAAAGCTGTGTGTAAACGACCCATCTCTAAGGTGTTGATACTCGCACCATCCAAATGATTTTGAGGATTAAGAGACTTTTGATACTGTGTGAGCCATTTTCTATACGGAAATTGATTAGCTATAGATTGCTTAATTGTCCAATTATCTAGAATTACATTGTTAATAATATCAACACAAAAGATTTGACCCGGCGCTAATCTACCTTTCTGTATAATTTCACTCGAATCTAGTTCGAAAACGCCTGCTTCAGATGACAAGCTAATGAATCCACTAGATGTAACAATATAACGCGCCGGCCTCAAACCATTACGATCTAAAGCCGCTCCAACAACTTTTCCATCACTAAAAACAATAAGAGCTGGACCGTCCCAAGCCTCTTGAAGACTACTATAATACTCATAAAAATCAACAATTTCAGGAAACTTTCTTAGAGCTGGCTGATTTTTATAGGCTTCTGGAATTAAGATCATTAAAGCTTCTTGCGGACTTTTACCTGACTGAAGAAACAACTCTAGTACTGAGTCTAGATTGGCTGAATCACTATTCTCAGTATTAGTAACAGGCATCAGCGTTTTCTTATACTCTGCCCAGTAAGAATGTGAAAACAACGACTCTTTAGACCTCATCCAATTTAGATTACCCAATAAAGTGTTAATCTCTCCATTATGAGCCATAAATCTCATCGGTTGCGCTAGAGGCCATTTGGGCATAGTATTTGTGCTAAATCTTCTATGATATATAGCAAAACTACTAGTATAATTTGGGTTATATAAGTCCAGATAGTATTTTCCTAAAACTTCTGAACGTACCATACCTTTATAAACAATAATCCTAGAAGAAAAAGAGCAAAAATAAAAATCTTGATTTATATTCAGATTTGTTTGGGAAACAAGTTTCTCTATCTTTTTCCTAACGATATATAAAACTCTTTCTAAACGGTCACCGCTCAAATCTTTAGATTCGACAAAGCATTGCTGGATTACTGGCTGATTTAATTTGGCCCTCGTACCTAATACAGATTCATCCGTAGGTACATCTCTCCAACAAAGAATCTTCAGACTGCTTTCTTCTAAGGCCCATAGAAAAATTTTTTTTATCGCTTGGATATTTTCCGAAGGTAAAAAAATCATAGCCACACCTAAATGCTTAGGATGTGTAAATATACCATATTGAGAAATAGTGGGGATAAACAAGTCCCAAGGTATTTGAGTTGTTATACCAGCGCCATCTCCAGAAGTTTTATCCGCGCTACACCCCCCTCTGTGCTCCATACAACTTAAAGCATTCATAGCTTTCAGCACAAGTTGATGAGAGGGTTGTTCATCAATTTGAGCAATAAAACCCACTCCACAAGCATCTCTTTCAGCGTTTATAGAAGCAAGACCAGGATTTTGGTAAAGTTTTTGAGTAAAATATTTTGAGACTTGCATATAATTTAATGTTGTTAGTCTAAAACGTACAGGTGTCATTTTGCGTTGCAATTTTACCTATACTTTGTATAGCATAGATGTCATAAAATTAATTATAGGTTCATATAAAAGCATCTTTTACTTTAACAAATAATAAATTTACAAAAAATCATGAAGATAATATTACATATATTAAATAAAAATAGACATGATATTGTAGCTTATTTTGTACGACAAAAAAGACAAAAACTTATATGAGAAAGCATCACAAAATCAATTCAAATCAAGTAACATACAAAACAGAAGAGTTACTGAATCTCTCTAGTAATAGATATAAAATAACCATACAAGTAGCAAACAGAGCAAAGAGAAGAAAGTATGAAGATGTTGATATTATTGAAGACCCACTGATCAAACCAATAATCAGAGCTATTCTTGAAATGGTTGATGAAATAACCCAACCTGAAATAATCAACAATCAATAGGCAATACAGAAGTGTCTATTCTTAATATTTTTTAAAAGAATATATTCTATAGATTAGTATAATAAGTTTACAAGTATTAACCGAAGAAGAGAAATCTTATTATCTAACTTTAAGGAGCAACAAAATATGCTAGATGCATTCGCTAAAGTCGTAGCTCAAGCTGATGCTAGAGGAGAATTTTTAAGTAATACTCAATTGGATGCATTAGAAGCTATGGTGGCAGAAGGAAATAAGCGTTTAGATGTAATTAATAAAGTAAACTCTAACGCTTCAGCTATTGTTACTAATTCTGCACGCGCACTATTTGCTGAACAGCCACAATTAGTACAACCCGGAGGTAATGCCTATACTAGTAGAAGAATGGCCGCTTGTTTAAGAGATATGGAGATTGTACTGAGATACGTAAGTTATGCTATGATAGCTGGAGATTCAAGTGTACTCGACGATAGATGCCTTAACGGCTTAAGAGAAACTTATCAAGCATTAGGCACTCCTGGAACTTCTGTTGCTGTTGCTATTCAGAAAATGAAGGAAGCTTCTGTAGCCTTATCAAATGACGTAAACGGTGTAACTTTAGGAGATTGTAGCGCTTTAACCGCAGAACTGGGTATGTATTTCGATCGTGCAGCAGTAGCTGTAGTATAATCTGATTCTCTAACTTTGCAAAGAAGCTTGTAAAGAACAATTGTCTTAATATTAAGCAAAAAGAAAATACAATAAAAAGGAAATTACTTTTATTATGAAAACACCTATAACAGAAGCTATTGCATCAGCAGATAGTCAAGGTCGCTTTTTAAGCAACGGTGAGTTACAATCTATTAATGGACGGTATCAAAGAGCAACAGCAAGCCTAAAAGCTGCCAAGTCTTTAACTAATAATGCGCAAAGATTAATTACAGGAGCTGCACAATCAGTCTACATGAAATTCCCTTTCGTGACTCAAATGCCTGGTCCTACATATGCATCAAGTGCTATCGGTAAAGCAAAGTGTGCACGTGATATAGGATATTATTTAAGAATGACAACATACTGTCTAGTTGTGGGTGCAACCGGCCCCATGGATGAGTATTTAGTAGCTGGTTTAGAAGAAATTAATCGCAGTTTCGAATTATCACCCAGTTGGTATATAGAAGCATTACAGCATATTAAAGGTAGTCACGGGTTATCTGGACAAGCCGCTAATGAAGCTAATGCATATTTTGATTACGCAATAAATACGCTTAGCTAAAAACCTAATTTTACCTTCTATATACATAAAAACTAGAAGTAGTAATTGTTGAAACAAATTACAGTTACTATTTCTAGTTTTTTTTCCGCAATTTAGTGGTCCTTACCACTAATAAAACCATAGCTATTGACCTAATAACCAAAAGCTGATATATCTAATCTTGTAAAACCAAGTCAACATACAAAAAACTAGATTACAAGATTTTTTCTACTTTCAATATACAAAATATTAAGATTACTTACATTCCTGAATTCATTTTTATGCAACAAGAACCTATTTATCCTATTGTTTTAACAATACTTGACGGCTGGGGACATAGTGAAAAAATAGAAGGCAATGCAATAAAATTAGCTTCAACTCCTGTAATGGATAGTCTTTGGGATAGTTATGAACATACATTATTGAATGCATCTGGCAGAGCTGTTGGTCTACCTGAGAAACAAATGGGTAATTCAGAAGTTGGTCATACTACTATTGGCTCAGGTAGAATTATTGACCAGGATTTAGTTAGAATAGGTAAGTCAATCAAAGATCAAACTTTCTTTAGAAATCCGACAATACATAAACTTTGCGAAAATATTTCTGCAAATAAATGCAAACTGCATTTAATAGGACTCTGTTCAAACGGCGGAGTACATTCACATATAGAACATTTAATAGCTCTTATTAATACTATAAAAGAGCACGATATTGAAACATGTTTACATGTAATCACAGATGGTAGGGATACCCAACCTCAAGCTGCAAAAACATTTGTAAATACAATAGCTGAAACGATTAAAGAACATAAAAACATCAATATTTGTACCATTAGTGGAAGATATTATAGTATGGACAGAGATTGTAGATGGTCACGCATAGAAAAATACTATAAAGTACTCGTAGATGATAAGTTACTAGATATTGGCGATCCAATAAAGTTAATTGAAGAGTGTTATAAACAAGGCATCTCGGATGAATTTATAATACCCACAAGGATAAAACACGGAAGTATATCGAATAAGGACGGAATTATTTTCTTTAACTTCAGACCTGATCGAATGCGACAACTAGTCCATTCTTTTGCTAAGAAAGGCTTTAAAGGTTTTCAAACAAAAAAGATAGAAAAACTAAGCATCTTAACCTTCACTCAGTATGATAGTAGCTTGCCTGTACCTGTGGTTTTCCCCACAAAGGCAAAGCAAAACTTTCTTGGAGAAATATTATCAAATAGGGGGTTAAGACAATTTCGACTAGCAGAAACCGAAAAGTATGCACATGTAACCTATTTCTTTAATGGTGGAAATGAGGACCCGTTTCCAGGAGAAGATAGAGAATTAGTATCAAGTCCGCAAGTAGATACATACGACTTGGAACCTCAAATGTCTGCATCTCAAATAACAAAAAGTGCAATAAAAGCTCTTGAAAAAAACTGCTATAAATTCATAGTAATTAACTACTCGAACCCTGACATGGTAGGGCACACAGGGAATCTCCAGGCTACGATAAAAGCTATTACAGTAGTTGACGAATGCATTGGGAAATTATTTAAACAGGTAAAAAAAGCTAAAGGTATACTAATAGTTACTGCAGACCATGGTAATGCAGAATATATGGTGGATCAAGACAATAAAACATGTAAATCACATAGCACAAATTTAGTTCCTTTTATAGTAGCACAAAATAATACGCAGAATATAAAATATAAATTACGAGATAAAGGATGTCTAGCAGATATTGCTCCTACTATTCTCAATATACTTAATATTCCGATACCACATGAGATGAATGGTATTTCTCTAACACAGATACATTAAGCAGCCTCTCTTGTTTATTGAAGACGGCATAACTATGCATAGTAACTATAAATTCAAAAAGACTATCATTTGGTCTAATAATACAATTAGCTATAATGATCCTAAAATTCATTATAATATACCCGAACGTTTAATACCATTTCAATGGCAACTAGTTCTGATAAACGATGGATCATTTACGCAAAACTTAAATTCTTTAACAGGCAAAAAAATTACAGTAGAACTAACTTCTATACCGAACTGTAGATCATCATATACCGAGTATCGCTCCAGAGAAGTTTGGCTCACAGACTGCAAGCGTAACAAATTAGCATTTGCTCAATCTATATGGTTAAATAAAGTTAATGCTATCAACTTATCTAAACAAATACCCATTGGACAATCACTAATAAAGCTTAAAATTGATATACATAGAGATTTACATGAAATATATTACGGTTACTCTCGACGTCTAGAAAAAAAGTTTAATAGTTATGGCCCTATGTGGGGTAGGAAATATACAATATATTACGAAAGTAAACCATTAACAACAATACAAGAATTTTTTTCGCCTAAAATTCTAGGCTTTTTAGAACAATAAAAACAATATATTACACTACGTATGTTTAACTTTTTAATCAGAAACAAATTTGACAAATACAAAAATCTAATTAATAAGACAAAACATTTTAGTCAAATTTTCAATAAATACACAGATAATGAGCTAAAAAAACAGACACAAGTCTTCAAAGATAATTTAAAAGACGGGGCCTCTCTAGACGACATGATAGGCGAGGTTTTTGGAGCTGCAAAAGAAGCTATTCAAAGAAGCTTAGGTCTGAAAATTTTTGATGTTCAAATTTTGGGCGCGATTGTGCTACACGAAGGTAAAATTGCAGAAATGAAAACAGGAGAAGGTAAGACAATCGTAGCTATTCTTCCGTGCTATTTAAATGCATTAATGGGGAAGGGTGTTCACGTGATTACAGTTAATGACTATCTAGCCAAACGAGATGCAGAATTGGTTAAAAAAGTATATAAGTACCTTAACATAAGTGTTGGACTGATACAACAATCAATGAATTCACAAGAAAGAAAGCAACAGTATCAATATGATATTACATATATTACAAACAACGAGCTTGGTTTCGATTATTTAAGAGATAACATGGTAACCCATAGAGATGAAATAGTCCAGACAGACTTTTTCTTTGCAATTATAGATGAAGTAGATTCTATTCTTATTGATGAAGCTAGAACGCCTTTAATTATCTCTGGCCCTTGTGAAGCTCAGACAGACAAATACAATATCAGCAAAACTATAGCGCAAAAATTAGTTCAAGATATCGATTACGAAGTAGATGAAAAAACGCGCAATGTAACACTAACTGAAGAAGGAATTATAAAGTGCGAACAGGGGCTAAGTATAGATAGCTTATATAACATAAATGATCCCTGGATTCAATACATTTTAAATGCTGTAAAAGCCGAGAAACTTTTCTTAAGGAATATAAATTATATTATCAAAAATCAAGAAATTGTAATTGTAGATGAATTTACCGGAAGAATCATGGAAGGTAGAAGGTGGAGTGATGGCCTGCATCAGGCAATTGAAGCTAAGGAGAATATCAAAATTCAGCCTGAGAATAAAACTTTAGCTTCTATAACTTACCAAAACCTATTTTTGCTTTATAAGAAGTTATCAGGTATGACAGGCACAGCTAAGACTGAGGAAACTGAGTTAGATAAAATCTACAAAATTGAGGTAGAAGAAATTCCTACAAATAAAACATGCCAAAGGAAAGATTTCACTGATTTAGTTTATAAAAATGAGTACAGCAAGTGGAAAGCTGTTGCAAATGAATGCTACGATATGTACAAAATCGGCAGGCCAACACTCATAGGAACTACTAACGTAGAAAAATCAGAATTTCTAGCTACAATTTTGGATAAACTAAACATAAAATATAATTTATTAAATGCTAAACCTGAAAATGTTACTCGCGAGGCTGAAATAATTACACAAGCTGGCAGAAAATCAGCTATAACAATATCAACAAACATGGCTGGAAGAGGTACTGATATTGTACTAGGAGGCAATCCATATATGATGAGTAAATTAGTACTAATAAATTACTTAAAAAATACAGGTAATAGAAATAGAGAATACCAAGAGCAAAAAATAGATAGTGACATAGAGAAATTTTTGGCAGTTTCAAATAAAGAGAAGCTAAAAAAAGATATTAAACACGAAGATATCGACCAGTACGTAGAAAACATAATTAACTTAAATGACCCTGTCAACAACCAAAATCAAAGAATTATTAAAGATGCTTATATGCATATTTTGGAAAAATACAAACAACTATGTAAAAAAGAAAAAGAGGAGGTCCTATTACTAGGGGGTTTACATGTTATTGGCACAGAAAGACACGAATCTAGAAGAATAGATAATCAATTAAAGGGCCGAGCAGGTAGACAAGGTGATCCTGGTTCATCCAGATTTTTCCTAAGCTTAGAGGATAGCCTCTTAAGAATTTTCGGCGGAGATAAAATTTCAATATTAATGCGTAAGTTGAATGTAGATGCTGATACGCCAATAGAATCGTTAGTGTTAAGTAAAAGCTTAGATACAGCACAAAAAAAAGTTGAGTCTTATTTTTATGATATAAGAAAACAATTATTTGATTATGATGAAGTTATCAATAGTCAACGGCAAGCCATCTATTCAGAACGTAAGCGTATACTGCAATCAACTTTTACTAGGGACTGTATTATCGAATATGCAGAGAACACTATAGATGAGATCATATCAATGTACTTTACCAAAATAGAATTAGACAGCAAAATGGCAATACTACGAAAAATAGCTAAGCTGCTAAATTTCAATGAAAACTTAAATATCAATGCAGTAATACATATGAACTACATAGATCTGAAATGTTTTCTCTATGAACAATTAAGAATTAGTTACGATCTTAGAGAGAGCTACTTAGAACAACTGAGACCCGGCCTTATTCGCCAATTAGAAAAATACTATCTTTTACAGCAGATAGATAAGGCCTGGCAAGAACATCTAGAAAAAATGACAATATTACGAGAGTCAATTGGGTGGAGAAGCTATGGACAACAAGATCCGTTGATTGAGTATAAGAATGAGGCTTTCAATCTATTCGTAAATATGGTGACTTACATAAGACAAACGGTCGTATACTTAATGATGCGATCTAGATTAGTTGTTACAAACACTGCTAAAGGTTGACAGAAATTAGAAAATTGGTTAGTCTTGGTTAAGGAGTATATAAATAAATTCTCCAGCTTACAGAAATTTATAGAAAACGCCCCCATCGTCTAGAGGCCTAGGACATCTCCCTTTCACGGAGGTAACGGGGATTCGAATTCCCCTGGGGGTAGTCAACATAGAGTGTCAGGTGCTCAAGTATTTATGGCATTTTTAACTGCTCGACAGAAAGATCCTAAAGAATTAATAGCATCACTTTCATTATTATTAGACATACTACGAATAAAAGCACTACCAATAACTATCCCATCAATATCCCATTGAGAAACCTTCGCTGCTTGTTCAGCATCAGAAATACCAAACCCAAGGATTACAAGTTTATCAGTTTTAGATTTAACTTCCTTAGCAAGCTCATTAATTTCGTAATTAAGATTAGTTCTTAAGCCTGTTACTCCGTAACTACTAACTAAATATAAGCAGCCCGGAGATTTTGATACAATCGATTGAATCCTTGTAGGTGAACTACTAGGTGCAATAAATAAGATTAACTCTATATGAAATTTATTGCATAATTCTGTCAAATAATCTGCTTCTTCCAATGGTAAGTCTGGTACAATCAAACCACTTGCTCCGGAATTAGCTATCTGAGCTATAAAAGTCGAGACTCCTTTTACTAAAATAGGATTATAGTAAGTGAAAATTATCACGGGTGCATTCAATCGCGAACTCACTTGGCTTAACATAGTTAATATCTGATCTATATAAACACCTTGACCTAAAGCAACTCGTGATGATTCCTGAATAATAGGACCATCAGCTAATGCATCGGCATAAGGAATTCCTAATTCAATTATATCTGCGCCGTTAGCATCTAAAGTAAATAAAGCTTTTATAGTACTACTAAGATCTGGAAATCCTGCAGTTATAAATGGAATTAAAGCACAAGTAGAGTTCTTATTTCGTAGAGTCTCAGAAATAACAGCCATGTTTACCTTAAAATAAAAAACAAGAACAAACTATTAAAATTTTATAATCACATAATGCAGAGATGTAATTATATAACAATAAGATAACTGGGTCGCCCGGGACTCGAACCCGGAACTAATCGGTTAAAAGCCGAGTACTCTACCATTGAGTTAGCGACCCCCTCAGAATTATATAAAACATGAATAACATAATAGCAATATAATAGCAAGTCTGCTCTTTGATAAACGCAGACTTCTAATTATAATTCTTTAATCGACCTTTAAAATAAGAAATATTTATGTATACATACTTACACTACAAATTCTGCATAAGTCTAGAAAGTTATGTAAACAACAAGCATTTGAAGTCTATACTAATTGCTATATCTGGCGGGCAAGATTCGCTTTGCTTAATTCAGCTAATAGAAGATTACCAAGACAAATTTAAAACATGTGAGTCATTAAACATTGAGTATATTTATATTGACCATCAGTGGAGAAAAGACAGTCAACAGCAAATTCAACACATTATAAATTTTGCTAACTGCAGACAACGAAAAATTTCAGTATATGAAATTCAAAGTATAGCAAAGTCAGAAATAGAAGCAAGAAATTTAAGATACCAGACTATTATTCAACATGCTTTAACAAACAAATACCCACTTATATTAACAGCGCATACTGCAACCGATCGAGTAGAAACCTTTTTCCAGCAAATAATAAGAGGTACAAGTCTTGATGGTGCTACAGGCTTACACATTGAACGACGAGTAAATTCGAATTTACTTCTTGTAAGACCTCTTCTTAATTTTAATCGAACAGAGATCAATTGGTTCTGTCGTCGGTTTTACCTACCAACTTGGTCTGATATTACTAATTACGAATACAGAGTACAACGTAATCGATTAAGGTATGAATTTATACCCTATTTAAAAAGATATTTTACAAAAAGTATAGAGCAAAAGATTAGCTCCTTTTTAGAAATTTCTAGTCTAGATAATGAATATATTAAACAGAACAGTATTAAGCTATACTTAGATAGTATGCACAGCGTGAGCGTTGCTATAAACTACGAGAGGATCACAACACAACATATATGCTTACAAACGAGAGTTTTACAAGTTTTTTTTTATCATAACTTTAATAAAACATTAACTTACTACTTTGTGTATACATTACTATTAAAACTACAAACAATAAATCCTAACAAGTCAAATCTTACTTGGCAGAATTTTAATTTTCAAATGCATAAGAGCTGGCTATACATTTATTGAGTACTAATAAATAAAGACGATTTATTTAATGAGGATAAATATATGATGAGACAAGATGTAGAAACTATGATTTCTGAAACAATTCAAAACCATAAAATTGTAGTATTTATGAAAGGCGAAAGAACAATGCCCCTGTGTGGATTCTCAAATACAGTTGTAAAAATACTAGATACTTTTAATGTCAAGTATCACACCGTCAATGTCCTAGATGATGAAAAAGTAAGACAAAGCATTAAAACTTACTCCAAGTGGCCTACTATTCCTCAAGTATACATCAATGAAGATTTTATAGGGGGTACAGATATAATTCTAACACTATACCAGACAAACCAATTAAAAGAAATGCTTGAGAAAGCTATGAATTCTTGAGCATAAATCCTACTAAAACTACATAGTTTTATTGATGACAAAACTAATTACCGAAGGCAAAAAAAGAGTATAATTAACTAGTATATAGTTTTATCAATAATATGTAAAAAGGAGTATTTATATGATTAATTGGCAAGTAATTGCTCAACTAATATCGCTAGGTATAATTGTTTTAGTTGGACCGGCAGTAATTATATTACTTTCACTAAAAAAAGGTGACTTATAGTAGATATTAAACTAAAACCATAGTTAGTATTTTGGGAAGCAGACACACTTAGAGTTATTATCACTTAGTGTCTGCGTCGAAAATCAATTAAGTTACGAAATTTCTGATAATAACCTTTCAAATTTAATTGATTGTTTATCACTAGAAAATTCATTATCTGGAGTTAGAAAAAGCATACAATGACATTCCTTTCTTTCCCGCATAGGAACGCATGGACAATTCCAATAAGAATTTAACACTTCCTTTTCTTTATCTTGATAATGACGACATGGACACAATGGCGCTCCATACTGATCTTTATGTTTAGCTAAACCTTCTATCACAACTGCTGTGACATTAACATCTGAGCAAAAAAAAGTGCCTGTTCTTTTTGCGTAAGCCTGAGAAAACCTACGCATTGCTTCTAGGCTATCGGTCGTGGACTGAGATTGTGAAAAACGAGTATTCATAGATAAAACTCCTGAACCTAAAGTATTTTTAATTATAATCGAAATATTAAATTTTGCAATATTTATATGATTTAGTTCGAAAAAAAACCATAATAAGAATATTAATAGTCAATTATAATAACATTATATACTCAATTAGAATGACAGCATCATATCTACCGTCGATCTTAATACCTTTAGTAGGAATAGTTTTTCCCGGCATAATAATGGCTCTACTGTTTCTTTACGTAGAAACTGAAAATATCGCGTAACCTTAATAAAGAAAGCCACACTACATTTTATATAGCGCGGCTTTTTTCATTAACATTGTGTACTGTAAGCTAAAATACTTCTTAGACTTTACGTCTCTACTTAGTGGTAAGTAACATCTCTTTTTATAAAGAAGAACCTATTCCAGAATAAGAGCCATAAATAAAAATTCCTAAAACTGTAATAGCTGCTATACCTCCCACAGTTGCTACTAACCACAAAGGAACTCTACCTGTACCTGTCATTATGTAATTTCTCCAATCTTAAGCGATAAATACTGAAATTTATTATAAAAAGCAAACCCATCAATTAATGTATTTAATTGAAAAAATAACTTGAAAATAGAACTGCAAGGACAAATATTAACAATAGACCCCAAAATAGAGAAGTACGATTTAATTCTACAGGTTCTTTATTTGGATTAGGACCGCTCATAGAAACCTCCTATCTTTATCTTTGAATAAATTGCATTGATGTAATAGCACCCAAAAAGAATATCGTTGGTATAGCTAATCCATGTATAGCTAACCATCTAAAAGTAAAGATGGGGTACGATATAGGCTGATTCGAACTTCCCCTACTCATAAAATGATCTCCTATTAAATACCTTTTGTTAAATCTTCAAGTTCTTGTTTAGCGCTAAAACGGTCATTTACTAACGGAACCTGCTGACGATCTTGAGTAAAATACTCATTCGGCCTAGGGGTTCCAAACACATCATAAGCTAAACCTGTACTCACAAATAACCACCCTGCAACAAATAAAGACGGAATAGTTATGCTATGTATAACCCAATATCGTATACTTGTAATGATATCAGAGAAAGGACGTTCGCCTGTTGATCCTCCTGACATAATGGTTCCCCCCTAATAAAAAATGCATAGATTATATATATATGGCATCAAATTAAACATTAGTATATATAAAGTAAAAGCATTTACTAGATATATAATAATAATAAAGCTATATTCTTGAACTTTTGCAACTTCATATTCACTAAAACATGATTACCCTACTGGTTAATTTATATTTTTCACAATTGATTTGTTTTATATTATACATATCAACCATACAAGTAATGACAGCTACCAATAAACTAGCTAAGTAGGTATAACTTTACAATTTTTAAATATATATTTATAGTATACCGCGTTAATAAGAAAATCTAGATAAAAGATTTATGATAATTTAAATAGATTCCATAAAAATCAGTCTGCTTGCAACAAATCAAACCAAAAACTAGCTCCAACAGATACTTGGCTCTGCAAAGCAATATGAGCACCGTGCTTATCAATAATATTCTTAACAATAGAAAGACCAAGGCCTGTTCCCTCTAAAAGATGAGTGTTATTCTCAATTCTAATAAATCTATCAAATATCCTTTTTCGGTCTCGAGGATCTAATCCTATTCCTTCGTCAATTACTTCTATACGCGTCCATTTACTAACATTACGTAGATTTTTACACTTAATAGAAGAGTTGATTAAATAGACCCTAAGAACAATTCTGCCGCCAACGCTCGTAAATTTTATTGCATTACTTAACAAATTAGCTAAAACTTGCCAAAGAGAATTTTCGTTTCCCCAAACAAACTTAATTGATGGGTCAACTTCAAGAATCAGCTCAATACTATTGAAATTTGCTGCTATTTGGGATGACATAACAAGATCCTTCAATATATCACATAATGCAACCTGAGTTAAATTATAACTATGCTCAGATTCAAGACGGGACAAATCCAATATATCATTCACCAGAATAGTTAAGCGCTTCGTTTCATTATTTGCAATATTTAAAAATTGCTTCTGCTGCTGCAAGCTTAGAGAATCATGGTAATCTAGTAATGTTTCCAAGAAGGACCCTATATTACATAAAGGTGTTCTAAGTTCATGAGAAATATTCGTAATAAATTGATTTTTAGCCTCGCTTAGTTTAACTTCATTACTAACATCTTGCATTATAATTGCAACACCTGTAATTAGGTTACTACTCTGATCTAAAATAGTCGTCAGCAAAAAACATATAGTTTTTGTTGAATTAAAACCAAGATTAACAGTGAGTTCTTTAGTTTCGCGATTCCAGTTATATACATAAGTCGACTTTACTAAACTATTCAAGGCTGGCAGCAATTTCTCATTTATATGAGAAGGAAAATAATTAATAATGGATTGGCCAATAATATCTAAATTAGACCATTCAAAAACTTTTAAAGCTGTCTGATTAACAAATAAAACTCTCAATTCCGTATCAACTAGAATAGCCCCATCAGCAACAGTTGAAACAATTGTTTCAAGCTTCATTTTCTCTAAAACTAATTTATCTACATTTTTTTTTTCATAAAATTCTAGCTTTTCTGCCATATCATTGAAATAAAAAATTAAATCTCCTATTTTACCATAAAAAGCAAAATTAATTCTTTTATTAAAATTACCCGACGCAATGCTTTTGACTGCCAATGACAACTCTTCAAGAGGTTGTTTAATTATTAGCATATTAAATAGTACTCCTAATATAAACATAAACCAAACTGAAGCAAAAACAATGGTAATAGTATTTCTAATCAATTTTGAAGATGATGCTAAGGTAGAATTAGAATTGATTCCTAAATCGAGACACCCAAAATTTTGTCCATTTTTATTCAAAGGGATAACAATATCTATAATATTATCGTTAAAGAGAGTAGAATATTTAATTAAAGGTATATCACAGAAAAAACTCTGGGTTTCTAGTCGGGATAAATCATAATATAAATGTGAGAGTTCTTGAACTTTACTACTATAAACAGGAAGTCCAAATGATACACTTCTATCCGCATCTAGATGAAAAAATAAGATATATCTAATACTTGGAGTACTTAAATAAGTCTTCTCAACAGAACTAACCAATTCTTTCTGATCATTAGCTTCAACTAAAGCCATTACATTAGAAGCAAATAGTATTGCTAAATCTTTACTAAAACGATTATCCACAAAAGTTTTTTTTTCTTGTATAGCCGCTGAAGTTCCAAAAATCAGGCTACTCATTATGAGTGACGTAACTAAAGTAGTCGAAGCTACTAAACGCGCTTTCGAAAAAATATCTGAGCACCGCCAAACAATAGATGCGACAATTTTTGCATAATTAATCATAGTTATCATGTATTTTTGTAGAAAAAACTTAATCTAAAAAGTTTTAATAGAACTATCTAGTGTATTGAACATCAAATAAGAAAGCATAAAATCTAAGATAAAAACTGTTAGTAAAGATGTTACAACAGAAGAAGTCGTCGATTTCCCTACTCCTTTTGCTCCACCCGTAGTAGATAGTCCCCATAAACAACTTATTACAGAGATAAAAAAACCAAATATAGTTGTTTTCAGTAAAGAGTTCATTACATCATATAACAGCAAAGAGGAAAAAGCAGAAGTAAAAAAGATCGTCGGATCTATATCATACAAAATCGAGCAAATAAAAGCGCTACCAGCAATACTTGTGGCAAACGAAAGAAAATTGAGAATAGGTAACATCAACACACATGCAATAATCCTAGGAAAAACTAAATACAAAAGAGGATTCGTATTTAATAAATACAACGCATCAACTTGCTCAGTTACTCTCATTGTTGCTAGCTCTGCAGTAAAACAAGAACCAACTCTACCAATAATAATAACTGAAGTCAAAACTGGAGAGAGCTCTCTAATAAAAGCAAGTGTTAAAACAGCTCCTATTAAACTAGTAGCATTAAAATATAAAAACTCTTTCGCTATCTGTAGAGTAAAAACCATACTCACAAACAATGCCGTAGTTAAACTAATAATTAAAGACTCTGGACCAACAATAATCATCTGCTCTAATATACTAGAAAAATCTGTATTGAGTTTATAACGATGAGGTATCTGGCTAAACATCAATTTAACTAGCAATAGCTTTTCTGTAAGGTATTGATATAGATTTTTTGAAAAAAACACATGCTTCCTTGGTGATCTAACCATACAGTAAATTCTAAAAATTAAATATATGAAATATCCTATTGCACCTTAACATAAAATGTATTAATGTATAATGTGGGGGCAGTTAGCTCAGTGGTAGAGCGCCTGCCTTACAAGCAGGTGGTCACTGGTTCAAGCCCAGTACTGCCCACTCTATCGCAATTTAGCAGATCGGGCTCATCGTCTAAAGGATCAGGACAGGGACCTTCTAAGTCTCTAATGTAGGTTCGAGTCCTACTGAGCCTATCCTATCATAAAATATGTTAGAAAAGTACTAATGTAGTTCATCTAAGTTAAACACAGATTCAACTACCTGACTTACTTTCAAGCCTGAGTCTACACTTTCTAGAGGATCTTTTCTCAATCTGTGACGCAAACATAAAGTTATTACTTGCTTAATGTCATTTACTTCCACATGTTCTTTATTTTCGTAAGCAGCAAAAGCTTTTGCTGCCCTATTCGTAACAATATCCCCACGTAAACCGTCAACATCAAGTTTACCACACACCTCAGAAATCTTCACTCTTAAGTCATAATCAATAGTCACATCTGAAAGTTGCTTCTGTGCTTTGATGATACGATTTTTGAGTTCTTCTTGCTGTTTTTCAAACTCTTCTAAGCAGTTATAAGGATTACTATCAAACTTACTCCTCTGCTCAACAATTTTAACTCTAGAAGACGGATCTTTAACTGTTCTAATTTCGGCATGCATACCAAATCTATCTAGTAATTGAGGCCTTAGCTCCCCTTCTTCAGGATTACCTGATCCAACTAAGACAAATCTAGCAGGATGACGAACAGAAATCCCTTCGCGCTCTACTGTATTCCATCCGGATGCTGCTGAATCTAACAAAATATCAACTAAATGATCATCCAGTAAATTCACTTCATCAACATACAAAATTCCTCTGTTTGCTTTAGCAAGTAAACCGGGTTCAAAAGTTTTTATACCCTCTGTCAATGCTTTTTCTATATCAATAGTACCACACACTCTATCTTCAGTTGCGCCTAGAGGTAGATCTATCATGGGAACTTTAATCGGAATAGTTTGAATACTTTGTCCTTCTTCCAATCTATTCTTAACAACATCACTCATAAGTTCATAATCTGATGGGTGAGAGTTAAACATGTCATCTTGAGCAACTATTATTTCGGGAAGTAAATCAGCAATAGCTCTGATCGTAGTAGATTTACCTGTACCACGGTCACCCATAATCATAACTCCCCCTATCTGAGGATCAATTACATTGAGGATCAATGCCAATTTCATCTCTTCTTGACCAACAATAGCAGTAAAAGGAAAAACCGGACGAGCCATACTTTTTGCAATACTCACGATGATAAGCCTATTGTTTAAATATTTAAATTATTAATTATGATTAGAAATTACAAACTATAAGTAAGACGTAATTAACTAAAAAACACATATCTTTAGATGCATATTATAGCATTTAATTGAGCCATTAAAACTGTACTATGATAAACACATAGGAAAATAGAAAAACATTTCAATAAGGTAAACAAAAAAGATGCAACTTCTTAAAATAAGTTACATCTAATACAGATTTACAATAATAAAGTTAGAATGTAATTTATATACATTTATTTTATTGATACAAGTCTGTACCAAGTCTTATTGCTAAGACAGCTGAGACTAATGCGAATAATAAAGCAACAAAAATTTGACTATCACTGATCATAATACTCCTAATTCATTAGAAATTAAATTGTATATAAATAATATTATACAACCAATAAAAATTTATAGATAGCAGCTAATTAAATCAAAAACTCAAGTAAAATTCAAAATAAACTGCTATGCTTCTTTCATACTAGATAGCTCTTTTGTCTAGATTATTGTCTTATGTAAATTTCGCCAAATT